AATTCTTTTGAATTAAATAAAAAAGAAGAAAAATTGACTAAAATTATTAATAGAATAAAAAATAATTTAGATTATATTAAAAAAAGTGATGTAAAAATGACTAATATACTTACTAGAATAATAAAAAAAATTAATTATCAAAAAAAAAATATTAGTATAACATTGGTTATAGCTAAAAGAATTCTTAAAAGAATAGAAAAAAAATTAAAATTTGTTATAAAAAGAAATAATAAAATAATTAATAAAATAGAAAAATATATTAGATCTTTTAATAAAAGGAATACGCTTTCAGAAATATTTTTTAATATTAAAGAGATACTAGCATCTAAAGAGGCTGTTTTAAAAAATCCACTACGAATTTCTAAGATTAAATTTTTTTTATTTATTAATTCTCAAATTAGTAGTATTTCACTGCTTATAAGTTTTAGTTATCTAATAAGATATAATCTTAAAAAAATATATATAGAAAATTTAGGTGTATTATCTCAAATAGGAAGAGATAGATTATATCCAGAATCATTTATTATAATGGATTATATAAAAAAAAAAGACAAAGTATTATTTACATTTTTAACTAAATACTTTTTTAAAAAGCATAAGTATAATTATAGAATTAATAAATTGAAAATTTGATTACTTAGTTATTTAAATAGGTATTCTAAAAAAAAAATAGAAATTAATCTAATTCGGCTTAAATATATATATTTAAATAGTAATATGGTTGCAGAGTATATAACTAGAAAATTAATAACTAAAAGAATAAGTCTTCTTAAAGTTAAAAGAAAAATTTTCACAAAAGCTAAATTAGTACTATATAATAAATATATATTAGATAATTTGAAGAGGTTTAATATTAACGATATAAATTTCTTAGGATATTTATCTTCTTTAAGATTAACTAATTATTCTATATATTTTGAATTATTAAAACGAATAAAATATAAATTTATTTCAGGAATAAGATTAATAGCTACAGGGAGATTAACGCGACGTAACATAGCTGCAAGATCGGTTAAATATTTCTGTTATAAAGGTTCCCTGAAAAATATAGATTCTTCCTTTAAGTTTCTTTCGGTTGCTGCTTTAAGAGGAGACTGACGGCCAAATTTAGAATATACAGTTAGGTCTGATACAGCAAAGACAGGGAGCTTTGCCGTCAAAACATGATTAAGCTTTTATTCATATTCTACTTCATCTACCGTATCACCCGTAAAAAAATATATTAACACGGATACCCAAAAGTTGGAAATTCTTAAAGAAAACAAAGGAAAATCTGGTGTATATCGTTGAATAAATATCGAAAACGGTAATTCATATGTTGGTTCTAGCGTTAACTTGGGGAGAAGATTTTTACAATATTATAGTATAGGTTCTTTATTAATAGAAAACAAAACAAAAAAAATAAAAGTCTGATTTATAAAGCATTATTAAAATATGGTTATTCGAAATTCAAGTTAGAAATATTAGAATATTGTGAGGCAAAAATTTGTCTTGAAAGAGAACAATATTATTTAGATTTATTAAACCCCGAGTATAATATTTTAAAATTTGCTGGTTCTTCGTTAGGTTTTAAACATGCATTAGAAACAAAAGAAAAAATCTCAAAAAAATTGTTAGGGAGAAAACATTCGAAAGAAAGACGTGCAAAAATGAGCGGTGAACATCATCCAATGTTTGGTAAAAAACATTTAGATAAAACAATACAAAAATTGTCTGCTCATTTTACAGGTGAAAATAATCCAATGTATGGAAAAACTCATACAAATGATACTCTAAAAAAATGTCTGATGCTAAGAAAGAAAAATTTATCAAAGTCTCAGTGTTTGATAATAAAAATAATATAAAGAAGGTAAAAATTGGGATAAAACTTCTCTTAGTCCTGAACATATTCAAAAAAATACAAGATAATATAGTTTATAGACTAACTGCCTATAAGAAAATTAATGATTTATATAAAGAAAAAATATTTAGTCTAAATAATTTAAATTCTGGGTATATCCAACCAAAGTATTTTTATAGAGATCTAAATATTAATTTGGAGACAGGTAAAACTCAAAGCATTCATTCTATAAGTGGTAACCAAAATATTTCTGATCATCAAAGTGACTCACTTGAAGTGAACGACAATACCTTTGAGAATCCTTCAAAAAGACCTAGAAAAAGAAAAGCTAGTCCTACTTTTGAAGATTTTTTTCAAATTCCTTTAGAAGATGAAACATCTAATATTTATAATGAAACTAATTCAGATAGTAACTCAGAAAATAATAACACATCACACAAGGATGAACCTATAAATAAACGTAAAAAACTTAACACCACTCCTATAGAAAAGGAACCTCAAAATATTACTTTAGAGGAACAAAAATATCTTAAGGATCTTGCAGATCGTATTAGAAGATCTAAATTACGTAGTGCCAACCTGCAAAGGGTGCTTTCATCTTATGAGTCTAGTATATTAAACCCTGAAAATAATATAAACCCTGAAAATAATATAAACCCTGGAAAAAATACTACCGTAAATCCTAAAGATCTTATACTTAATAACAAAAAAATACCCTAATTAAGCATTTTTGATGATTATTTTAAAAAAAAAACGAGAATAAAATCGATGAATATCCCTATACCCCTCCCTTTTTACCTTTTGCCTGTAAATATTAGTAATATCTATTTTTTGGGGGGGGGGAGGGAGATTTGGTGGAATCTTTCACAGTTATATGTTCATTGTTATTCAATCTTTCAATAGAAAAGTTCCTAACTTGATTAAACGAAAAATAATTAAATTTATATATCATCTAAATTATTTACGTTAAATCACGATAGAGGTCAATAAAATTATCTTTGTTTTAAATTTAATACTATTACCTTTAGATACAATTAAACCTCTTTAAACTTCTATCATCAAAAAATCGTAACACGTAGTACGGGTTATTCGATTACACTCAGTCGTGATTATATAATATTGTATAATCACGATTTAGATCAATAAAAATTTACTCTATTTGTTTTAAATTCTATTGCATTTAGATGTAATTAAACATCTTTAAATTTCCAACATGAAGAATCGTAATACGTAGTACGGATTATTCGATTACACTCATTGAGTGATTATATAATGTTATATAAATATATTAACAGGAAAACTTATAAAAAAAAAATAAGTGATATTGTTCAAAAATTTAAGAAACAAATTGTTTTATATCTTACGAAAAATAAGTAGTAAATTAAAAGTATGTATCAATAAATATATGTTAATTATTATAATAAACATATATATAAAATTTAAAGTTAAAACAAAAATAATTTTAATAACTTTTTTACTTGAACTAGAATAGGTTTAATTACACCTTTAATTGAAAAATTTTAATTATTTTTTAGGTATTTATTGTTCTGATAGGAAAATTATTTAGTATAACTTTAAAGATTTAAATGATATTGTTCAAATATAGTAGAGACAAATTGTTTTATATTTACCAAAAAATTAAGGAGGAAATTAAAACTATATAAAATTTATATTTTTTTTATAAAATTTAATTAAAAAGTGTTAGAGGTGGCTACCAATCCCTTAGATCAATTTGAAGTTAGAAATATAATAGGACTAGATATTTCAGTATTTAATAATTTATATTTATCAATTACAAATATAGGGTTATATTTAACGATTAGTTTAATATTAAGTTTTATGTTTACTTTATTAACAGATAATAGTGAAAAACTTTTATTTGTTTAGTAGTAATTAATTCTATTATTTCATCTTTATCCTTAAAATCGAAATCTAGATTTTTTATAGCATGATCGTTAAAATTTAATTCATTATTTATTTCATAATCTATGTTTAAAATTTGAGTATTATTTATTTGAGAAGGCAATCCTTTAATAAGATTATTCATTTTATTATTAATTTTTTTTCCCTTTATTAGCAGCTACTATTTTAGCTATTGCTTCTTCTGTGTGTTTATAGCCTAAACTTGAACCAGCTTTTTGTAAAATATTATATTTAGGTTTTATAAAATCAATATAATGTTGTTCTCTTTCTAAACACTTATTAGGTTCACAATACTAAATAATAGTAAGAGAAAAATTAGAATAACCGTGTTTAAGTAAAGCTCTACAAATCTGCATATTACTAGCGCGTATTAGTAATTGTTTTGAATTATAATAATTCATAAATCTACGGGTTAAATTAGTAGATGAACCCACATATCTATTCCCGTTAATTTTATTTTCTCAAAGATAAATACCAGAAAGACCTTTGTTTTCTTTAAAAATTTCCAATTTTTGAGTATCAGCATTATGATAAATTTTTACAGGAACTCCATCCCCCTGAAGAGCTAAAGTTGAATAAGAATAATACGAGATTCATGTTTTAACACCGAAGCTCCCAGTTTTTGCTGTATCAGTTTTTACTGTAAACTCTAAATTTGGCCGTCAATCCCCCCTTAAACTAGCTACCGAAAGAAATTTGAACGAAGAATCTATATTTTTCAGGGAACCTTTATAACAGAAGAATTTTACCGATCTCGCTGCTATATTACGACGTGTTAATCTTCCAGCTGCGGTTAATCTTATACCTGAAATAAATTTATATTTAATTCGCTTTAATACCGGACATAGAACATCTAATAATATAAGAACAACAACTATGGCCGACAATAAAAATTACATTAATTATTATTATAATTATTTTAAGAAAAAATTACACTTTTTTAAATATATATCTTTTTTTATAAGGTGATTTTTGATTATTTAAAAAATACATAGAAATAATTGATTGTTTTATATTTAGAGCTCTTGCTGCTTCATGTATAGAATTATAGATTGTTGTTATATTATTTTTATTATCAAACACTGAGACTTTGATAAATTTTTCTTTCTTAGCATCAGACATTTTTTTAGAGTATCATTTGTATGAGTTTTTCCATACATTGGATTATTTTCACCTGTAAAATGAGCAGACAATTTTTGTATTAGAGGTGGCTACCAATCCCTTAGATCAATTTGAAGTTAGAAATATAATAGGACTAGATATTTCAGTATTTAATAATTTATATTTATCAATTACAAATATAGGGTTATATTTAACGATTAGTTTAATATTAAGTTTTATGTTTACTTTATTAACAGATAATAGTGAAAAACTTTTAATGAATAAATGATCATTGAACCAAGAATCTGTAACTATCACTGTGAAAAATTTAGTTATAAATCAGATTAGTTCTACAAACGGGCAAATATATTTTCCATTTATTTATACATTATTTATGTTTATTTTAATTAATAATCTTATTGGAATGGTTCCTTATAATTTTGCAAGTACTGCGCATTTTCTGCTTACATTTTCATTAAGTTTTACAATAGTCCTAGGAGCAACATTACTAGGTTTTCAAAAACATGGTCTTAAATTCTTTTCTTTATTTGTACCTGCGGGTTGTCCTTTAGGTTTATTACCTTTATTGGTTTTAATTGAGTTCATAAGTTATCTTTCCAGATGTGTATCTTTAGGTTTACGATTGGGTGCTAACGTGACAGCGATATTAGGTAATTCGCTAATAGCGTTTAATAGCCAAATTCCGGGAAAGTTCTAAAGCTCTAATAATTAAGCTTTTAAGATAAATTTTTAAGTGGTTTAGCTAATAACTAAAGTATAGTAATAATATTAGAGATTCTAGTAATAGAAATGAGTTATCACGGATCTAAATCAGAATTATAAAAGTTTTATTTCTATAATTACTGTAAAAGAGCAACGAGTAGAAGGTTATTCAATTATTAAATAATTATTGTAAGGTGTACTCTAGTCGCCGGTAAATCCGGTTTTTGAAAGAAATTAAGTAATTCAAGATTAAAGTTACTACAATAGCCTTTCCTTAATTTATTTATTTAAAAATATTTTTAGAAAAATTAATATTTTTTATATATTTATATTTTATTATTACAACAATAAAGTTGATTTTAAAACACCTTTAGAGAAAGGATAAAGTTTATTTTATAAACATTATTTCTTTAAAGAAAGGATAAATTTGTGGACGATTTTTATCATTAATTATTAAAAATATAATTAATATTACTCATAAAAAAGTAAAATCTGGTATATTTTATTTAAATAATATTAGACCACATAACTTAAATTATCTAATACCATGTAAAGATAAACTTTTAAGTTTCAAAAAAATAAATGTTAGATCATTTTCAACTTCAAATAGCAATGCTTCGTTAACAAATTCTTCAGGGTTAGCAGTTTTTTCTAACGCAGATAAAGATAAACTTGATATTCTTAAATATATTAAAGGTAAAACTGGTATTTATTTGTGAACAAATAAATTAAACGGTAAAAAATATGTAGGAAGTTCTGTAAATTTAAGACGTAGATTATTGGAATATTATAATGTTAATAGATTATTAAATGAAAAAACTATGCCAATAAATGTTGCGTTATTAAAACATGGATATCAAAACTTTAGTTTTACTATATTAGAATTCTGTGATATTGAGAGTCTTATGTCTAGAGAAAAACACTTTTTTGAAGTATATTCTCCAGAGTATAATATATTAAAAACTCCTGGTAGTCCAGATCGTGGATCTGGGTGAAAACATTCAGAAGCTGCAATAGAAAATATGCGTGAGTCAGCCAAAAAAAGAATGAAATCTTCAGAAATTTTAGCTAAATTGTCCGCGGCTCAACCTAATAGTATAAGAATTGAGGTTACTGATATAAAAACTAATACTTCTACTACATATCACGCTATTAGAGCTGCAGCCCGTGCTTTAGGTATTGATAAAAGATATATTGAACATTACATTTATTTAAAACAAGATAAACCTGTTTTTGACAGATATACTTTTAAATTACTTAACACTGAAGAAAAAAAAACTATAGTTAAAAAAGTACAAAAAACTTCCCAAAAAGTGGAAGTTACTAATGTAGTAACTAAAGAAATAACAGTGTATTCTTCTGTAAGTGAAGCGGCTAGAGCATTAGGTTACCGTCAACCTAGTATATCTTTATATTTAAAAGAAAATAGAATTAAACCTTTTAAAGGTTTATATTTATTTAAATTAATTAAAGATAACTAATATTTAAATTAATGTATAATATTTTATTAAGTAAAAATATTTAAAGTTTTATTTTATATAGTAAAAGGATAAATTTGTACAGCGAATGAGTGGGCACATGCTTCTTAATATTTTATCAGGTTTTAGTAAAACTCAGCAACGCCCGGCAATATATAAAAAAAAATATAATTTTCTATTAAAATTTTGTACAAGTTTGACTTATACATAATAATTAATTTCTTTTTTATTCGACCTTAGTTGTTGTTCCATTTTCAAAAATAAAAATAAATAACCTATTTAAAAAAAAAATAATTTTTTTGCGGATATAATGAGAAATGCTAAACTGCCTTTTAGAATTAATTGAAGCATACGCGATTTAATTGAAAAATTAAGTAACTTTTGAAGTAATCTTATCAAGATTACAAAATTCAACTAATACAAATGAAAATTAAAAAATAGTACCAAAACATATTTCTACTTATCTCTTAGAGGTTAAAAAGATGATAAATGATGTTGATTAACAATGAAGATATGTTAAAAAATATAAAAATTTGAGATTTTCTCTCAAAAGGGTTACCCGCAAAGCCCGCTAGCATGTTACTTAAAGTATTAAGTATGTAATAATTATTAAAAAAATTTTCGAAATGTCAGAGCGGGCCTTTGATGAAATTCAGCAAAAAAATTTTTTGATGTCAATCGCCCGCTCCGGTACGCCTGATTTATAGGTATTGATTTAAATTTAATAATAATGTCATTATATTACATGTTTGTCACCCATATAGAAAATTATACTTTTGATTTAATATTTTTCATCGTAGATAAAATTTTTTTATTTTGTAGGTCGACTTAAATTAATAGATTGACGTGCACTACACGCGAGATAAGCACCGCGCCGCCACACGGCCGCACGACGATCTATTAATATAAATTTAGGTTTTATGTTGATATTTTAAAATTGTATATAAAGTTGAAAATTATTTGTTATTTTATTAAATAATAAAGGTAAAAATCCTGATATTATTTCTATGATTATATTATCTTCTTGTTATCTTTTATTAATAAATGCTGTTACATCTAGACGAGATAAAACTTTGTCCCATAATAGGATAACCACTTTAATATTACTATATTCAACTTTTTTAGCTTTAAACAGTTTACATATGACATGCATAGAAACAGGGATTGGAGTATATGGGGGATTATTTCTAGTAACTACTATAACACAAAACTTTGTAGTGTTTATATTTATATTAAGTTTTTTATATATACAAATAGAATCATTTTATTGTAGAAATCTTCAAGATATAAATGATCCGGATGCCGCCTACGATAAGGGGTGGTCTGCCCCTTTCGATCCTTCGCTCGTAGGTATATTAGATACTAGTGTGAATGCTGATGGTCAATATAATATAATGGTTATATCTAGTTTACTTGATTTTCCTATAATTATATTATTTATATTAACAGGAGCAGTGTGTTTAATGTCCTGTTGTGATTTAATTACAATGTTTTTATGTCTAGAATTGCAAAGTTATGGATTGTATATTTTATGTTCAATATATAGAAATTCTGAATTAGTTATCGGAGCAGGTCTAACTTATTTTTTACTTGGTGGATTATCCTCTTGTTTTATTCTATTAGGATCAGGCTTACTGTATGCTAATACAGGTTTAACATATCTTGATGGAATTTACATGATATATAATTTAAGTGATACAATGATCACGCAAGGCCAAGAAATTATAAGTTTACTTGAATATCAAGTTAAAACATGAATAAAATCTGATGAAATTAATTCTATTCATACTTTTGATATGTCGCTGATAATCTTATCAGTAGGATATTTATTTAAAGTTTCTTCAGCTCCATTTCATTTCTGATCTCCTGATGTATATGATGCTTTACCTACTATAATTACTTGTTTTGTGGCCGTAATGGCAAAAATTTCAATTTTTATATTTATGTTAGATTTAGTTCATTTTGCTAGTGGAGCAAAAACTGAATTTACCTGTTTAAACCAAAATAACGTAACGCATGGAAACAGCCAACACAATCGAATAGTGGCGCAGACATTAATATGCATATTTGGTTATTTTTAAAGACGATAATATAATCGATTAATATTTGTAAAATGAAAAATTATAAATTTTATACTATATTAAAATATGAGGTTGGTATTATTATTTAAGCAATAAATATATTGTATTTTTTAAAGTTCGGAAAATCTCGAAGATAATTTTTTTTACTTTAATAACGGAGGGGATAATATCTATGTGCGCGTACGTCTCTTTACTGATGTTAAATATGAGAAAGTTAACTGTATTAATGAAATAAAAAAATGATAATAATTTACATAATTTTAATAATATTTTGAATAATATTAATTATCAAAATATTATCTTTTTCAGAAGGGAAAATCGAATTATCATTTCAGACTAGTAGTCCCTTCCCCCCGTTATAGAGAGAACAACGCCATATCTAGTAGGGTTCCAAATGATCTTTAGGGGGGGGGGGTTAGGAAGACATAGCCCGTTAACCTGATATTTGTATATTTTGATTATAGCTATTATTTTAGTTATTCTGTTTAAGATACATTTCATTTTTATAATAAAAATAATTTTTTAACACATGTTAGCTCAACATAGGTAGAGTCCTAAAAAGTGAAAGTTCAACAAGGGTATTGCAGAAAAAACGACGTGCGTATTTTCATTTTTATTTTCTATGCGATGTATATTACTAGGGAGTAAGAAAGTTTGAATCTTAATTAATTTATAGTTATAAGGATTTACTTGATTTCAGCTGTAAATAATAATATAATTAAATCTAAATAATAATCAGTCAATAATAATCACTTTTTGCTCATTATTCTAGATAAAAATTTTGTATCTTCGATTATTAAAATTTGATTAAGGAGTTAGGCACAGTACGCGCTAAAGCGCTATGTGATAATATTTAATTTAAAATTTTTAAGAAGTATTTTATTAACATATTTATATATAAATTTTGAACTAAAAATAATTTTTAATAATTAGAATTAAAAGTGTAAATTTATTTTTTATATAAGGAAATAATTATAAATTCTTAGATATTTTTATAGAGGAAAGTCAGTTATATTGTAAAAATATGTTAAAATGTAAAACGTGTAATATTCTTTTTGATTAATTTTGTTTAAAGTAAAAAAAATCTTAATTATAATTTTCCTATTATTTGGGTTTTTGTAATTTTTTATTATTTTTTAGTTATATATGGTAAAATTCCACATTATAATTTATGATTATATTATCTTCTTGTTATCTTTTATTAATAAATGCTGTTACATCTAGACGAGATAAAACTTTGTCCCATAATAGGATAACCACTTTAATATTACTATATTCAACTTTTTTAGCTTTAAACAGTTTACATATGACATGCTTAGAAACAGGTATTGGAGTATATGGCGTATTATTACTCGCTCTATGTTTTATAACACTTTATTTGTTGTTTATTATTTTTAATATTTTTTATTTATATAATTACAATACTTTAGTTTTATATTATTTTTTTAAATTAAGTAAAATGTCTATATTTTATTTTTTTATTTTTGATTCTTGGTATAAATTGTACTTTGGGGTAAACATAAATTATGTTTTTTCTCTCTTTTCTTATGCAGGTTCTTCCCCCATTACAAAGAATACTCTGCGAGGGGTTATAGCTTTAACCTCAACTCCACTCAAAATGGTTCTTTATTCTTCTAATTCCTTGAGTAAGATTATTATGCTATTGCATCAATTGTTCCATTGTAAATTTATTATTCCAGTTTCACTTATTTTTAGTGCTGGTTTATTTATATTTATATTTGATTATTTCACTAGTTTAAGTGAAAATTTTTTATCTTTGCATATGCTTAATTTTATAAATTATGACATTTACGACCGTCAATCTATTACTTTTCTTTTTCTTATAAAAAACGTTAATAACATTAAATTTCAGAATATACATAAGTATCATGCAAGATTCTTCTCCAGTACTGCAGCTTTAAACTATATAGTAGCCGCGGCTAAAGTATATACTAATGCTCATATTCAAAAGATTCAAATAATATCTGATAATAAAGGAAAGTCGGGGGATTTATCGATGAATTAACAAAGAGACAGGAAAATATTATGTGGGTTCTGCAACTCCATTTCATTTCTGATCTCCTGATGTATATGATGCTTTACCTACTATAATTACTTGTTTTGTGGCCGTAATGGCAAAAATTTCAATTTTTATATTTATGTTAGATTTAGTTCATTTTGCTAGTGGAGCAAAAACTGAATTTACCTGAACAGACATCTTGTTAATAAGTTCATTCTTTTCATTAATAATAGGAACAATAGTAGGATTAATACAAGTTAGAATAAAAAAATTATTTGCCTATAGTACTATTAGTCATGTAGGTTTTATACTGTTAGCTTTAACTATTAATACTATAGAATCTATTCAAGCATTTATATTTTATTTAATACAATATTCATTAAGTAATCTTAATTTCTTTATTATATTACTTACTATGGGATATTATCTTTATTATTATTATCCTACTATGAAAATGACAGATCAGGTTAATTCACCTTTACAGTTTATTGATCAACTTAAAGGGTTTTTTAATAAAAATCATATGCTATCTCTTTGTTTAGCAATTACTCTCTTTTCTTTTGCAGGTATTCCCCCTTTAATAGGATTTTTCGGCAAACAATTGGTATTATCTGCTGCTTTAGATAAAGGGTTTTACTTTATGACTTTAGTTGCAATAATTACTAGTGCAATAGGTGCTAGTTACTACTTAGTGATAATAAAATCAATTTATTTTGATAAAGATAGACAGATAGCAGATGAACATTTTGTTGAAATTATATATGATATATATTGAAATAGTTTTAAATTAAGAGGAGAAAAAGTTAATATTTTAAAAAATAAAAATAGATTATTATCAACATCTTTATCTTTAATTATATCTGGTTTAACTTTAATAATATTACTATTTATTATTAAGCCTTTATTTTTATTAAGTTTAGTGAGTGTACTCGCTCTTATATTATTTAATACATAAATGGAGCTATTTTATCTTTATCATTTTTATATAAATGAATTTTGATTAATTTTTGATAAAAAACAATTTAATCTTTTTTATTATAAGTTTTATAGTAGTATAGTATTATTTTTAATAATTTCAACAAAATTATTATTAATAAATATTATTTTATTATTTCTTTTAATTTTCTCATTGCCTAGATTAAGTGAAATTTTATTATTAAAATTAATTTTATATGAATTCATTAAGTTTTTACATTTTACTTATTCCTATAATAAACATATTATTACTTTCTTTAAATGTTTTATTAGGTCCTGACCGTAAATATGGCGAAAAGAGAAGCTCATTTGAGTGTGGTTTTCATTCTTTTCTTGGTCAAAATAGACAACCATTTAATATTTCTTTTTTTTTATTTGGATTGTTATTTTTAATATTTGATCTGGAAATTATATTGATTTTTCCATATACTTTAAGTGCTAACCATAATGCTTCTTATGGTTTGACTGTACTTTTTGCCTTTTTTATAATTCTTACTGTGCCTATCTTTATCTTAACCATAGATAATATTGCAGTGTGGGTGAAAATCCCACTCTATAAAAAATTAATTTTTTATTCTTTATGTGAAAATGTTAATTTATTATATTTATTATTTATTTTGAGTGTTACTAATTATGGTGAAAATTTTACTTTGGAATGCTTTTACAGTCTTTCTATTATACTTTTAGCAATTTACGATAACGCTGATACTGATAAATTGTTAATACTAAAAGAAAATAAAGGTAAATCTGGTGTTTACAGATGAATAAATAAAAAATCAGGTAAATCTTATATTGGAAGTAGTATTAATTTATCTCGTAGATTTTTAGAATATTTTAATACAAATTATTTACTAAAAAAATCCTAGATGACTATTAGTAAAGCTTTACTTAAATATGGTTATTTTAATTTTTCTCTTTAAATTATAGAGTATTGTAAACCTGAATAGTGTGTTGAAAGAGAGCAATATTATTTGGATATTTTACCTCATTTTTATAATATATTACCTAATGCGGGCTCATCATTAGGTTTCAGTCCTTCAGAAGAAACGCCCGCAAAATTATCAGTGGCTAAAAAAGGAGAAAAAACCCTATGTATGGTAAAACTGTAATATTTACAAAGGAAATACGAGAAAAATTATCAGCAGCTAAGAAAGGGGAAAATCACCCAATGTACGGTAAAAAGGGAAAATCCCCCCCCGTTGTACGGTAAAAGTAGAATTAGAAGGATATGGTAGACCAGCACAAAAAATAGAAGTATTTGACAAAAAAGATAATATAAAAATAATATATGATTCTATGCGTGAAGCTGCTAAAGCTTTAGGTATAAAAGAAACTACCATCTCTAGCTATTTTTCTCGAAATCAAAAAAAGCCTTATAAAGGTAGATACATTTTCAAAAAAATATAATATTTTGGTATTAAAATTAATAGAGTGTTAAATTTTTATTTTTATTAAATTAAAATGTTAATTTTTTTTTTATTTTTTTATTTTAATTTCGAATCCAAGTAATATATGCGTTTTTTTACAATTGTTTTATAATAAAAATTTTACATATAATGCATATAATGGTAATATGCAAATTGAAAAAATTTTTTCAAAAAATTTACATCAAATAAATAACTCTAAATTAGAGCCCTTACTTTAGAACAGTATTTTCATATGCATAAAGTACTTTTTATATAAAAATTAGCCAAAATAATAAAAGATCTATAGGATGATTAATAGAACTTACGTACAAAATAGGTTTATATAAAAAAGATATTCCTTTATTAAAGTTAATAAAATTTTATTTTAACAATGTTGGTAATATTTATGATCAAGGAGAAAATATATATCAATATAAAGTTTCAGAAATTAAAGATTTACAAATTATTATAAATCATTTTGATAATTATCCTCTAATAACTCAAAAGTATGTTGATTATATTTTGTTTAAACAAGCGTATGAATTAGTTAAACAAAAAAAGATCATCTTACCCCCCTGAAGGTTTACAAAAAATTGTAAATATACGTGCCTGAATAAAGGTATACCAGAAAAATTAAAAATTTATTTTTCAAATACAATACCGGTTGAAAGATTGTTTGTTGTAAATCAAAAAATTAAAAATCCAAATTGATTAGCAGGCTTTAGGGGGGGGGGGGAAGGTAGTTTCATGATTCAACTTCAAAAATTTTCAATAAAGTAGGCTCTGCTGTTCGTTTAAAATTTCAAATAACTCAACATGCTCGTGATATTGATTTAATGAAGCAAATCATTGAATATTTAGGTTGTGGTTCAAATAAACTAAGACCAAATGGATTGGTAGGTGATTTTTGTTCTAAAATTTATTGATATTAAGCTTAAAATTATTCCGTTTTTTGAAAAATATCCAATTTACGGGCTAAAAGTTTTAGATTTTTCAGATTTTTGTAAAGCTGCAGAATTAATAAATACTAAACAGCATTTAACTCCGGCAGGTTTGTTAAAGATTGAAAAAATAAAAAATGGAATATTTTAAAAGATTTAGTTAAAATCAAATATTAATATATTTTAAGCATTATTTGATTTACATTTTTTATTAAATCTGACATTTTAAATAAAGTTTTTAAGTCAACTTGAAATAAATAATTAATGCTAAATTTAAAACCCTCTGGCCTGTATTAAAAAAAAAATTTTTTTAACTAAGATTAAATAGGGTTACAACCTGATAATCTTATATTTATAGAAAATAAAGTGAAAACGGTTAATGTTATCCTAATTAAAGACCGTCGGCAGTTGTAAATGTCGCTACAGACTGGGAATCACAAAGGTTGTGCTGAAATGCACGTCTTAATGTACAGTTGAATTTTGACGAGTAGCTTAAGGCTACCGTAAAGAGTAAGGATATCACTATAACACAGTGAAAACTCTTTTTAATCAAAATTGAGGATTTTGTTATGAAATAGGTAAAAATGCATTAAAAGTATATATTGATAAAAAAAGATTTTTAAAATATAATAGATGTATTTTAAAATCTAAATATATGATAATTAAATCAAATCGTAAAAATATAAATAATATTTCTCTAAAATAATATCGGCGGTTTTATCTCGATTTAAATATTAGTAATTTTTTATTCCAATTATAAATAAATCTATTTAAATATAAGACTAGCTGCAATAAGCCTATTTTTTTTATTTGCCTTTGTTTAACAAAGCAACATTATTTACGTAATCTTTCACAGATTAATGATTCTAATTCAGTTTTGGGTCAAGTGCTAATCTATTAAGGTAAAGCTAAACTGGCTTCAATCTCCAATGTTTTTATTGATAGGGATGAACTTAAGCTGTAAAATGAGGGGGGGGGGTTAAGCGGCGATAAGTCTAACCTTGAACGATCGAAATAAACCGCGTAAAGTCAATCAAGAAAGGGGGGGTGGTTAGTACTTAAATTGACCTAGATGAAATTATAACTCCTAAATCTATTAATAATTGAATGTTTTTGATGATTAATCATCCACCCCCCCGCTGTTAGTTGTTTTAAATTAAGTTTCTTGTTGCGGGATGTATGATGTAAAAGTTTGGGTATCAAATTGGATGAATAATTAATGATGAAGAGAAAATATCATGCATAATACGAGGGAATAAGATGAGAATATCATAACGTAATCTCATTTTAGTTCATTTGTATAAAAATTTTTTATATTTCAACTAATTGCATTAATTGCAAAGGATAATTTGTATTAATTATTATAAAAGTATAATAAATTGTTAGGTAATATAAATATATATTATATAAAAAATTTAGTCGGGGCGCGGCGGGTTGACATCCGCGGCGCGGCGGACGTCTAAATAATTTTACCTTAAAGTTTATATTAATATAATTATCTTATTAATTATAATTTTTCTATTAAATATACGGGGGGGGGAAGGAATATAAACATACATCGTAAATAGGGGGGGGGGTTACTTTTATTTATATAAGAAAAAGGTCTTCCGTAAGATTGCAGCAAGGCAGTTTTAAATGCGCTGTGTAACGTTTATATTAATGAGTTAAGAGACAGGCACATTTTCTACGTGGCTGGGCTTTACTCGCCGAACTTAACGAACCCCCCTCCCCTTCGCTTTTAAAATTAAAATATTTTTGGTCTTAATGATAATTTTCTGTTAAAACTATTACTGATATATAAGGTTAAATAAACAGATTGGCGCGCGGCTCCGCACGATGGGCTTTTCAATAGAGCAGGCGAAGCCTTCTTTTTAAAGTTTATATGTCTAGATTAATACCTTATTAGAGGGGGGGGGAGGGTTAGTATATGGAATTATAATTTTGAAATATTAATATTTACGCATAGCGCGCTACGGATTTAATCAGAAGTTAGTAAAGCTAATTGAAAAATAAAATGCTCATAAAAGTAGAAAAGATATTCTTTATTGCTAATACTACTTTAAAGGTGTTTATATATATTTTTTATTTGTTATATAATACTCAATTCATTATTTAAAATTTTATAAATATATAATAAAAACTAAGTGGTGGTGTAATAAGGGGGGGGGGGAGGCTATGTTTCAGTGATTAATAGGTTGAGACGTAGCGAGGCGAAGGGAGGGGGGAATGTTAACCGTCCGCTAAGCAGCGATCGATTATTTGAAATAGAAATTATTAAAAATCGGTATATACGTAAAAAATGAAAATGCGCGCGAGAGTAAACGGTCCCTTTGTTTTCCATTAAGACGATCAAATATAAAATTTGAGATAAACTTTTCTCATTATAACTATTATAAGATAATAATCAAATATTTATTTTGAGGTTATATTAAGAATCTAAGCTATGTTTAGGTAAACAAATTATAATAAGAGGGGGGAGAGGGAGAGTAGAACCTGGGAACTGCTTAATCCATCGCGCGCAAATTTTTAAAACTTTGTAACGGTAGCGGGTACGTGGATGTAAAAAAAAAAATTTTTTTTTATTGCTGAAAAAATTATGAAATTAAAAATTCTTAACGTGCGCATCTGGTTCTAATATTATAAATTATTCAATGTTTATTTATATAAATTAAATATAATATATATCTTATATACAAATTTAAAGATTTAGTGTAATTTATTTAAAAGAATTAATTTTTTTAGTTTATAAGTGTAACTATACAAAATATAAAAATCAATATAAAAACTAATAAGATGAATATATTTTTATTTAATACTAGTAAATTCATATATATAATTAGTTGAGGTTAACTCAACTTATTATAAACTGAAACTTATTTTATATAAAAAATTAGATTGGCCCGTAGGTAGCTCAACTGAATTTGCATAGCGCACTGGATGAAACCCGGCACGAGACGAAAATTTTTAATGTCTAACTCGGTCACTGTCTCAGCGGTAGGCGTCGCACACGAGAAGCGTGCGGCGCATAAAAAATATATTTTTAGGCCTAATATAAAAGGCAGCGGCGGCGGCCGCGGGCTCTATAATATTTTATATATAGACGTTATAATTAAATTATATATTAATATTTAAATTATTTTGTTAAAAAGCTATAAATTTATATGTATATTTAGATCTAGCGTTTATTTTTTTTACACAAATAATTTCTAATCAAAATAATTATTATTTTAATAATTATACTACATAATTGAAATATACAAAGTTTTCTAAAATATATTTATTTTAATATCTATTTAATATATTATGATATTCTCACGTTTAGCTTAAAGGTAAAGCATCCTACTTCGGATGGGAGGATTATCTGTTCAAATCAGATAACGTGATTAGTTAACGAGGAGGCTGCATTAGCAGCCTCCTTGCATCGCAGCGCGCGTTAAAGCGTGCGCGCGACACTCTTGTATTTTTATTTTAAAATTTAAGCGTCGCATAGTGCACTTTGCGCGCGCTGATACGAAAATCTATTAGGCAGCTGACGCTAAAATATATAAATATTAAGTTTAACATGTAAATTGTTTACAATAAAATTATAATTATTCAACTTTTTAACTTTAAATTAATATCAAGGTGTTACGCAAAGCGATTGGATGAAGGGTAAAAGAGAGAGGGGGGGGGGGATATTTGCCCTAATGGCTAGTCAAAAATGTTTTTTATTAAAAATTTAATGATAAAATTTAAAGGTATAATGTTATATTTTTGAACAAAAAAGAAAAGTTAATAATATTAAAATAATATAATAACTATATTACCAGTTAACTATTAAATATTTAATAAATAACACGAATAATTAATCAAAAAATACACAGGACAATAAGTATTTATCTTAAAATGTAATGTTTGAATATTAAAAATACGTAAAGGTAATATTAACATTATGGATATAAAAAATAGTTTTATGTAGAAAATTTAGGAATCATGAAAATTTAATATTAATATACTGATTTTTAGTATTATCGGGCGGTCAGCCCACTATAGTTGTGATTATACAACACCACGTGGTTTTACCGCGTGGTGACGTATAAACTAAAAATATATTAAATATTGAGGTTATGCCAAATATGTTATGGTTAAATAAAAATTAAAAATAAAATTTAATTACATAATTAAGTATTATAGAAGGATAGTAAATTTAGCAAAATTGCATACAGTTAGAAATTTTTCTGAATATTGGTGTTACACGGGTAATAAACAAATGCCCCGTGGTTGTTAACTATGAATTTAAGGGGGGGGGGAATTAGTTAGTAGGTAGGTGACCTGGTTGAATTGCTTATTTTATTAAAAAATTTATTGTTTTAAATTTAATATAAAAATTTAGGGTTTATTAAAATTTAAAGTTGTAACTATGAATAAATATATAAACAAAAATTAAATTTGCACTTACGCTGTGCTCAAAAAATTTTTAAATTAATTTTTGTAAATTGCAATTCATTCTAATTTGAATAGCTTAATTGTTTGAAACTTGCTCTTAGTGTGAAAATGCGCAGGACCGTAGACAAACAATATAATTAAGACGGAGCGAAGGCCGACAATATTGGAGAGGTCGGTCGCCGCCGGCGGCCGACTAATTTTTAATAATATAGGCAATTTAAGCAAATAGAAAATAACAATCAGTACTCCCCATAAATATGCTTTTTTATATTTTATATAAATCTTTGTCTTTTGTAAAAATTTTTGAAAAATAATAAGATGACAAATATAACAAGAAGTAATTTTCAAGCCCATCCTTTCCATTTAGTTTCTCCTTCTCCTTGACCATTATTTACAAGTATTTCGTTGCTAACTCTTACTACATCCGGTGTTGTGATTTGAAAAATCAATATTATACCTTAAATTATCAAATTTCAGTTATTTTCTAAAGCTTCTGACACCAAATCATAATAGTAAAATTGTGAATGACTGAACGAATTAATCAGTTAAGGTAATAAGTAATATGATGGAACCTAAAATGAGATAACACAGACCCAGGCCATCCGGCTTGATGACAGGAGGGGGGGAGAGGAAAAAACATACGGTTGTAAAAGAGCAACGAATAAATGGTAATTATTGCAATAATATAATGCGATTAAGATGTATTCTAATGGTTTATGAAAATAAACAACAAGTAAGAGTTTTTTAATCAAATTAATATACAAAGATTATTACAAATTAGTAATTCATTAAAGCAAATTTAATTAATCCTTGGTATTTTACTGGTTTATACACTGTGTAAGGGGGGGGTGTTTTAATCTTAGAGTCGGCCGCCGGCGGTTGACACATCGCGCGCCTTGGGCACGCGCTGTGTCTAAAAGAAAGGAAGTAAAAACAAATTTAAAATTTAAATTTTGTATTTGCTATAGATTCACATGAAAAGATAAAGCATTATTAGATAATATTCAAAAATATTTAGGGGGGGGGGGGATATCGGTAAAATATATATAAACAAGGATTAAAAACTATCCAATAAAATTCAAACTATTAATGAATTACATCTAATTAGATTATTTTGATAAAGATTCGTTAATAGCTCAAAGGCAGATTATTAATTTTTTAAACAAGCCGGCGCGTCCGCGCTGGCAAAAAAGGTCAATTCAAAAATTAAAAATAAATAACATCATCGCGCGCATCGGGCGAAAGTCCGATTGCGCGCGATGTTAGTTCAGGGCAGCGCTTAAGGCGCCGGCCGAACATTTAAAGTAAAATTTTGTTGCTCTTAAAAGTTAATAATAGGGGTTTATCTACTTATTTAAAGGATGCCTTTCCTAATATAATTTTTAAAGAAAAACCTTTAGCTACAAATAAAAGAAATAAAAGATTTAAACTGAATAACTGGTTTTATTCAGTTGAATACTTTTTATATAATTTTTCATAAACTGCAGATCGTATATTAAAAAAAAAATAAAATTAGGATTCAAGTTGACTCAACATTCGTCGCCGCCCGGTGGGCGGCTATGCATATATCACGCAACGCGCGATGATGTTTTAAAAAAATTAATTATATTAATTTTTATAAGCCCCCGTAGCGTAAAGTATATACCGCTGGGAATTAGACCAGCGTTGTATGGCGCATAATCATCGCGCGCTGTTTCGGCAGCACGCGACGATATGAAATACTAAAAAGTAGTTTAGTAAACTATTTTAGGTAGAAGTATTTATAAAAAAGAATCAGCTAATAATTATGTAGTTACCAAATATTTATTTACGATAAAATAATCCCATTTTTAATCTTCATTCAAGGAGTTAAACGTGAAGATTATATTAATTGGTGTAAGATTGCTGAATGAATGATAAAAAAGCTCATTTTTCTTTAAAAGGATTAAATGAAATTCTTAGTATCAAAACTACTATAAGAAGTAATTAAAAAAATTTTGTATTTATTCAGCCGGGCCGAACGACGTCCGGGCGAATAAATCTGATAAAACATATAAAAATCTGTGTCAAGGTACAATATTATATGCCGGATTTAAATCAAGCTGTATGCTTAAATATCTTAAGTACATATTTATAAATAAGACAATCAGCAGGAAACCTTTTAATACTTGAGTATTTAGGGATCTTCAGAGATTATACGCTTGAATTTTTAATGTAATATTTCCTATTATTATAAAAAGCCATTCTTCGGTTAATTTTTATTATGACACGCAATAAAATTTTTAGTATTTTTCAAATTACTAATTTATCCTTTTTCTATAAAATAAAAAAAAAAGAGAGGGGGGGGCTTTGCTGATTCATACGCGCGCTACGAATTTATTAAAAATAAAATTTAATTATTCAGACTCAATCTTTACTATTTACAATAAAACGTCTTTGAATTAATGTTAAATTTAGTTATACAAATTCTTCTATTAATATAAATTTAGACCCGAAACACAATAAATCAGAGGCAAAAACGGGAGGTGAGCCGAACTTTATTCTTTTTAGCAATAAAAGTTTTTATATTATAAAATAAAAAAATTAAGTTAAATTTTTCTAGTACATTACATATTAAAATTAGTAAACAAAAAAATTTTTTAATATTCCGAGTTTAAAATTTAAAATAAAATAGAATACTCGTAATACCCATTTAATAAAAAAATTTAATAAATTTTATGTGTAAGTATTAATGTAATTTAATAAATTATCATTATAAGGGTAACATCGCGCGCTACGCGCGCGATGTTACAGCCGTCACAGGGTCGTAACTAAATATATATGTAAAGATTATTTCATTTTTTAATACACTATACAAGGGTGAGGGGGGGAGGTAGTTACTGATTATTTAGGGGTTTAGTAAGTAGCGATAATAAAGCAAAAAAAAGACTTAGCCTTACTTTGCAATGCAACAACGCATTTGTGCGTTGAGCGCTGCTTTATGGCAAGTAATTTAGGGATAAGGTTCATTTAAAAGAAGAATTAAAAATTAAACATATTAGATCAAATATGAAATAGTGATCTGTTAGGATATTACAAATTAAAAATAAAATATGATCCTATCCTTTATGTAAATAAGGGGTATTTCTTAAGGGATATTTTAATATTATCGTCACGCAGAGAGGTTTCGCTGTGGGCGAAGGGAATCATACCCCCCCTTTTTTAGTGTAATTAATGTAGTTATATAAATTACAATTATAGAGAGGCTATCCCTATAGATCAAAATAATGGTATTAACAATGCACGGTTTTTCTAACGGAGGATATCTTTTATTATTAGGATTATTATCATTAATTGCTTCTATGGCTTTTTGATTTAGAGATGTAGCTGCTGAGGGTACTTATTTGGGTCACCATAGTAGTGCAGTTCAGCGTGGTCTTAATCTAGGAGTTGCTTTATTTATAACATCTGAAGCATTATTCTTTCTCGCGATCTTTTGAGCATTCTTTCATAGTGCATTATCACCAACAGTAGAGCTGGGTGCTCAATGACCACCTATCGGAATTTCTGCTATAAACCCTTTTAATAAGGACAAAGGGTTTTCTTTAATTATATGCTTATTTCTGCCTACCCATATTTTACATTTAATAAAGAAAATGATAATTTTTATGTTTTAAATCCTCACTGAATTAGTGGGTTTACCTGACGTTGAAGGTTGTTTTAGTTAAAATACGTAAAAATTCTGATTTAAAATTAAAATGATTTGTATAACCTGTTTCTGCAATAAGTCTTAATAAAATAGATTTAGATATTTTAAAGTCTATTCAAGCTTATTTTGGTGTAGGTGTTATTTGTTTTGACAAAAAAGATGATTGTTATACTTATTCAGTTGGAAGCCTAAAAGATTTAATTAATGTAATAATTCCTCATTTTGATAAATACCCAATAATAACTCAAAAACAAGTAAATTTTATTTTATTTAAATCGATTGTTGCACTTATAGAATCTAAAGATCATTTGACTTTATCAGGTTTACATAAAATTATTAATATTAAGGCCAGTCTAAATAAAGGCTTATCTCACGTTTTAAAAAAGCTTTTCCTGATTGAAACCCTGTTCCAAAACCAGCTATTTAATTTACAGAAATTATAGATCCTAATTGATTAGTGGGTTTTGTAAATGGAGATGGTTCATTTTTATTAGCTATATCTAAAACAAATCTTATAGGATATGCAGTAAGCATTGCAATTTGCTATTGGTCAACATTCACGGGATACTGAATTACTTATAGGTTTTATCGATATTTTAATTGCGGGGCTATATCTCTTAAAACTAAATTGCCTGTTTGTATCTATACTGTATTAAGATTAAAAAATCAATTAGATATTATTATACCTTATTTTGAAAAATATCCTTTAATAGGAGCAAAAAATAAAGGATATTTTTAAAGTTGGTGTAAAATTGCTAAATTAATGAAAGATAAATTACATTATACTAAATCTGGTTGGCTTTAATTAGACAAATTAAAAGTAAAATGAATAGTAGAAGAATAAATAATATGGTTTTTGCTATATACCTTTTGCTTAAAGGGGCATGGGTCCACTACCATGTAAAAAAAAAGCTATATGCGAGAAAACTTAATAGGTCGCAAGACCTTACGGCAATACAACATTTTTTGCTAAATTTAAATAACTCGCAGGTAATATTAAATAAACACCTAATTTTTTGTTTATTTTTATAAGTAGAACCTCAACGATCATACGCTTTTGTTTAAATTATTTTTAATTAGTTTAATCTTTAAGTACAAAATAAAATTGTATTAATTAATAATGGTAAATTTGACCATTATGATGAAAAAAGATAAATTTTAATTGTTTTAATAATTTATTCGTGAAATGATCTAGTTTATTATTATATTAATAGACAGTTTATGCAACTGACCTTTTGTATGTTTACGCGTAATATCTCTACCATAAGTTCAAATTTTCGTAATGTAAACCCAGGAGGTTATAGCAAAAGTAGTTTACCTCTTATAAATAAAGAAGACTACGCAATTTTGTGGTCTCGTTTTAGGAGATGCTTATATATCGAGAAAAAACACAGAAAATGTTTCTATAAGATTTGAAACAATCTATAATTCATAAAGAATATCTTGAACATTTATTTGATATATTTAAATATTTATGTAAAGATGGTGCAACAGTTAAATCAGCGGAAAGAAAAAAACTATCTGTTAAATCTTTTTCTGTTTACTTTGTAACTCGCCAATTAGTAGCTATAACCGAACTACATAATTTATTTTATCGTGAGAGTAGAAAAGCAGTTCCTTTTAATATTGAAACTTTACTTACCGAAAAAAGTTTAGCTACTGAGCAATGGATGATGGAGATAATCTGATCTTTTACAGAAGATAAATTTCTTAAATTTTTTAATATATAAGTTTATATAAGTTGTAAAATTTGTATAAAATAAATAGCTAACTATGAAAAATAATTAGCTAAGGGTACAAAAGCTTAGTGTAATATTTAAGAGTAAATCGGTCTATTATTATATAAGATATTAAGTATAAATTGTGTTTAAGCATTACTTATCCGCGATGAATTTGGTATTAATTATTATTGGCTGTATTTTATTATTAGTTCTATTTGTTTCTAATGCTGATAACCATAAATATTATAATTATATAAATAGGGATATAAATTATAGACTCGGTTATTATATAAGAAGTTATTCAACTAATAATAAAAATTCTACATCAATTGTAACAAAACAAAATGGTGAACAAGTATTCTTAAAGCCTTGATACGTTACAGGATTTTGCGACGCAGAGCTTTGTTTTCAGATTCAAATTGTTAAAAGTTCATCTTACCGATTAGGGTGAAAAGTAAATACTCAATTTAGTATTCATTTACATAAAAAGGATTATTTAGCTTTAATTCTTAAAATTCAAGCTTTTTTTTCTGATGCATATTCAACCACTAATAGGGTCCATTCATATAGGGCCAAATGATGTTTCATTTAAGATAGTTTCTAATTCTCAATTGATTGATAAAGTTCTCCCTCATTTTGACAAGTATCCGTTAATTACACAAAAACGTTACGATTACGAATTATTTAAGGAGTCAGTGAAGCTTATTAACAAAAAGGAACATTTAACTGAAATAGGTTTAAAAATAATTTTTGAATTAAAAGTTGATATGAATAAAACCCTACTGTATGTGACCCTAAAAATTCTTTAGCAATAGAGAATTTAAACACAGAATGATTAGTGGGATTTATTGAAGGAGAGGGTTGTTTCACGGTTAAAGTAAAAAAAAAGCTTCTGCTTATAAAGCTGGGTTACCAAGTAGAATTGGATTTCTTTTTAGTGCAAAACAAACGTGATTTGATCTTAATGGAAAGTATTAAAAATAGATTAAATTGTGGTTCAATTAAAATCAAAAATAATGATACGGTCCATTTTGTGGTGTATAAGTATGCAGATATATGTCATAAAATAATACCATTGTTTTCTGAAACCCTCTTTTAGGAAATAAAGCTAAAGATCTAAATGACTTTAAAGTCGAGGCGAATTTAATGAAAAATAAAGCGCACTTGACAGAATCGGGTATAGATGAAATTATTAAAATAAAAAATAATATGAATAAAGGACGTATTGATCAAGATAATGTTTAAAGTATACCTTTATTATCTTTCGGCCGATAAAAAGAATAGTAAAAATCTGGTTATATTCTAGATACTTGTTCATTTACTTTGGACGATTTACATTTATTAGTATCAGCACTTAAGAATAAATGAAATTTAGATTGTTCTATTCATAGTAGAAACAGACTTTATATAAAAGCTAATTCTAAAAATGATTTTATTAATTTGGTTAGACCTCACTTTCATCCGACCATGCTATACAAACTTAATACATAAAAACATATTGTTTGAGCTTCCTTTATTAAATACAGTAAGCCGTGTCATTATTTCAAATTTGTATACTATTGCTGTGTTGGTGAAAATCCAACTCTATGCGCATAATTTAACTCTTGACTATTTTTGAAGCCTGTCTTCATTTTTACTTTTGCCTTGTTCAATAACCCAGTTCCCCTTAATTTCGCCTCAATTTAGGAGTGTCGTTTCAATAAAAATGAATGTTCTCATTTGCTAAACATATATTGTAATATTACATCCTTATTTTATTATTGGATTCACCGAGGGTGAAAATTCATTCATTGTAAGGATTCGAGAGAATTCCAAAATTAAAATCGGTTGAAGTGTAGAAGCAAAATTTCAAATTAAACTTCATTAAAAAGATTTAGCTATTTTGGATCTTATTAAAAATTATTTCAAAGGCGTTGGAAGTATTACTAAAGCTAGTAAAAATGGAATACCAAGTAGCTTCTTTACAAAACTTAACTAATATAGTTATACCTTATTTCGATAAGTTTTCCTTAATAACTCAAAAGAAAGCAGATTTTGAATTATTCAAAAAATTGTAGAATTAATCGGAAAGAACATTTGACCTTTGAAGGTTTACAACAAATTGTTGCTATCAAAGCTTCAATTAATAAGGGTTTATCGGATGAATTAAAAGCAGCTTTCCCTAATGTTACTTCAATCGCTATACCTACCATTCAAGATTAAAAATCCTTGATTTAAATTGGTTAGTTGGTTTCACTTCTGCTGAAGGATTTTTTGAATTGATAATCTATAAATCTAACTCAAAGAAGGGTGAATATGTTAGATTAAGATTTGAAATAGCTCTACATAATCGAGATTCAGAATTACTCAAAATTTTTTAAAAATATTTTGAGTGTGGTTATGTTTATAAACATTCTGAAAATGCAGTTGTATTCCATGTTACACAATTTTTTGATATAACAAAAAAAATTTTTCCATTTTTTGATAAATATTCAATTGTAGGTGTAAAAGTTTTAATTTTGCTGATTTCTGTAAAGTTGCAGAATTAATGAAAAATAAAGCCTATATTACCCAAGAAGGATTAGATCAAATTCGACAAATCAAAGCTGGAATTAATATAGGTAGAAAAATTTATTCCGCAGGGTCCCGGGGGGACATTAAATTGAAGGTTGAGATTACTAGAGGAATTTTATAAGTATTCGTAGGGTTCTCAGATGCTGAATCAAATTTCGGTATATTCCCTATACTAGTGGATAAATCCAGAATTGAAGATTTTTCTTTTAGATTTACGATAGGTTTGCATAAAGACGACTTAAATGCTTTAAATTACATTAAAAGTAAATTAGGTGTAGGAAATATTTATCTAAAGATAGTCAGATATTTGTTGTAACAAAAAAGGAAAATATAATTTTATTAATATCTATTTTTGACAAGTACACATTAAATACAACTAAGTATTTGGATTATTTAGATTTTAAAAAAGCTTTTAATTTATATAATAATAGAGAATATTTAACAAGAGAATTAATAGCTCAATTGTTAGAACGTCGCCCGCGCTACGCGCGGCGATGTTCGTGCGCGCAGCGCGCTGATAAATAGCGCGCGCTGCGCGATGAACTAAAAAAGAGCTTTAATACTAAACGTACTAATTTTAATATGCCGGAAAGTCATGTTGTTATAACAAAAAGTTGACTGTTAGGGTTTATAGAAGGTGGTGGTTCATTTAGTTTAGAAAGAGCTAATCTCGAACCCACTTTTTTATTAATTTAACGAAAAACCAACTTGCTGTTTTAGTTAAAATAAAAGAATATAAAAACAATATATGATTCTATGTGTGAAGCAGCTAGAGCTCTAAACATAAAAGAATCTAGAATATCAGAATATTTTTCTAGAAATTAACAAAACCATATAAAGGAAGGTATAGTTTTAAAAAAATTAAAGGCTAAAAATTTTATTCTTTTTAGGCAATAAATTAAAAAAAAAATTATAATTATAAGAATTATATACAAAAAAAGTATATAATAAAAAAGTATAAAAATTTAACGAACCCTCCCATTCGCTTTTAAAATTAAAGCATTTTTGGTTTTAATGATAATTTTCTGTTAAAACTTCATCTAACAAAGAAGGGGTTAAATAAGATTAAGGAAATAAAGTCTGGTATGAATAAGGGGAGAGAATAAAATAATTACAGGAGTAAAAATAAAATTGGCGCACACGGGCGAAGCTTTTTTTAAGCGCCCGTGTGCAACACCTAAGGGTTAAATAATAACTGGGTAAGAGGAGGGGTTACAATCTTATCAGTTATATAAAACATGCAAAATTAGGTGAAAACGGTTAAGGACATCCTAATACGTAATTGTATTTGTAATGATTTAGTCAATATAATCATAGACCGTCGGCAGTTGTAAATGTCGCTACAGACTAGTTCGTCAGAGTTGGGTTGAATACCCGTTCAATTGTATAGTCGAGCTTTAATACGAGTGTGATATCGTAAGGAGTAAGGAATTCTCATGCCACACACAGCGGGATAGACGCAACCACGTAGTCATAAACCTCCTTGATAGGTGTCCTTAGCTAATTACAAATTTGTTTTGTATACTATAGGGCTTTTAATACAGCCTATTTTAATTAAAGTTGAATTTTACTGTCATCTGGTGTCAGCGTTACTTATGCACATCATTCATTAATACAAGGAAACAGGCCCGGAGTCTTATACGGGTTAATTTTTACAATTGTGTTAGCAGTAGTTTTTACTGTGTGTCAAGGTGTAGAATATTCAGTTTCTTCTTTCACATTGAGTGATGGTTCTTTTGGTTCTTGCTTTTACTTTGGTACAGGGTTAACTATAGCCCCTATTAAATTTAATCAAAAAAACAATATTTCACTCAATAAAGATAATTTATCTTATTGAGTTTCAGGTATTGCAGATGCGGTATATCTTATTTTCTTATAAAGTGGCAAAAGATACAACTAGTAAATTTTCTAGTATACCTTTAGCAGATTCATAGGATAAAATATTTAATCCTTATTATGTTTCAGGATTTGCAGCAGGAGAAGCATCATTTACGGTAAGCATAAGAAAAAATAATAAATTAAAAACAGGATGAGTCGGCGATGCTAAAGATATAAATTTATTCTGTACAATCAATAAAAAAAATTTAACAGAGATAATTATTCCTTATTTTAAGCAATATATTTTGTTAACTCAAAAACGAGCAGATTTTTAACTTTTTGCTAAGGCAGTTGATTTAATGTGTAAGAAAGAACATTTACATTTAGAAGGTTTAAATAAAATTCTATCTATTAGAGCTTCTATGAAGAAAGGGTTAATTGAAACATTAAAAACAATGTTTCCTGATATTATGCCAATTGAAAGACCAATTGTGGATTTACAAGTTATTAAAAATCCTTTATGGTTAGTAGGATTCGTGGGTGGAGAGGGGTGTTTTTACATTAAAGTAAAAAAATAAAAAATACCTCAGGTTTATTAGCGTTTTCTATTTCCCAACATTCACGTGATGCAAATTTATTAAATATTATAAAAAATTATTTAGGGAGTGGTGTAATAGAAAGCGTATCTACTAGGCCAAATAGTGTAAACTTTGTTGTATATAAATTTGATGATAAAATTATACCTTTTTTTGAAAAAAATCATTTATTTGGTGTCAAGCTATTGGATTGTCAAAATATTTGTAGGGTAGCTTTTTTAATGAAGGATAAGATATATTTAACAGAAGAAGGCGTTAATCGAGTACTTAAAATTAAAAATGAAATGAATAGACAAAGAAAATTTAAATAATTATGACTTTTAAAGTCGTTTAGATTCATTATAAAAGTCATTAAGTTATTCTTTATATTTGGAGGTTCTGCACAAATTTTTTATAGTATTAAATATAATAGAAAACAGGGTTAATGCAAGGAACTCCTGAGTCTCCATTATATTTAAATAATAATGAGAAGTATAAAAGGACAATTTGCCGCCAAACATATATTAAATAAAAATTATATTTTATATAAAATATAATCCTTACATGGAGAATATATGGAGGTTCAACGACTAGTATGTGAGTATTTTTATTACAATAATCATACCACGAAAGCCCTGCAATCTTCTTAATAGGGATTGAAGACATAGTCTGAACCATTTTTATAAAAAATGGAAATAAGAAATAAAACATCTTATGAGAACAAATTTGTTCACGGGTTACATTCATGCTTTATTTGGAATAAAAGCAAAAGTGTAAAAAAGTACACTTATTCTAAATTATTTTTTTTACAATTACTTCTCTTAAGTTACCCTTAAAATTAAATAAGGGTAAGGAATCTAGTGAAATTAATCCTTGATTTATTACTAAAAAAAACTCTAATAGGCTGACATGTAGAAGTTGTTTTTTCAATCCTTGATTTATTACTAAAAAAAACTCTAATAGGCTGACATGTAGAAGTTGTTTTTTCAATCTGTCTTCATTTACGAGATTTACCTCTTTCGGAATAAATTCAAACTTCTTTTTGGAGGGGGGGGTCGGAAAAATTCCCAAAGGAAAAATTGTGCATATTTTGTATCTTTTATAGAAAATTTAACTACTATAATTATACCTCACCTTGTTAAATATCCTTTAATAACTAAAAAGCAAGGAGATTTACTACTTTTTAAATCATCAGTAGAGATGGTTAAAGCTAAGGAACATTTAACTATGGAAGGTTTACAAAATATTGTATCTAACAAAGCGTCTATTAATTTCGGTTTAACTGATGAATTAAAGCTTTCCTAATACTATACCTTAAAATCTTTAGCTGTAAATACAAAAATACTTCATTCTTATTGAATGGCGGGATTTATATAAAGCCTTTTACCCATAACTCATTTTGAAAATAAAAGATATTATTCTGCCGGTATAACATAGGGAATATTTAGAACATCTTTAAATTTAGTTTTATGAGGGACTAACCTATCTTCAACTGTAGAAGAACGTTTTACTCGTTATTATTTATAGTAAAATTACTTTCACATATCTAAAGTATTATGGTAAGATTAATTTTTTCAGATGCTTGGCTTAAATTTTCTAGTAAAACAAGTAAATATGCTTTATTCGGGTTTGGCTCAGTACAAAATTAATTCTAAGTATTTTTGGTTTGTTTTCTTTTCTCATTACTGTTCTTATTATTTTTTAATAAATATTAAAAATCGTTTAGGTACAAAAACAATAGAATTACATTTGAGACTCGCTCAATGCTTTGTATTACTGAGCTTTATTCATTATTTTATCATGAAAAAGTAAAAGTAATACCTTAAAATATTTATAATTTGTTAACACCTATAGCCTTAGCGTATCTAGGGTGAAGGTTCTGCCTACCGTCCTAGACTAATAATTTGTACAGATTCCTTTAAATTGGTTGACGTAGTTTAATGAATGTTTTAATAATTAGGTATAGATTAGATTGTACAACACGAGTTTGTAACAAAAATCAATATCGTATTTATATAAACCCAAGTTCTATGGCATTGTTGGTTGATATTGTTTTTCCTTATATGCAGAATTCTATGGTTTATAAATTAAATTATTGACTTAAAACACCAAGAGACTGTAGTGAAATAGAAGTATTTGATGTTAAAAAGAATGTTACTACTGCTTATTGTTTTATTAGTGAGGCAGCTAAAAAAATTAAATATACCTAAATTTGCAATTGTTAATTATTTTGGTAGAAATCAAGATAAACCTTATAAAGGTAAGTATAAATTTAATAAGATATAGATTAGTAGTAAACAAGTTTTCATATAATATTTGTGGTTGTTTCGCGGTTACTGAATACAAATCTTCTTCTATAATTAATATAAGATTAGTATTTAGTATATCTCAGCACAGTAAGGATGAATCTCTAATTAGAAGTATGGTGGATTTTTTTGATTGTGGTTTTTATATTCTATCTTCTTTAAATAGTACCACGGTAAGTTTTCAATGTTATACTTTTTCAGATAATTATGAAAAAATTATTTCAATTTTTCGTGAATATAATATAAAGGGCGAAAAATTAAAAGACTTTGATGATTGATGTAAAATAGCTGAAATAATAAAAATCAAGGATCATTTAACTAAAAAAGATTTGACCAGATTTGTCAAATTAAATCTGGGATGAATAAAGGTAGATAAGTTCCCACTTTAAGTGACATCCTTTATTTCATAACCTGATGACTTAGGATCATCTAGACGGATAGATTCCTTTTATGCTTAGCCATTTAGGTTTAAATCTCTAAAACAGGAGAAAAAAGTATATTCCTTTTGATATTTTATACTTATTTTATTGCTAGAGGCGGGTAGACAAGTAAAAGTAAAATTTAATCGATAGTTACAAACTATCAAACTCCGGGGATCCCTAAATACAATAATACCGCCTTATATAGCGAAAAGTCTAATAAGTACCATTACTAATCATAATGGGTTAGGTAAAAAGTTATTGTATTAAGTAAACTTAAAAGGGTAATCGCGGAACTAACCTATATTATTAAATATGGAAAAGCGCATCGAGTAGACGATAGTTGTTATGAAAGGGGGATAATCTTAAAATTTTGAGCGTACCTCCTTTTTTATAATTAAGGTATACTCAGTATTCCTTAATAATAAGAAAATAACTTTATGCTCTAGCTAAGTCGCATCTATAGGGTTTTACATCTCTAATTTATTCGATATGCTAAAGTAAAGACAGAGACGGTTATAATTGGAACTATTTTTATTGCTGTTGGTTTCTGAAGAATACTTGCTTATCATTCAACAGATAATCATCATCTCGGGTTTGAAGCTTCTATCCTTTACTGGCATTTCGTTGATGTTGTTTGATTATTCTTATACGTTTCTGTTTATTACTGAGGTTCTTAATTTTTAGTGCATTAATCGCATATTCTCTATATGGTGTTTTGATTCACAATATTTAATATACCTAGCCTTGTATGTTAAAAATATTAAACCTATAAATAGTGTTTTAGTAAAATTTAATAAAATTGAAAAAGAATTTAATTCCATTAAATTTAATAAAGATAATTTTAAATATTTTATAAATGGTTTACATCAAGCAAGAAGGTACGTCAGGTGTATATTTTTCTAAAACAGATTCCTTGAGGGTAGTATATTATTTTTCTATAGGACAAAATTATTCTTTTGAATCTATTATTCTTTTTTTAAGATTATAATCTATTTTGGGTATCGGTAGAATTAAAATAGAAGAAAACGATAAAGGAGGGTTTTCACTCCAGATATGTAATTACTAATATTAACGAGATTTTTAATATAGTTAAACCTTATTTATCAGAATTATATGGAAAAAAGATTTGATTTAGCTAAATTTGATAGAATACGATTTTATCTGATAATTTTTTAAAATCTTTTCATAAAAATTATGCTACAGAATTAATACATTTAGTATATTTTACTAATCCAGAGGGACAAAAAAGAAAAATCTCTTTACCAGAAAAACTTTCTATATTTAATTGTTCTGAATTAGACCTTGTTAATATAGATGTTATAAGTGAAAATAACAATATACCAAATATTTATTTTATACTAGGACTGTTTATTGGGTATGGTAGTTTAGGTGTTGGTTTCTGAAGAATACTTGCTTATCATTCAACAGATAATCATCATCTCGGGTTTGAAGCTTCTATCCTTTACTGGCATTTCGTTGATGTTGTTTGATTATTCTTATACGTTTCTGTTTATTACTGAGGTTCTTAATTTTTAGTGCATTAATCGCATATTCTCTATATGGTGTTTTGATTCACAATATTTAATATACCTAGCCTTGTATGTTAAAAATATTAAACCTATAAATAGTGTTTTAGTAAAATTTAATAAAATTGAAAAAGAATTTAATTCCATTAAATTTAATAAAGATAATTTTAAATATTTTATAAATGGTTTACATCAAGCAAGAAGGTACGTCAGGTGTATATTTTTCTAAAACAGATTCCTTGAGGGTAGTATATTATTTTTCTATAGGACAAAATTATTCTTTTGAATCTATTATTCTTTTTTTAAGATTATAATCTATTTTGGGTATCGGTAGAATTAAAATAGAAGAAAACGATAAAGGAGGGTTTTCACTCCAGATATGTAATTACTAATATTAACGAGATTTTTAATATAGTTAAACCTTATTTATCAGAATTATATGGAAAAAAGATTTGATTTAGCTAAATTTGATAGAATACGATTTTATCTGATAATTTTTTAAAATCTTTTCATAAAAATTATGCTACAGAATTAATACATTTAGTATATTTTACTAATCCAGAGGGACAAAAAAGAAAAATCTCTTTACCAGAAAAACTTTCTATATTTAATTGTTCTGAATTAGACCTTGTTAATATAGATGTTATAAGTGAAAATAACAATATACCAAATATTTATTTTATACTAGGACTGTTTATTGGGTATGGTAGTTTAGGATTTGTTTTTAATGAACCTAAATCTAGAGCTCCTAATTTTTATTTTAAACCTCTTTTTAGCTTTGCTGGTCAAAAATGTACAGATTATAATATTCATCTTTTAAAACTTGTAGCTAAATCTGTTAATTTAAAACCTAAATTATCATATAAAGCTGATATGGTTTGTCTCGAATATACAGGTAATATTATATTTGATAAATTATTACCTTTTTTTTGCTGACTATAAAGATTGACTCTATTGAAAAAAAATACATTTGAATTGTGTTTATTTGTTGCTTATATATAAAGAAAAGCAACATTTAACTAAAATTGATTATATTAAATTTTTAAAATTGTATAGCGTACCTAATAAATATTCTAAACCTAAGGAATATTGATTAGATTTGTTAGAAAAACGTACATGAAAATAATAAAATTATAATTTTTAGTTTTTTTTATTAATATAAAGTAAATTATTTCAAATTATTTAATTTCGGATTTAGCTGTTAATTATATCTTAGGTGGATTATTTAAGCTTGGTTTCTCTGCCTCTGCCTTTTTTATACTTAATTGATATTAACAAATAAAGCAGCTGTTTCATTGGTTTACCACTGTTTTAGCAGTGGAAAATAAATTATATTGGTTGTTCTTTATAATTGAGGGGGGGGGTGGGGAATAGGTTTAACCGCCTTCCTTATCTTTAAGTAAGTTATTTTAATGCAGAGTATTTAAAATAACCGACGTGACTTAAGATTTGAGATTTCCCTTCTACCCTTTTTCCTTCCCCGCTCCTTCTTCCTTTCTTTTTTATCTCTTCCCCCCCCCTCTTTATGGGCCGATACTTCGAATAAACCTTAAATGACAATAATATCAAATTTTCTAATATTTATTTAATTATTTAGCCTTAGTTGCTATTCCTTCGATGATCGTCGCGCGCGGTATTACACGCGCGCTGGTCTAAAGAATTAATTGATATTAAATAAAATTTAATAATTAATTTAAATTTATAATTTAGATTATTAATATAGTAGTTTAAAGTCAAATATAATAAATTTATTTAATTGAATTTGTAAAAATTAAACATATATAAAAAACGGGACGTCATAAGCTTTATTAGCATACAATTTTTACGTGGTCCGATTTTTATTATAATTCAAGTAAATCTGTATTATGTTGAATAATATTATCGTTCAACACTAAAGGTTTTGTATTTATTTAATTACCTTTCAGTCTTCCCCCCCCTCTACGGGCCGTAAGCCGAAGGTTTTTGTATTATACTTAATTACTTTATTATTATATAATATTTTGAAGTCTTCTATTAATAAACTAAGGTCAAATACACTTTAAGCATTTATTATAATTTTATTGCCTATAGTTATAATTTGTGCTGTAACATCACGCGCAGCGCAGTGTTACATTATTAAAGGTGATCGCACCCGCTCAAAAAATAATTTTTTGAACGGGTGCAATGTTTGCATTCATCTTATTCGTGAGGGAGGGAGGGGGAAGTCTTTGGCCGCGCGAGACGTAAAAATATAATAAGCGAATCACCTCCGAGGGAGGCAAGGCCATCCGGTTCGCTTCATATAATGACCGGTACTGCTTTTTTAGATAGCCACGTTTTGTGCGGCAAGTCGTTTTTAATTTTTCTAATTAAATTCATATAAATTATTATTAATTAAACATGTTTAAAATTAGGTTAGATATTTCAATTATATTATTTAATATTTATTGCTTGAAAAATTTGTATTAGAAGTTCTGCCGATGTAGTTTTAATTTATTTTGTAGTATAAAAATTCGTTGCAGCCCGCGTTCGGCGGGAGGCAATCATACATCACGCTTCGAGCGATGATGCTATCCCCCGGGCCCTTTGTATGGCGCATGGTCATCGCGCGCAGCGAAGCAGCGCGTGATGATAAAATATTATTAAATTAAGTTAGGTGTCATTTATATTAATACATATGATTGAGGCGCATCCAATTTAATGGTAATATAAATATTAATATATTTCTATATAAAATTTTTTTAATTTTTATTTTTTTAATTAATATTGATATATAATAAATATAAGAACTTAATTAATAATGTATGTATTAAGTTCTATAAAATTTTTAAAAAATTATAAATTTATAATTATAAGAAATTTTTTGATTTCTGCTGCAAATATTAATAATAATATTTATAATATAATAATTATATTAATAAATATAATAATAATAATATTAATATAATAATAATTAATAAATATATTAGATATATAATTGCCAATAAGGCCCATTTAGCTTCTAAGTTTCTAATTAGCTCTCATAGGATAAGTTGTAAATAACCAAAAATAAAATTTATTAAATTTTATTAACTAGTAATGTGTACTAATAAAAAAAAAATTAAAAAAATATTATAATGCGTCTCTTAAAAAGCCATCCTTTACTTAAATTAATTAACTCATATTTATTTGATGGATCACAGCCTTCTAACCTGAACTTTGCTTGAAATTTTGGTTCTCTCTTAGCTGTTTGTCTTATTATTCAATTGGTCACTGGTGTTACTCTTGGTATGCACTATAATGGTAGTGTAAGTCAAGCGTTTGATTCTGTCGAACATGTCATGCGAGATGTGAACAACGGTTGATTAATACGATATTTCCATTCTAATACTGCGAGCGCTTTCTTTTTCTTGGTCAAGCTATTTCTCTTTCCCTCTTACTTTGTTTGTGTCTCAATTTTTTTATTTATATTGTATATCTTCTTAAAAAAATTAGATACGGCGCGCGCCTTAGGCGCGCGATGTATCAGTCGCCTTCACTCTGTGACGGCGCCCGATATTAAGATTATTTTAAATAAACTAGAATCTAACGATAAAAATGTTTATATTAATGGCTCTACGGCCGACTGTGACGAGATTTTTAATAAAAAAAATCCATTAAGTTCCCTTTCGGATGAAGACTTTTCTGAGTGGTTCCGAGGTTTTATTGATGCTGAAGGAAATTTTTTAATACAAGTCATAGGAAATTATTTTAAATTAGTATTTTCACTTTGTTTACATAAAGATGAGACTCCTTTGGTTAAATATATTGCACTTAGATTGGGGTTTGGAAATATTTCAGAAAAAGAGAAAACTGTTGTTTATACTGTTTCAAAAAAAGAAGATTTACTTAAGATTTTTAGTATTCTTGATAAATCATCTCTCAATACAAGTAAAAATCTAAATTACATAGTGTTTAAACAAGCGTATGATATATATTTTAATCGTGAATCTATTAAAATATCAACGGAACTAAATAAAAAGATGATTGATTTTAAAAATCAAATGAATAAAAAAAGAACAGATTTTAATCAACCACCAACACATTCTATTAACATAACTCGTTATTGACTTCTAGGGTTTATAGAAGGTGATGGTTATTTTTCTGTTAATAAATCAAATTATTCATTAAAATTTGGGATTGGGCAGACTTCCCTAGAAATAGGTGTACTTGAAGCAATCCAAACATTTATATTAAAATTACCTGGTGAATATAGAATCAAAAGAAAAAACACTAATCTTGTAAAACTTGCAACATATAATCAAGCCAAAGAAAGGGATCATAAACCAATGGTATATATAACAGTAAATCAACTTGATTTTATTTCTAACGTTCTTATACCTTTTTTTGACAATTTAGTCTGATTAAGTAAAAAGGAAAAGGATTATCAAGATTGAAAAATAATTTTAAATATCATAAAACAAGGTAAACATTTTACTGATGAAGGTAAAGAGCTAATATTTTTATTAGCTAATAATATGAACAGTAATAGATTATCTACTAATTTAACCAATCAAGAGGAAGCTTCTAAAAATTCTTCTTTGATTAAAGAAAAAGCATTAAAACTTTTATCTAGTTCTTCAAATTATGAGATACAACCCGATGGAAAAATATTAATAAAATCCTCAGGTACTTATCTTAAAGGTAGAGGGTCTATAGCTGTAAATGTCTTAGATGAAAGTGGAAAATTAATATATAAGTTAGATTCTATAAATGATTGTGCATTATTTTTTAATGTTCACACTAGAACAATTAACAGAAAACTTGAGAATGGTTCTTTTATTGAGTTTAACGGTAAAAAATTATTTTTAAAGCGGGTAATATATTTACCTTATTAATATGTAAGATTTCTAAATAGAAAAAAATTCTAATTAAAGTAATGAGATAGGTTGAGGAATAAAAGAGATCTGAGAAATCTCTTATGGCCAATTAGTGGGAGTGAAACCTCCTGCTCAAAACCATCAAATTGACGGGAACACCTTAAAGCAATCTCAACCAAACAAACAAGGTAACATAGTTTATGGCTCAGATAAATATTCGTGGGTAAGGTAAAATAGAGATTGATATACGAAAGTAAATAGGTAATCTGCAGCCAAACACCTATTCTTGCTTCATTTGATACGGTACACAGTTCATCGACTAAACGTTGGTTGGTACGAATAATTATTTTATATTTTCGTGCTTAAGATATAGTCAAACCTTACTCGAAAGAGTATAGGACAATAATATAAAAAAAATTTTTTATTTTTTCTTATCTTTATTGTCTGTAAATGGGTAGTAATGTTGAATAATTAAAAATTGATGTTATTACTTAGGGAGAAGTACCCTAACTTAGCCTGTTTTGTATAATCATACAAATGGAAAAAGGGGTAGATTTGCTATCTGCATAGTGCGACAAGAGGCTAATAATTATAATAAGGTGAAATTCCTTCACGAATGACCCTTCGTGTCCCTACCCAGACATGCGTTAGAAGTAATTCTTTGGTATGAAGCTCTGGGGACAATGCTATTAGTTAGGGAAAAAAAGTCAAGGTAAGCGAAAGCGAAGATATGTATTTACAATTCTGATTTAATAGTTTTTTATTAAAGGTTAAGATAAATTAGCCGACTAAAAACTTGCAAGAGTGTGAGGTGTTTATGCAACCGAATCCGGGTCTTCCTTTGTTAATTTTAATTAACAATTATATTGCTCAGTATTAAAGTATCTACCTAAAACTTAATTAAATTAGTATAATTGTTGGAACTTGGTAACCCCTATTGTTACCGTAAAGTGTGCTTATAGTTTACTCAGCATGGTAATCTATCAATTACGGAGGTATTCTATAAATAAAAAAAATGAATATAACAACAAGAGGGGATGAGACAATCGAAAAAGCAAATGCCACTTAGTAATAAAGTGGATAGGAATTTTTATTCTACTTTGAAAAAAGGCAGACTTCGATATGGGTGATTTAATTATAATAAAATTTAGATTGCTTGAGCCGTGTACCGGGAAACTCGTATGCATGGATCTTAACGGGGGAAAATTTGTAAAAATCTACCTATCGTAATTAAATTTAATTTATTCTATAGCTGAACTATTGGATTTTTTATTCTCTTTAGTGGAAATATATTCATCTCCATATTTATATTTAAGTATTGGTATTGTAAAAAAATCTTTAAATGATGAAAAAAAAGGTTTTGTAAAATTAAATGGTAAAAAACAACTAATAACTAAATCTGAGTTAGAAATTATTATTTTGGAATTTAAACAAAAAGCTAAAGATACATATGAAAAAAACGAATTGTCTTCTAGTTACTTGTTAACTTTACGTTCTTTTATTAATGGTATTTTTCAAGCTGAAGGTTCTTTATCTGGACAATTTAATTCAAAAAAAAGTTATAAATTTAATCCTAAATTTTCTATAGGTCAAAATGTAAGTACAGAAAGCTTAGAATTTTTTAGTATGGTATGAGCAATATTGGGTTTTAACTTGGTATGAAATATATCAAAAACTCAAGCTAATAATTTCCATATTCAATTAGCAAGTACAAATAGAGCTTATATAGTATCTACTATACTTCCTTATTTTTCTTTGGTTTATGGAGAAAAATTTTTTGCTTTAAAAAAAATCTTACGTTTAGATGAATTGGCCAAATTGAATACTTTGGCTGCTAAAATTGAAAGTGTTCAATTAGCTTATAGTTTATCTTCGCTAGGAAAAGATCATAGCATTTCTTTAAAAGAAAAACTAGATTTAGTTGTAGGAAAAAATATAACAAGTGAACATTTAAAAACAGCAGATTTTAATTATTCAGAAAACGTAGTTCCTATGAGTTTAAGCTTTATTTTAGGATTTTTTTTAGGTGATGGTAATCTCTATATTAGAATACGTGATAATATCACAGGACTTGCTTTCATACCTAAATTTGAGATTAAACAAAAATATACTGAGACTAATGCATATCTTATGAAATTGGTTTGTGAATTTTTAGAAAGTAAAGGAATACAAGCTAATCTAAAAGTGGATATACATTATGCTCTTTGTATAGTTGAAGGTATAGATCATGTATGTAATTCTCTTCTTCCTTTACTATTTACACATAAAGAACTTTTTTTTTGAAAAACATTCCAACTTAATATGACTCAACAATTTGGTAAATTAGTTGCTTTAGATTCCCGTAATTTATACCATGTAAAATATCTTATTATAAAAACTCTTTATTCTATTGACAATGCTCGAGATTTACCTTACGAACATTGATTAAAAAGAATAGATGAGATTTTTAAAAATAAAGCTGTAAAAAATATATCTGGGGAATTATATATTTCTCCTGTTAACGACAAAGTCCATAAAACAGGTCAAATAGGTTGAAATGTATATTTACCAGAATTTTTAAATGTTAGACCTCGTACTAAATACTTTTATTTTTCTAGTTTTGGGGGTAAAGATGCTGCTTTAAAACAAGCAATATCTTACAGAGATACAGTAATTAATAATTGATTGGAAAGTCAAGGTTACAATATTAACCCCTTAAATGAATCAGAATTGGATTAAATAAAACTATAGTCATTTAATTAGTGAAATACATTTTTTATTTTTATAATACTTTTTTAATATGAACACGAATATATTTAATTAAGTTGCTTGAGCCGTATGCTATGAAAGTGGCACGTACGGTTCGTACCGGGGGAAAGCTCGAAAGGGCCTACCTATCGGAATTTGGAAGAGGAATCTACTATGGAAGTTATCAAGCACCAAGAACTTTAACATGAGTAATTGGAGCGGTAATTTTAATAGCTATGATGGGAACTGGTTTCTTAGGTTATGTACATAGCTTAAAATGGAGCGATATAAATATAATTTATTTACTTACTTCCTTAGGCTTAAATTTATTGGAGTTTCAATTTTTGGCTTTTCCTTATTTTGGATTGTTCGAAGCCGAAAGTTTTTTAATACATTTTGATTATTCTTATTTACATTTTAGTATGTCACCTAAATTATATACTATTTTAAAAAATAATAATATAAAAGCAGAATTTGTGTTTGAAAACTTACATTTAGCCAAATCACGTGATAGAGCTAAAAATGTTCTTAGAGGTTTAGCTGGTATTTACATTATAATAAATCTTGTAGACGGTGTTTCTATGTATGTTGGAAGTGCTTCAACAAATCGGTTACATTCACGTTTAATGATGCATTTGTATTATCTAAAAGGAAATTCTCGTTTAGCTACTTCAGTAAAGGAATTAGGAAGAAAAAATTTTGCCTTTGTAGTTGTTGATATAATATCTGAAAAAATTTCAGATAAAACAAATTTTACTTTATTAAGTTGTGAGCAATATTTTATCGATTTATTAAAGCCAAGTTATAATATTTTACTCTTAGCTGGAAATTCTTTTGGATATAAACATACACCAGATTTTACTAAAAATTTGCGAGATAACTATAATAATTGTTTCAAATTTTCAGGGGGGCTTAAATTTGAAGGGTTTAAAGTAAAGTTTTTTAAGCGTAATTATTCTGGTACCTCTATTTCTAAAATACAACCTGTAAAAATATATGAAAATGCTGATACTCAAAAATTGCAGATTTTAAATGAAAACAAAAATAAATCAGGTATTTATCAATGAAAAAACATAGAGACAGGAAAAACTTATGTTGGTTCTTCTACTAATTTATCTAAAAGATTAAGTATATATTATTCTCTTCTTAGTATCGAAAATAGTTTAAAAAAATCTAAAAGCCGTTTATTAAATGCTTTATTAAAAGAAGGTTATTCAAAATTTTCTTTGAATATTTTAGAATATTGTGAACCAAATAAGTGTATAGAGAGAGAACAATATTATTTAGATAAATTATTACCAGAATATAACATATTAAAAATAGCTGGATCATCTTTAGGTTTTAAGCATAGCGAAGAGTCTAAAAACCTTATGAGTAAAGCAGCTATAAAAAAATATACTTTAGGTGAAGCACGAAAAATTTTGTCGGCAAAATTAAAAGGAGAAAATAACCCATTTTTTGGTAAAAGACATTCAGAGGAGACACGGGCTAAACAATCAGCTGCAATGAAAGGTAAAACACATTCAGCTGAAATACGTAAAAAAATATCTGAAGCCAAAAAAGGAATAGCAAGACCTGAAAAAGCTGGGAAACCCGCACAAAAAATCTCCGTTTTTGATATAGAAAATAATATAACAACTATTTATGATTCTATGCATGAAGCCGCAAGAGCTATAAATATAAAATGTAATGTAATTTCTGCCTTCATAAAAAATAATCAAAAAAAACCTTATAAAGGAAAATATAGTTTTAAAAAATTTGAAGGATAAAATTTTTATTTTACTAAAATTAAGAGGTTAAAAATTTTGAATATAAAATTGTTATAATAAACGATAAATTGTTATTACTTAAATATCAGCGGTTTCTGTGAGGTAATGATTCTAGCCAGCATATTATTTTAAATAATAACGTTCCCGCGTGTAGTGCGGCATCTCTTCGCTAAGGCGTGAGTCGAAATTTAAAAATTTTAATTATAATTTCAAAATGAGTGGAAGTTGGTTAATAGTTAACTTTTATTACGAAATTTAAAATTTGTTTAAGCAAAAAATTGCGAGATAATTATAGTGATGCACGTCGTAATAGAATAGCTAATCTTAATAAAGGTAAATCTATACCGGAAACTACTCGTGAGCTTATACGTATAGCAGCCTTAAACAGACCTCCAATGTCTCAAGAGACAAAGGATAAATGTAAAAGTAATAGAAGACCTATTACAGTAACACGGATTGATGATAAATTTTTTAAATGTAATTATTCTGATCATTAAAAACTAGAGATTCGGCGTAACGCGTGACTGATTCAGCCGGCAGACTATATTAGTTTTACTTTTTTAGATCCAGCGGGAACCGAGACAGACGAATTTGCAAAAATAAACACTAACAGCTTTTTGGTAGCGATGATTAATTCAGGTGGCTGAAGTGTCACGCACTTAAATATCGGCAACGGGCTAGCACCCCAACCTGTAGGTATTCCAATGGATAATCTGAGTGATAACCAAAAGGCTAATTAGTCATTAAGTGCAAACTTTAGTATGGGATATGAAATTAAATTAGCTTAATAATTGGTTGGGACTTCTTGGTTGATTAAGCCTTGAATGATCTGGAGCTTAGGGATAAAAAATATGCCCTACTGTGATGGTCTCCCGCAAATACAACTTCGCCTATCTGTTTCTGTAAGAAGTTTTTAAAAGAATGAAAGCTACATGGTTAACTTGCTCACAGTGTAGGATTTACAGCGGAGGGGACAGTAGATTATTAAGTGTAATTTAATAGAGTTACCCCTTTACTAGACTTTTTACTTAGTGACTAATAATATAAATAAAAAAAAAAGCTACTAAAACAATATTTAATTTAAACAAATTATTAAACCTATATTTTACTGCAGAGCCATTCGATCGAGAAGCAAAAAACTTTATATTAAATTTTGGAATATTTATAATGATTAATAAAACAAATAAAAACCAAAATTTAATTTCTCTATTAGGCATAAACAAGTTCCTTTTCATTATAGCAATACTTTACTTATTTTATATCTTGGAAGGGGACGTTTTGGATAATTTTGGTTTATCATCTATTATTCCTTTAACATTTTATATTAATGACGGTAAATTAAATCCTTGATTCGTCACAGGTTTTTCAGATGCAGAATGTTCTTTTATAATTAGAATTAGAAAAAATTTAAAGTATAAAACTGATTGATCTATAGAATTAAGATTTCAAATTGGTTTACATAAAAAAGATAAACTTTTATTAGAAAAACTTCAATCATATTTTGGAGTTGGTTTAATTAAAATACAAACTAAAGATAGTCTTCAATTTATAGTTCAATCTATTAAAGATTTAGAAATAATAATAAACCATTTTGATAAATATCCTTTAATTACACAAAAGTCATCCGATTATTTACTTTTTAGACAAGCTTTTCAATTAGTAAAAAATAAAAAACATTTAGACAAAGAAGGTATTCAGAATTTAGTTGCGATTAAAGCTGTGTTTAACAAAGGTTTACCCGATTATTTAAAGGCAGCTTTCCCTGAAATTTTACCTTATGATAGACCTCTAGTTTATAATATAATTATACAGGATCCATACTGAGTTTCAGGTTTTGTGAGCGGTGATGGATGTTTTAATATCAGATTTGTAAAAAATTCTAAAAGTGAATCAGTAAATCTCAGTTTTTTAGTAACACAACATGATCGTGATGCAAAACTATTAAATAGTTTAGTAGAATATTTTCAATGTGGAAGATATAGAGTTAGATCTTCTAGACTTTTACATAGTGATTATGTTGTAACAAAATTTGATGATATTAAATGTAAGATTGTTCCATTTTTTGATAAGTACCCTCTTCAAGGTGAAAAATATTTGGATTTCTTAGATTTCAAAAAAATTATGTTATTAAAGGGAAATAGTTATGTCTCTTTAACTAAAGAAATGTTAGCTGAGATTAAACAAATAAAATCGGGAATGAATAAAGGTAGAAAATAAAAATATTATTAAATGCAGAATTTATATTATAGTCTCGCGGAGCGCTTGCTATGTCATTCGCGCGCTGTGCGCGCGTAAATCTTTAAATTAAATTATTCAATAATAAAAATAACTTATGTAAAATTTTGTTATAAATAATAATCTAAAAATAGCCTTTGGATTTAGTGGGTAATTTTGAAGACATAATTTCAGCTGCCAAACATATTTCATGTAATGAAAAAACAATTCGTCGTGCGTTAAAAACAAATGGAATTGTTAAAAAATTGTATATAGTAAAAGATATATAAAATATCTATTCCATAGTATATTAGTTTTGTTATTATTTTTTTTGAGAGTAAATAATTAAAACAAATTTTTGCTATGTTTGTGAAAACGTTTAACATTATAAAATGAAGATCGTCAGCTATTTTTAATAATGGTTGCTACAGACTAGAACACAAACAGGTGTCTTTTATATATATAATATTACTGAATATAAATTATAAATAAGATGCTTAATGTATAGTCGTTTTTGAGCAAATATTGCTCAAATTGTATGTTTTACCTTACGGACAAATGAGTCTATGAGGTGCTGCAGTGTGTGTCTCAAATGTATAACTTTATAAATAATATTAAGAAAATAATTTTTTTTACCATTGAAAACAAGTTTTTGAATAATTTAAAAAACAATATAAGACAAAAAAACAAAAGTTCCTAAGATTTAAATAAATAACTTTTGACTATTAAAAATGCTTTTAAAACATGCATGAATATAGGGTATATGAAGAGGATTATCTATAACCCATGAAAAACCAACAAAAATATTTTTTATATATATGTAATTGACTTTCAAAAGTTTAAGTTCATATTCTGTCAAATTAAAAATATTTAAAGGTCTTAGATCCTTTAACGCATCTATATCTGTATTTGGGAATAAGCCTTTTTTATAACGACTTGAATATTCAAAAAAAGCAATGGAATACTTATTAATAAAAATTATAAAAACTCCAGAATTAAGAGTTTTTTTAATATTATATGTATGATTAACAGCAGTGTAATAGTTATCGCAAATCTGCACAATAACTTTGGTTTTAAAGTCATTAAAAACCAAATGTTGAAGTAAATAGCCGAGTTTATCTTCTAATTCTGTAAATACCCAATTATTTGCAATTGGAAAATAATACTGAAATATTGCAGTCGTTAATCTTTTTTGGTTGAATAAATGATTGATATATTGAGACTTAGTGTCATTAAGCGAATGTAAGGCGGCATATCCGAGAAGATTTTGATTGTAAGAATTCAGACGTGGTTTTATGTAGAATAAACCTTTTAGTTTGTTGAAATATCTTTCGCTAGTAACAATAATTGACTCTTGTTTATTATTAATCGTTATTTTTAGTTCTTTAAGGGAGGGTTGTGTTGGTATTGGATGTTGTAATATAAAGCGTGGTATTTCAGTGCGAGTTTGTGTTTGCATTATAGAAGGGCTCCATATGAGTGCATTCTCAAATTCATGATCCCGTGGTAATTCTTTATCAGAATCGAGAGCCGATTCGGTCGGCTCTTTAATCACCTGTGTCGTAATAGGCGCCGGCAATTCTTCAGAGGTTTTTGATGTAACTTCTTTATTGGAAGTCGATTCTCCTGATTCACTTTGATTAGAAGAATCTGAAAATGTAATAAGATCTTCACAAGTATCGAGGCGCGGCGTAGGCGGCGATGAATTTGAAAATGTGATAAGATCTTCTTCAGGATCTGTTAATTTGATAAGAGCTTCAATATAACTTGAGGATAAGCTAAGGTTTTTGCTTGAGGAAGACATATTTAAACTTCAGGATAAAAATTTAATAAAGCTTCGGATTGAATTTGAAGAGTTTATTGTTGATTAAAGGTAGAGTTGAATGATTAGGAATAATTTATCAAAGGGAAAAATTGATTGCTTTATATATTGGAGTTACAATTAGATTACAAAAAAAATCATGTAATAGAAACATATAATTATAGTTGATAATTAATTTATGCAACAAAATGACGTAATTACGAAATAAAATGACGTGTTCATTGAAGGTTATGAGCTGTTGATAAGATGATAATGACGTGGTAAAATGACGTGACATCATGACCACATTACAAATCATTACAAATCAATGTTTATAAATCAATGCTTATAAATCAATATATTAATATTGATGAATCATCGATTATGTGGCAAAATTACGTGTTCATTTATTATATTACCCAGCTATTAATGTAACTAAGATTACGAGGCAAGATGATACGATATGGTGATGAGATATTATTACAAACCATTATAAATCATTACAAATCAATGCTTATAAATTGATGTATAATATTTATAAATAAATGATTATGAAACAAAATGATGTGTTTATTTAATTTATTATTATGTATTTATTGATAACGTGTCAAGATGACATATTCATTGATGATTATCTATTGATGATGTAGCAAAATGTTCATCTTTTTTTATTAAATATTTTATGAGTCATTTGAGTCATTTTTTATCTTTTTTTCTTTTTTTATTCAAATATTCTGCCTATATTAATTTTTTTGTTTTTAAATTAATGAATTTCAAAATGTCTGCCTAATATCTAAATATCTGCCTATATTCAGCTCGCTTATGTTTTCTAAATTAGGTTAATGATTATAATGACTCATTATATATCAAATGACTAATAATGAGTCATCATTACTAATGATTAGTAATTTTTTATTAAAAAAGTGGACAAATGTCTAATAATTTAGGTAATTATTTTATGTTTGAAAACCATAAAATTCCGGAAATTTCTTAAAGCTTTTTATCTCCCAAATTTACTAATAGAGTAAATAAATGAACTAATATTTCATGTAAGGTAATAACAATAAAGATGACTAAAAGGAAAATAGAAAATCACAGATCTAAATCAGATTCATAATATGATTCAATAAAAAAACAACGAATATATGGTAGTTACACAATATTTTTATCCTGTGTTAAGATGTATTCTAATAGCTCTCGAAAGAAAGTATTAAAGCAACAACCTTTTCTAATTTATTAAAAATAAAAAAAGAATAAATTTGCTTAGCATGGTCTCTATGAGGTACTCAGTTGTGACTAAATTGTATAATTTTGTAAATAATATTAAAAAAGAATGATTTTTTTTATAATTTTGAGTTTTTAATGAAGAAAGAAGTAAAATTTTTAATATTTTTGAATAACAAAATAAGACAAAAAAAAATTTTTCGGCTATTTAACCAAATTTACATAAAACTGGACATTTCAAAAATATAATTAAAATATGCATGAATATAGGGCATATGATTTAGATCCTTTAAATCCCATAAGACAAGAGTAAGTTTGTCCCCAAATTTTTCTAACTTAACTTTTAAAAGTTCTAATTCGGATATCGATAAATTAAAGGGGTTTAAAAAATTAAGATCATCTATAGCTTTTTTAAAAGAAGTTGGAAATATGCCATTAAAATAATTAGTTTTATAATCAAAAAAAGCAATTGAATGGTTTTTTATAAAAATTAGAAAGACTCCCCATTTAATAGTTTTCTTTATATCATATACCTCTTTAATATTGTCCTCAAAATTCTCATCAAGATGACGCGTAATAATTTTGAGGATAAATTTATTATTGATATGTCTCTCAATAAAAAAGGTATTATTATTTTGTGGCGTAACTAACCAATTACAAGGAATTGAAAAATAATTATTAAGTAATGCAGTTGTTAATATTTTCTGTTTGAATTCCCTATTGAAATACCTATGGATATGGGCGTAATTAATATTAAATTTGAGGGCGGTCATTATGAGAGGATTTTGTATGTAAATGATATTTTGGTTCAAACGACAATATTGCATTAATCGCGCGTTATTTTCCTGGTCCTTAAAATAGATTTGATATTCGATACCATTTAATTTAATTTTTTTTAAGGAAGGGTGAGTAAATGACGGATGTCTTAATATAGAGGTTGATGTTGGTGATTGAGTTGATATTTTTGAAATAGAAGAATGTTTCGAAATAATTGTACTTGGTGATTGAGTTGGTATTTTAGGAATAGAATGTTTCGAAATAATTGTACTTGGTGATTGAGTTGGTATTTTAGGAATAGAATGTTTCGAAATAATTGTACTTGGTGAAGCTATTTTTTCGTCGAAATCTTCCGTGGTTTTTGATGTAATATCATTTTCTGAGTTTTTTGATGTTACATTTTCATCCGAATAATCTGAAAAAATGATAAGATCTTCATCAGGATCTGCTAATGCGATAAAATTTTTATCAGAATTTGAAAAGGTGTTAAAATCTTCGTTAGGATCCGTGATAATAATTTTATCTGTATTTGAGAATGCCTTAATATATTCATAAGGATTTCCTAATGAGTTAAGATTTTTATCTGAATTTGAGAATGCCTCAATATATTCATCAGGATCTCCTAGTGAGATAAGATTTTTATCTGAATTTGAGGATGCCTCAATATATTCATCAGGATTTCTGATCTTTCCATCTGAAATAATTGAAGATAATTTGATAAGGTTTTTGTTTGAGGAAGACATGATTAAAGTTCAGGGAATAAAAAAAATAAATAGAGCTTTAGATTGAATTTGAAGAATTTATTATTTATTAAATGGTGAGTTGAATGATGAGGAATAATATTTACCAAAGGGAAAAATTGATTGCTTTATATATTAAAGTCACAATTAGATAACGTAAAAAATTATGTAATAAAAACATATAGTTATTGTAGTATAATCAACTTATGCTATAAAATGACGTAATTACGGAATAAGACGACGTGTTCATGGAAGGCTATGACCTGTTGAATGGCAAAATGACGTGGCATGATGACACATTATTACAAATCATTACAAATCAATGCTTATAAATCGATGCATAATGTTTATAAATAAACGATTAGGAGGCAAAATGACGTGTTCATTTAATTGATTATATCATGTACCTATTGATGACGTGTCAATATGACGTGTTCATTGATCATCATTGATAATGTGACAAAATGTTATTATCTTTACTTAATTAAGTAACCTATGAGTCATTTGAGTAATTTTTGTCCTTTTTTTCAAATAATCTGCCTAGATTAATTTCGCTTGTTATTTCTATATTAATGATTTTTAAGGTGTACGTCTAGTTTTAAATTATTTGGATAGATTAACCTCGCTTATAATTTCTAAATTAGATTAATGATTATAATGACTCATTATATATCAAATGATTAAGAATGAGTCATCATACTAAGGATTAGTAATTTTTTATTAAAAAAGTGGTGTTAATTAATTTACAAAATAGTAAAAAAGTTTATAAATAGGGTGGTTACCACCAGCAAAATAAATCTTTGTTATTATATCAAACAAATAAAAATCAAAATGAATCACGCTTATCCTGGATTTGAATTATCTACTTATTCAGCATTTTCATCAACATATTATCCGTCCCAGTCAAGAAATAGTAATATACCTTTAACAGTATTAAATGCTTTTTCTGAAAATGGGAACTGGTCTTTTTGTACAAAGAAAATTTATTCTGGAGAATACAAAACATCTTTTGTTTATACACCAAAGGAGGGGAGGAAAAAAAGAAAATCTCATAGTAAGTATTATAGATAAATACATAATTGAGCGTCGCGCGCGCTTTAACGCGCGCTGCGGCGCAAATAAGCTGGCTGGTGCACTCCTCGCTAATTAAAGTAGTAACAGAAGAATTCGAGATACCTATTGAGTATTATGAAAACACAGAACTTTTTTATAAAGCACTCGATAGAATATTAGAAAAGTTCAAATCATTGGGTTCTGGTAATCCCGTTATAATATGTAACGACAATTACATTGGATTTTTTAAGTGGGATTCTCATTTGTCAAAGGATTATATTGGAAGGATCTCGCCTCCCTCCGGCGATATCCAGACGTACGCGCGCGAAGCGCGCGAATGTCAACGCGCCCACGTAGCGGGCGCCTCGATTAAAAGATTGGATAATTTTTATAAAGGATTTCATCCCTATACACCATATGGTTTTCTTGAAGAACATTTGAGGATTTTTGGTGTGACGGTAGAAAGGGTTGCTTCAAGTGGAGAAAAAAGGGATATTATCCTTAATTATTTTTGGAGTTTGAACGATTCATGCCATAATTATTTTATTGGTTCGATGCTTTATACTTTTTCTAATGTAAATAAAAAAATTATCCACCGGGGTTCGGCTAACCCTGGTGGAAAACGTAGAAGATATAGATAAAAATCTTCTACTATTCTTTCAAACATTCTAAAATTCATATGCATTAGAATGACTTATTATATAGATTAAATTATTAATTACGAGTCATTAATAATTTTTATTAATTGATGGCTTAATATATGTGATTGTAGTCTATTGAGTGATGAAAGCTTTTGGATTTTAGTGTTTCAACATAAAATTTTTATAAATTAATGAACAAAGGTAAATAAAAATTTTAAGTCGATGAATAAAATAATAAATTTTATAAAGTTATATATAGTTACATAATAATAGATAAAAATTATTTTTAAGTTGTGTAGCAATACTAGTGAAAACGGTTAAATTGTTTGTTTTGCATTAAGACCGTCGGTAGTTTAAACTACCGCTACAGATTGGTTCATTGGAGGGTATTTGAAAAGATGCTTAATGTACAATCGGTGTTTTTTCAAATGTTATATTTGACATAAAGCAAAATATGCGTTAAAGTAAATTTGTATTATTACAATATACTTTATAAATTATATTTAAATATAATTATTGATGTATATTTTTGTATATGGGATATGTATGTAAACATTATTAATTTTAAGTATTTTAATAAAGAGGGTATAACTCTCAAACATATTTTAAAAACTTGGCCACTGTTGACTCTAATACTAATAATAGCAGTGGATAAATAACACTATATGCTGGAAAGTTTATACACAATCAGCAGATTATTATATAATCTCAGAGACTATACGTGTTATATTCGTTTAAAATTACAGAATAATTATATAGTCCTTTTTGTAAAGATTAATATTAAGTAAATTTTTCAATTCCTTAATAAATTAGCATATATTAAGGACCGAATATGTTTTAAAAATTTAGAAATTTGAAGCGTCAGATCTCAGCTCAAAATCTAAAAATAATCAAAGCTTATTCTTTTTCCAGCGCGTAGCGCGATGGATTATTCTATAGAATTTATGGTTTATTAATACAAAAGTTAATAATTTAAATTTTATTTTTACAAAAAGTATTACTAACTTAATGAGTGCTATTCCTTGACTTGGGCAGGACATTGTAGAGTTCATAAAAAATCTTGTCCCTATAAAGCAACTTATATTATCTATTAGCGACACTTTATTAACGTCAGTATGCTATTACGCCTTGCCTATAATCGGGATTCCTTCTTCTAAATCACGAAGTAATAGATCAAAATGGCTATCTGAAGCTGAATACCTTACTGTTCCTAAATCTTTTTTAGCTTTTTTAGTTGGATTTATAGATGGTGATGGTTGTATTTCTATAAAAAGGGACAAAGATTATGTAACTTTTAGGTTGATAATTTCACTTCATTTGGATGATATATCGACAATAAACTATATTCAATCTGTATTAAAAATAGGGAAAATTTATACTTACCCTTCGCGAAAAAGTCCTACGGTTAAATTAGTATTTAATAAAACTGAATTACAAGAGGTATTGTTTCCTTTATTACAATATCATGGAATATTTTTCTTAACTAAAAACCGTAGAACGCAATATGACCTAGCTATGTTTATTCTAAATAATAATGTAAAATTATCTTCAGAATTAATACAAACTGTTCCGGTTATTCATAAACAGCCTAAAACCGCAAAAGGTTATGTAAATTTACCTTTTTTTAATGATTGAATAGTAGGATTTACGTGTGGTGAGGGTTCTTTTTTTATAAAACAAAACAATGATGGTTGCTTCCAGCTTAAACAGAAATTGCACTTTTTATTGTTTGATGCTTTTAAGTTAGTTTTTAATACCACTCGTAAAATTACTGTTGATAAAGAATTATATGCACAATTTGGCGTTAGTTCTAAGTCTGACGTACAGAATGTTATAAATTTTTTTTCCTTTTCCGGACATCATGCTTTGATCGGCCTAAAATTTATTCAATATTCAATTTGACTGGAGAAATTAAAAAATTCTTCACGATACGCTAAACTTAATTTTCCTCGTTAAGTATTAAGGCTACGTTATTTTATTTCACAAAAGTAAATATAGATAATAAAAAAAATATAAGCTCCTTAAGACAGGTAATGTCTTAGAGGTAAATAGAGGTTAATTGCAGGAAAATTTTAATATTTATACCTTCTAATTTAAAACTATCTGCAGCGAATCTTGGTGAAGTATAAAGATAAATCATCAAAGAACGTTCAACGACTAACGAGTGCGTAATATACTTATAATAATCTTGACACGAATGCCTCACGACCTTCTTTAACCACTTACTTCGTAATAATGGGAGACCTTGAGTTTCTTTGCTTTTTAGGGTTATTATGAAAATGGTTATTTATATATACATAGATAAAAATATATAAAAAGGTTGAGTATATAGTCTTATCGAAGCCGAGAGGCTTATTAAATATTTAAATTTATTTATAAGAATGAAGTTATCTGGGGAGGTTTAAAAAAATTATTGTTGTTAATATTTGAAGAACCTAACAATAGTGATATTGTTATGCAAACCCTGTTTGGTGCTAGAATAACCTCAAATATAGGAATTGGATACGTTTGCAAACATACAACCGTGAAAAAGCCAATAACAAGAGGTCAATTAGCAGGGATAAGAAATAAATCTTATTTCGAAGTTTCTCAGAGATTAAACACAGGGGATCTGAATTTAGTATATTTAGTAGGTTTAGTTGAAGGAGATGGTTGATTTTCTATCTCAAAAAAAGGAGAATATTTATTATATGAATTTGGTATAGAATTAGGAATGAGGGATGTTCAGCTTATATATAAAATTAAAGATTTATTAGGTGTAGGGGTAGTTTCGTTTAGAAAAACCAAAACTAGACCAGAAACAGTATTTTTTAGAATTAGAAAAAAATCTCATTTAATCGATATTATACTACCTATTTTTGATAAATATTCTTTTCTTTCAAATAAGCAATATGATTATTTAAGATTTAGATCTGCACTTTTATCAGATATTAAATTATATAAAGATTTACCCCCATACGTCCGTCCTCAAACTCCTTTAAATTCCCTAGAATCAATTTTAAATGTACCTTATTTATCTGCTTGATTAATAGGGTTTATGGAAGCTGAAGCTTGTTTTAGTGTATATAAGCCAACTATTGATCCTTCTTTTGTTGCTAGTTTTGATATTTCTCAAACAGATGGTTATATTTTAATTTTAGCTATTTCTAAATATTTATCTTTAACTCAAAGTGTTATAGTAGATAAAACTAATAGTTCTAAATTAAAAATATCTAGCGTAAGATCTGTTGAAAATGTCATTAAATTTATACAAAAAGCTCCAGTCAAATTCCTGGGGTATAAAAAACTACAGTACTTATTGTGACTTAAGCAACTTCGTACTATACCGCGTTATGCAGAAAAATTCAAGATACCTAATAAATACTAAAATCAGATTATGACTTAATCCGAACAACATAGAAATATGTTGAGTGTGACGAGAGTTTTCAATTTTATATTGATTATGGGGTCACCAACACAACTGTTCCGTTAACAATGCTACATTAAATAGATTCTTTGCTTTACATTTTCTTTTACCCTTTGTTCTTGCAATTTTAGTATTATTGCATTTAATCACATTGCATGAGACTGGGGGGTTAATTATTTACATTACTATTTTCCAAAGTTTTATATATCGTTACTTTAGAATATACTTTACTTCTTTTTACCGGTTTAAATATTTAATTATTATTATATTATTAATTATTGGATTTAGCATTTTCTTGGAAGATATTTATATAGGTTATAATTTCTTTAATAACACATTATATTATACTCAATGTTATTTTTTCACTCACATTAGAAATATAAAAAATTTTAATCATTTAAGTGTTTATAAATATAATTATTCTACCTCTGAAACCAAATTAGCTTCTCATAATGAATCAAACATACAATCTAAATTAAATGATTTTTATGAATGATTTTGTGGATTCTCTGATGGGGAATCTTCCTTCTTCTTTAGATTTAAGCCTAGGGGTATTGAATTCTATTTTAAAATATCTTTGCATAAAGATGATTTACCTGTATTATTATATATAAAAGAAAAACTAGGTATAGGAAAAATACATAATATTGTAGATAACTCGGCTACTTTCTCCGTTAGTAAACAGAAAGAACTTATTGTTCTACTTGAGATATTTGAAAGATTTCCTCTTAATTCTACTAAGTTTCTTAATTATTTAGATTTTAAACAAGCCTTTGAATTATATATAACATCTAAGTCACCCATGCAGAATAAAACAATAATAAATAAAATTCATAATCTAAAAAATAGAATGAATACACTTAGAACTGACTTTACCTTACCAGAATACCATAAAATACGTATAAATCCTAACTGATTATTAGGTTTTACTGAAGGAGAAGGAAGCTTTTCAGTCGGTAAAAATATGCCTTTTACTTTAACTTATTCGTTAACCCAAAAAAATAACACAGCTTTAATGATAGCAATACAAAAATTTTTTGATAATTTAGATATTAACGGGAATAATCAAACAGCGTCAACTGTTTCATTTGATAATAGAATTGCTAGTAAAGGTGAAATAACTAGTTTATATATCACCCGTATGAATTATATAGCTAATGTGCTTATCCCTTTGATGGATTCTTTATCTTGACACAGTAAGAAAGAATTAGACTATAAAGACTGAAAGTCTATTCTAAAACTTAAAAAAATGGGTCTTCATTGAGAAAAAAAAGGGAAAATAGTAATAGAACTTATTATAAGTCAAATGAATCTTAATAGATTATCCACTAATGCAGCTAAATTATCCCAACCCGACCGGGTTAAACTAACGAGAAATATTGATAAATTATTAAATGGACCTTCTAATTTGGAAATAAAAGCAAATGGAAGAATTTTCATTAAATCTTTAAATAAATATTATATAGGAGGCGAAAAAATTAAAGTAAACCTTTTAGATAAAGAAGGTATACTCCTTAATTCATTTGATTCGATTTCTGAATGTGCAAAATTTCTGGGTATATCTGCTGGTACTGTAAAAGATAGATTATGAAATAATAAACCTTTAAAAGTTGATAGTAAAGAATTCTTTATACAAAAACAGGGAAGTATTATTGAGTAAAGTAAAAATAACTTGGCCCCAAATTTATAAATATATAACTAATATCTTTCATATGGAACAAAAATTTTTTTTCTGGGTAAGACTATCAGACTTTCCTTTTCCTAATCATGCTTGATGTAAATATAAATTACTTCTAGTTATGAGTTATTTAAAGCAATTTTATAATCAAGCCAATCTAGTTTTTATATTATCCAAGGCTTTTGATTACAATATTGTTACTGAAGCGAAAAATAATTTAACCAAAAAAGAGGATAGTTCAACTATACCTTATTTAAAAAAGGTTAATAAAGAATTTGTATTTAGCCGATCTAAAGGTATACGTGGTAAATTATTTTATTCTACTTTAATTTTCAAAAGAAATTTTTTTGTAAATGTTAAACCAAAAAGTAGAATTGGACCTCATCATAAGGATATAATTTCTGTTTTAGTCGGTTCATTATTAGGGAACGGGCGATTTGAGAGATTACCAAATGGAGGTGTAATATTTAGACGTAAATCAAAGCATAAGGAATATATGTTATGGTTATACGGTTTTTTTAATAAAAAAGGATATACTAATAATTTGACTGTTCTTCATAAACAACAAGATAAAATTTATGATGTATATCAGTTTAATACTTTCAGCTTTTCTAGTTGAATCTGATTGTATAAATTATTTTATACACATAAAAAAATAAAAGTAATACCTGAAAATATTGCAGATTTATTAACACCCTTAGCTTTAGCCGTTTGGGTTATGGATAAAGGAAGTTATGTTAATGGTAAAGTATATTTAGATGGTAGCTTATATTCTTTTATTAATTTAAATAAATTAATAAATGCTCTTAATACCCGTTATGGTTTGAATTGTTACTTATATATTAATAATAGTATATCTAGTATTGTTATTACTACTAATTCTCTATATTTATTAAAAACAATTGTTAGACCACATATTATACCAGCTATGTTATATAAGATAGAAAGTATAAGACTAAAGGTAAAGTTTTTATATTTTAACCCTTCGATCTAAAAGACATTAACTAATTAAGGATTACTACAAGATAACTTATTATCTTTTTTTTTATGATCCCTTCCCTTAAAAATAGAGATTATTTCTATTCTAGTAATCATTATTGGGTGATTGATATGAAGAGCGAAAAAATGAAGTTAAATTTATATAATTTGAAAAATATAAAGTTTATATATAAAGTAGTCGTGAGATAAGTTTTAGTTCTTTACACCGAAGGTCTTTGGTTCGGTATAGAACCATAGGGCTTCGAATATAGTTATTTTAAAAATAAAACTTGTTATCTCTAAGTCTCCGACAGGAGACTTAAATAATAGTACTAATTAATACTAAAGAACTAGGTACTTATTATTTGGCAATGTCGGTGAAAACGGTTAAAATATTGATATTAATGAATTAGACAAGGTAGTACTAAGCATAAATAATATTAATATAAGACCGTAGGCTATATGAATCTTATAATATTTAAAGCATAGTCTCTACAGACTGGGTCACCGATGGGTGTCTTTTTAGGCCTTAGGTTTAAATTGATGCTTAATATATAGTCGAAATGATTACGCAGGTAATCCTGTTGGTTCATCAAGTAATTCATCTAGAATAAATATGAGTCCTTATTATCTATTTAAGGATTTAATTACTTTATATTTGTTCATATGAGTATTATCTTTCTTTGTTTACTTTATGCCAAATTTCTTAGGTGATTCTGAAAATTATGTTCCTGCAAATCCAATGCAAACTCCAGCCGCAATAGTGCCAGAGTGATATCTTCTTTCTTTCTATGCAATTCTTCGTTCAATACCTAACAAGCTAAACTTTTCCTAATGGCTTGTATAAATCACTATTAAATGCTGGGAAGTTTTATTTATAAAATAATCAGCAAGAAATAAAAAAATGATTTTATTTCTTCAGAGACTACAATAGCGTAGCTTAGTCAGATATAAATAAGGTTAAGTAATTATATACTAATTAATAGCAGACTAAGTAAGAAATAGTCCATAACTAGATTTAAATTTATTTTTAATTTTAATATGCTTATTTATATAATTAGTTATTAAATGTGGTTATATTTGTAAAATTGAGAAAAATTGAATTTAAATATTTAATTTAAGTATTTAAACAAATTATACTTTTAAATTTGGTCAATATATGGTTTAAATATATTTTTGGGTTAAAAAAATAGTTATTTTTAATTTTAGATGTTGCTATATATTGTGATTTTATATATTTTATCTTATTTAAGGAGAAAATTTATTTAGAAAAAGATTAGGAGTTCTTGCTATGTTTGGTGCTATTTTAGCTATACTAACTTTACCTTATTTTGATACATCTAAATTAAGAGGTTTCCAGTTTAAACCTACAGCAAAAATTATATTTTGAATGTTTGTAGCTAATTTTGTAATTTTAATAGTATTAGGTGCTAAACATGTAGAATCCCCATTTATTATTGTTGGACAATGTATGACTTTCCTTTACTTTATCTGATATATTAATTTTATACCTGCTACTAGTTTATCCGAGGATCTTTTATCTACTGTAGAATTAAATAACTCTAAATCTATTTCTTCTAATTCATTTAGCTTCTCATCAATATTTTCAAAAAATTTTCGAGCTAGAATTAAAGATTTTATTATAATTTATTCTGTAAATAAGCCTGTAGCGGATAGTTTAGCGGATATAAGAACTTTGGCTGCAGAGCGTAGGGGTATTTTTAATGCTGGAGCAGAGAATACTACAGAAGGTAGAAATAGATTGTTAAATACACAGAATTCTATATGAGAGCATGTCACAGAATTCTCTAATAATATGAATACGGAAAGAGTACCACACGAAGTATTAACTCCCCTAATAAATGCAATAAGAAATGCTGCCTCTAACGTGGATCCATTGATCGTTGAAGTAATTACTCAGCTTAACCCTTAACGATGCCCGACAATCTAAGTTGAAATACTTAATTTCTTAGCTGGACTCTTAATATTTTTTTATAACGAGCCTCGCAAGCTGTAGCCTATTCATTATATAGCAGCACCAACTTAGCTGGCGCGCGATGCTCATAGGATTATCATAAAGATAAAAAAAATTATAATAAAAATTAACTTTAATTATTAAACTTTAGTTGTTCTTATTCAACCTTAGTTGTATCGCTCGGCCGGGTGAGGTCCAGCCGGTTGGAACAACGTCGCGCACGCGGCTTTGCCGCGTGCACGACATTGTACCTAATATATTTATTTAATATATTTTTAAATTTAAATTCTTTTCACTAGAAGATCGCAGGAGTGATTTAGCCGAGGGGGGGGAGTCTAGGACTCCCTTGGTATCGCGGGGGCTACGCCTCTTTTCAAAAATATTTGAAATTGTTTCTATAAATGAAAACTATTTTTATATAATAATTCAAATTTAATAGTTGTTCCAGCCGGGGCGGCTGTGGCAGGGTACAAGATCACGCTACGAAGCCGTGTGCCGCGTTATACTTAACATAAAAAAAAATAAAAAAAAAAATTACAACTAAATAGGGTGATATGTTTAAAGATTCCATACGGGTAAGTTAGCGCTAAGCGCGTGATGAAAACATGAACAGCGCGCGCTGTTTTGTTGTGCGGAACGTTAAAATAGAAAAATTAAATGTATAGTAAAGTAAGGCAAAATGGGGTAAGAGGGGGCAAACTTTTTCAAATAATATTCGTATTAGATAATTTAACATATAAAAGAGGGGGGGGTAAAATATGATTTAATCGCCGTAGATGATGAAGTTTTAGAAATTAGACAAACAATAATTTATCGTTATTTTAGCAAAATCAAAAAGGTCCAACGCCACCTAAGGCGGCTATGGATCATAAGGGGCGGGGCGCTTTGCGCCCCCCCTCGAATTTTATAAAAAACGATATGTTTTTGAAAAAATATAATATTTGTTGCTGCTTCACTAACTTAGTCTCCTAAAAGAAATGAAATGTACAAAATTAGTACCTAAATTGCCATTAAAGTATTTTATATTCTTTAAATATGATTATTTTTAGTTAGCTTTAAAGCTGCAATAAATTATCGTGATTTTTTGATTTTATCTCATTTATACACACAAAAATCATTTAGTTAAAAGGTTAGGAGTTCTTGCTATGTTTGGTGCTATTTTAGCTATACTAACTTTACCTTATTTTGATACATCTAAATTAAGAGGTTTCCAGTTTAAACCTACAGCAAAAATTATATTTTGAATGTTTGTAGGAAAATGGGGAGGGAGGGGGGGGGGGGAGAGGTTACGCTTAATTTATAAATACAATAATTAGACGCTTTAACCGATGAATAAAACTACATGGCGTTATTTGGTTAGAATCCATAAAATTCTCCATAGGGCTGACACCCCCTGCTGGATAATTCGAGCTTGGTTATTTAAGGGATTGGCGCTAAGGTGTATTAGCTTATGCTATGTAACTATAAATCTTGAATAAAAACCAATCGAAAAGAATAATTATTATGGAACAAACAGATTGCCATCATATTTGTGTGCTTCTAAGAGCGGTGATGGGGTTAAAGATAATCTTTAACTGGTAAATTCGGCTCGAAAACATGAGGAACTAAGAATTTCACTATAGGTATCTGAAAACATTTAAGACCATATCTGGAAAACGATAATATAAAAGGTTTCCCGCGGTGAAAAGACCACGGGATCTGTCGTGTTTAATAGAAAAAGTTTGAAGTCAAGAGGAAATTTTACAGCCTTAAAGTCTAATACAATTTAAACCCTAATTAATGAAAAGTCTCAAATACAAATTTTAATAATATATTTAAATGTTCAGCAAGATTGTTCACCTGTTCTGCAGCTTCAAACAATAAAATAGTACCCGTAAATTTATATGAAAATGCTGAGGCACAAAAAGTTAAAATTCTTTCTGAAAATAAAAATAAATCGTTTACAAGGTGAGTAAATAAAAAGAATGGGAATTCATACATCGGATCATCGATAGATTTTTATAACCGGTTTAAGCATTATTATAGCCTCGCTTTCTTAAAAAGAGAAATAAAAATTAAGAAAAGTCTGATATATAGAGCAATATTAAATTATGGTATTAAAAATTTTTCTTTGGAAATTTTAGAATACTGCTCAGCTGATGATTGTATTAAGAAGGAACAGTTTTTTATAGATAGCTTAAAACCAAAGTACAACATATTAAAAACAGCTGGATCAAGCAAAGGGAGAAAACACACAAAAAAGCTAAAAAAAAAAATATCTGATGCTATGACTGGTGAAAATAACCCAATGCAAGGCCGTACAGGCGAGAACCATCCAAGGTTCGGTAAACCAAAACCAGACGGAGCTGGGGAAATAGACCTCCTCAAGCAGTTTCTGTGATTGACTTAAAAATAATACAACAACTATTTATGATTCAATAAGCGACGCAGCTAGATCTCTACAAATAAAAGTGTAAAATATTAGAATGTTTTTTAAAAACAATCAGCAACGGCCCTATAAAAAGAGATATGTTTTAAAAAAATTATAATTTTCTGTCGGCAATAAAAAATTATTTTGTTCTATCTATTTAGTTACAAACGTGTAATGAGTAGGCCCTTAAATTTTTATTCATAATATATAGTTTAAACTAGTCATTAAATATTAATAAAATGGTTTATGTATCGTAGAATTTCATAATTTTTCTTCTCCTTTCCATCTCCCGGTCCAGCGTTTTCCTTTTTCCCAGGCTCCTTTTAATACTAATATTTATTTTTTTCCTGTGCAATATCTTTATGCTGATACCGTAGGCTTGAAATTCTTCACTAATTTCACATGAACTTCTTACAAATTATAATAATAATAATAATTAATGAATATTTTTATCTGCCATAGTTGTTTCCATATTCAAAATAAATTTTATTATAAAATTTTTCATTGTTTATAGTCTAGAAATTAATAAATAATGAACTTGTCCCTGTTACTATTCTTGGTCGGTGTTTTTGGTTTTGTATTAAATAGGAAAAATATAATATTAATGTTAATTTCAATAGAAATTATGTTATTATCTATTACATACTTAATATTGATAAATTCTTTTAATTTTGGCGATATAGTTGGCCAGATTTTTGCTGTTTATATAATAGCTTTAGCTGGAGCAGAATCGGCTGTAGGATTAGGTATGTTGGTAGCATATTATCGATTTAGAGGAACTATCGTAATAGAATCTAATAATCCAACAGCTGTATATTATTATTATAATCGTAATACATCTGTAAAAAAAGATGTAAAAAAAATTCAAATTAGAAATTATTCAATTTCTAATATCCTTGGTATTACTGAGCCTAGATTAAGTGAAAAAAATTATAAATTAAAATATAAATAATGTATTTATTAATAATAATTTTTCCATTATTAGGGTCAATACAGAATTATTTAAGTTTATGCGATCAATTTCAGCGTAGCAACGTAAACAAAAAACTATATATTTTGTGTCTAAAAAAAATTATAACACAAATTTGCTTATCCGTCGCGCGCGCTACGCGCGTGTAACGGATTATCGGGAGCCAAAGGCGCCCTACCCTAATTTCGTGCCTGGTTTCATAGATGCAGTGGGATCGTTCATATTAAGTTTTAGCGAAGATCCGAAAAGTAAAACTAACTGGAAAGTTCGTCCTCAATTTTCGAACGGGCTCCATAAATAAAATAAAATTATTCTAAAAGCAATTCAAAAATCGCTAGAAGATATTGGATCAATTACAAAACATAGTGAAGATGCCGTGAAATTAAAGATTTCATCGAAGACACACAAGCTAGGATAAATTTTTAGAAAAATTCAAGCTTATTACAAGTATGCAGATTTTCTTTTATTCAAGCAAGCGTTTGAACTTTTTAAATCTAAATATTATTTAACTCTGGAAGGGTATTAAAATTTGTAGCGATCAAAGCTTCAATAAATCACGGATTGACGGACGTTAAAGCTTTCCCTGATGTTAAATATATGGAAAGACCAAAAGTCACAAATTAAGAAATAAAAAATCTGAGTGCGCGCTACGGATCAGGCGCCGCCTACGGCGGCGCCCGATCCTCAATAGGTACCCGGGATTTGTCTCAAATGAAGGCTGTTTTTTTATTAGCATTGTAAAAGATAAAAACTATAAACTTAAAGAATATGTTCAATTAAGATTTTTAGTTATTCAATATAAGCGAAACGAACAAAATTTTTAGGTTGTGGTAAAATTTATCCAAATCGAAACGCATTTAACTATAGAGTTAACAAATTTTCTAATATTATAGAAAAAATAATACCGTTATTTGAGAAAAATTAAGTCGCAGATAACAAATTTTTAGATTTTGTATACTTTGCCGAGTCACTAAGTTAGTAATGAATAAAGCTCATCTTACAAAATCAATATAAGAATAAATTAAAGGTATAACAAATAATGGTCGTCGTGATTCCGCGACTGCTCATTCAATAACCAAATTTAGATTAAGCGAATAAATTAATAAAAAATATATAGTGTATCTTTTAATTATAATTCTCCCTATATTAGGGTATGATTAGGCCCCATCGCGCTTCGCGCGATGAATAAAAACAAGGTTAATTTCAAGTAAGTATTTTTTTAAGCTAATTTGAAGCGAAGCTTATTTAGACGTTTTTGTAATTCAAAAAATAGATAAGAACGTTCAACGACTAGAAAGTGAAGAACGATGATTTTTTCGCGAAAGCCTTGCGTTTAAAAAAATTTTTACAATATATTTTGGTTGATACGAGTTCCGTGTCTTTAAGAGATAAAACAATCGGCATATAAAATGTATCGAAATTTATTTTTTAATTGCGTTTAATCGTGTCTAAAATTTATCAAATTTTTATTTTATTTAAATATCTCTTTATATTAACTTTGTTCCGCTATTTGTATTTTAACGTAGAAGGGGGGGGGGGGGGTTAGCGGGAGGGTGTCGGTGTGTTTAATAAACTACCAGTCTATAAATAAATAATATAAAAAAATAATTAAAACGAAGACATAGTCTGAGCCATTTTGTAAAAAATGGAAACAAGAGATAAAAAGCTTTTGTATCAACACATTTGCAATATTATCCGGGTTTTTTGGTAGAAAAATTGGAGTTAGTGGATCACAAATAATAACTACTACTTTAGTTATTCTTACAACACTATTAGCTATTATAGCTTATATTGAAGTAGGGCTTAATAACATACCTGTTTATTAATTTAAATTATTTCGTTACGGGTAAAATTATCAAATTCCGGGGGATTCCTAAAGCTTTTGATACCAAACTATAATCGAAAGGTTATACACGGATGAAATAATTATTCATGTGGGGTAACAAGTCAAAAGATTTTATGCAATGGATGATCGCGGATCTAAGTTAGATTCAGTCGCAACTATATTGGGTTGAATTATTGTCCACACGACGATTTTTACTAAAAATCTACAAAAGAACAACGTATAAACGGTAATTATTGTTTTATAATAAAACAATTATAATTTATACTAATGTATTTAAAAAAAATAATCAAGTCAAATGGAATCAAATGAAATATATAAATTAATACCACTAAGTACGTGTAAAGCGCTCTGGGTTATTAAAAATAAACATCTTATTATTTCAGGAGATAGATACAATTCTACAGTAGCCATAGAATCTTCTGTTAATTCTAATTTATTAAATGCTAATTTTATTACTGGCTTTTATGACACGCTTCACCAAAATTTTATTCGACCATACAGTAAAAAAGTTTTACAAATATCTAATAGTACATCTTTAGTTGTTTGAGGAACAAACTTAAGGTCTTCGGGTTGGTAATGGTAAAATTACAAAACAAGAAAGTAATATGATAAAATTACCTTATTCTCAGAAGAGCGTTATAATTGGGTTAATTTTATCTGATGGGTGATTAATAAAAGCATCTAGTAAAAATGCCCGTTTAGTATTCAAACAATCTTTATCTAATGCGTATTATGTGTGGTTTGTCTTCAATGAATTATCTCATTATTGTAACAGTTATCCTAAATTAACAAAAGGTATTAGAGCAGGAAATCCATTTTACGGTTTAGAATTTTTTTACCAGGTCATTGCTTTGTTTTACTGAGTTGCATATTTTGTTTTATCCTCAAAGTGTTAAAATAATTCCAAAATATATTTATAATATTTTAACTTTAGTTGCTCTTGCTCATTTAATTATGGGGGATGGTGCCAGCCAGACAAGAAGGTTTAATTATTTATAATTTAGTTGAAGTAGTTCGCTTAATGAATGTTTTAATCATTAAATATAGATTAGAATGTAAATTACGATTACATACTCCAACTCAACCAAGGATATATATTAATCAACATTCAATGCCATTATTGCGAAAATTAGTAACACCTTACAAGGCAAAATCTATGTTATATAAAATTGAAGAGCTAATAAAAATTCAACTTAAGAAAGGGTTTTTTATGGTTCTTTTTCAAAAAAATTCTATATCTAGAACAGGTTGAAAAGTGTGGGCTAGATTCACAATTAGTTTACATGTTAAAGATATAAACTTACTGCAACAAATAAAATCATATTTTGGGGGGGGGTAGGTAATATCTCAAAATAATATAAAAATATTGTACAATATAGAGTAACATCTATAAAAGATTTAACGGATAAAATAATACCGCATTTCGAAAAATTTCCTTTAATTACTCAAAAAAAAAAGCGGATTTTATTTTATTTAAAGAAGCTGTTGATTTAATTAGCCGTAAAGAACATTTTACATTTAAAGGGTAAAAAAATTGTTGAAATAAAAGCATCAATAAATTTAGGTTTATCAGATAGCTTAAAAACAGCTTTCCCTGATATTGTTCCAGTTAAAAGACCTGTTATTCAAGATCAAAAAATTATTGATCCATATTGATTAGCCGGGTTTGTTAGTGGAGATGGTTCTTTTATTGTTAATATTTTCAAATCTAATTCAACAAATTTGGAAAGTCTATTAAATTAATATTTCAATTAACTCAACATATTAGGGATGAAAATTTAATAGAAAGTTTAGTTGAATATTTTGAAGCTGGTCATGTAACAAAGATACCGAGAAGCCATAGATTTTATAATTACCAAATTTGAGGTTTTTGTTAAAAAAATAATTCCTTTCTTTGATATATATAAAATAGTTGGAGTAAAATATCATGACTTTAAAAAAATTGTTGAATTAATGAAAAATAACGAACATTTAACATTTAACCTTAAAAAGGTTAGAAAAAATTAGTAAGATTAAGTCAAAAATGAATAAAGGAAGAATTGAGATTATACAGCTACTTATATAGAACAATTTGTATCAAATGTTTGACCACAATGGTATCAATTCAACTTTTTCGTTGAGTAGATTCAGAATCTTTAAACATATATTGAGCTTTCCATTTTGATGCATTAACAGTGTCAATGCTTCTTCCTGTTCTAGTGGTGTCTTCTTTAGTGCACCTTTACTCGATTGGTTATATGGAAAAAGATCCTCATAATCAACGTTTCTTTAGTTATTTAAGTCTTTTCACGTTCATGATGGTAGTTCTTGTTACTGCAGATAATTACTTACTAATGTTTGTTGGTTGAATAAAAAATCTCAGCCGTTTATTTATGAAAACAGATAAATTACTATATCACTGTTTGCTGGGAGTTAGACTATAATAATCAGCAGGAAACCTTGAAATTGTATAGTTTCAGTGGATCCTCAGAGACTTTACGTGATACATCCTATCTATTGATTATGGATGAATATAAAGTCCTTGGGTTTTAAAAGTAGTAATGGAATTTAGTGAGATTTAGCATTTACTGCATACTTTATTCTAAATATTTGTAATTTATATTATTTTTCTAATAAAAGTTACGATTTTTTATCTAAGCGTTTTTATTCAATATCTAATAAGTATACTAATCTTTATAAAAAAGAATTTAAGTTAACTCAAGAACAAAAAGAGTCTCTTATTGGTATACTTATAGCGGATGGTTATTTAGAAAGAAGCAAACCTTCTAGAAACACTAGACTATCAATAGATCATACTTACCCATCACAAGAAGTATATGTTAACAGTATATATGATTTATTTAAACCATTAGTAGCTACTCCGCCTGTGGTTATTGAAAGAAAAAAAGATAAAAGGACAGGTCTTGCTTATAAAAGTATTTATTTTAAAACCCTAAGTTTTCCTTGTTTAAATGAATTTCATGATTTATTTTATAAAAATAATATTAAATGTATTCCTTCGAATATTAAAGATTTATTAACTCCTATCGGATTAGCTCATCTAATCATGGGAGACGGTTATTTTGATACAGGTAAACAAACAATTTTTTTATGTACAGAAAATTATAGTTTGGATGAGGTAAATCTTTTAATAACTGTATTAAATCAAAAATTCGGTTTAGTGGCTACTGCTAATAAGCGTGAACTCAAAAACGGAGCTGTTGGGTGGAGAGTAAGATTCAGTAAGTCTAGTTTAGATAAGCTAAACATGTTAGTTTCTCAATTTGTTATTCAAGAAATGAAGTACAAATTAGGTATAGAGAAATAGATTATTACAAATCTATGGATCGCTGATTGTGTCGTCTCGAAAAAAATATAATACAGTATCATTATTAAATACCTAAAAGTGAGAAGGTGTTGGGGTTTGTTCTTATCTTCTAGTAAATTTTTGATATACTAGAATAGCTGCAAATCAAAGCTCTATCTCTGCATTATTAACAAATAGAGTAGGTGATTGTTTCTTAACAATAGGGATGTTTGCAATGTTGTTTGCTTTAGGTAATTTAGATTATGCTATAGTATTCTCATTGGGACCATATATTAGTGAAAATGTTGTAACTTTAATATGTATTTGCTTATTAATTGGTGCAATGGCTAAAAGTTCGCAGCTGGGTCTTCACGTGTGACTTCCGATGGCGATTTCCTTTATGAAAAAGTCGCAAACGATTAAATAATAAATTTTAATATTAAATAATGATAAAATTAAATCGTAGAACCATATAAATATAAAAACATAAATTTTTATATTAAAAATATAGCAAGGTTAAACCAAATATATTTTATACATATGGAGAATCCAAATACTTTTGGACTTAAAAGCTACTAAGGTGATAACGATTAAAATGTTCCGTAATTAAGATCGTCGGTAATTTAATATACCGTTACTGACTGGATCACCTCGGGGTAGCTGAAATGCTGCTGAATGTACAGTCGAAAGCTCTATTTATATGACAGGTATAGTCGGAGGAAAGTGTCATAAACAGGTAATTTTACCTTATATACCGTGAGCTTTGGGAGGGTTTTCTTTTTGTGCTTTGCTTCTTAAATATCTTAAATTTAAATAATATTAATTTTTATAGAAGAAATATTTTTAAAAAAAATTTTCATAATTCCGATAATGGATCTAAAAAATCTCTTATTTGGGTTTATGATATAAATAATTTATCTTTGGTAGAAGGTGCTCCTTTTAAAACTAAATCAGAATGTGCCAAAGTTCTTAATATTAACCGTAGTACTATAACAGCTTATTTAGATGCAGAAAAATTATATAAAAATAAATGAATTTTTAGTTCATTTATTTTAAGTAAAGAAAAGCTATCTAAATGAATTGTTCCCGCAAAAGTTTGAGAAGTAGTAACTGGAGAAATGCTAGGAGATGGTTACATAAAATATGATCCTGTTAATGCTCCACAAATTAATGGTAGATTAGAATTTACATTTTCAGCTAAAATATTACATTATGTTAATTATTTAAAAAAAGATGTTTTAGCTTTTATTTCTAATGAATCAGAACCTACTCCTTGACCTAACCCTAAATTAACGGGTGAAATTCCTACACAGTATTGGTTTTCTACTAAACGTTTACCTGCTATTTCTAATTTACATGCTGTTTGATATAAAAATGTAGGTGGTAAATTTGTAAAAATTTTACCATCCAACATAGAAGAATTACTAACACCTATTGGGATAGCTCATTGAATTATGGGAGATGGATACTTTTCGGAAGATACTGTAAAACTTTGTACAGACAATTTTAGCAAAGAAGAAGTATTAATTTTAATAAATATTTTAAATATAAAATTTGGTATAAAATCTACTATTAATAAACGTACTAATCCTAATGGTAATGTGGTTTGAAGAATTAGAATTAGTAAAGATAGTAGGGACAAACTTATATCTTTAGTAAGTCCTTATTTTATACCCGAAATGTTATATAAATTAGGTATAAAAAAATAAATAATATGATGCTAAGGGCTCTCCCTAAACTTCACTGTATGCGAGAACATCCTGGTTTAAGTTTTGGTCCACTCAAGAGCTATTTCTTGCTAGGAAAAATCCAAAATGAGGGACAACCTGCAGGAAACTTTATTAATTATTTTTCTTATTATAATGAATATAATGTTACAAATAAATATAATATTACAAAAAATTTAGGATCCTCAGAGACTATACGTGAAGTATATAATTTCAAAGATAATTTATTTAAATTTTGATTTATAGGGTTTTTAGAAGGAAAAGGATTATTTTTAATTACGAAATCTGGAGATTTAGAGTTTAAAATAGTACATTCATCTCAAGATGCTCAAATTTTATTTTTTATTAAGAAAAAATTAGGATTTGGTATTGTGAGAATTCAAGACAAAATAAAGAATAATCATTGTTATAAAATAAAAGATAAAAATGGGTTATTAAAATTAATTTCAATTATAAATGGTAATCTCTTTTTAAATTCTAATAAAGAACAATTTAAGTTATGATTAATAGCATTCAATAAAAAATATGAAACTAGCATTGTTTATTCAGAAAATATTAATAAACCTAATACATTAAATACTTGATTATGTGGATATACAGATGCTATAGGTCGTTTTATATTGACTATTAATAATAAACCTGAAGAAAACATTTCAGCTAACCTTAATTATATTTTAATACAAAAAATTAATAATTATGATCAAATTAAATATTTAGCTGAAACATTAAAAGGTAAAATTTATTCTGAATTTGGTCTTTGTAATGTTACTGTTAATACAACTAATTTATCTAGAATAATTAAATATTTTAATCTTTATCCTTTAAAAACTAAAAAATCTATAATATATTTAAATTGAAAAAAAAGTTATTTGTTAATAAAGAATAAAAAACATTTGACAAATAAAGAATTAAATCTTTTAATTATATATAAAAAAAATTTAAATAGATTAGAGAGAATTATATAAAGATATAGTCCGATCAGTTGTGTAAATAACTGAGCATTTTTAATGTATTATATTAAAAATCAACATTTATATGCCTACTCCGGTCAGTGCCTTGATTCATGCTGCTACCATTCATTTTCTGGATAGGATCAGAAGAAAAGTGGAGCAAAGTTTTTTAATATTATGTGAATATTATTTTTTATTCATATAATCTTAGATTCTATAATAATTTAATTTATATATTCATATTATCGATAATACTAAATTTATATTTGTTATTTGCTGATTTATTAACTATAGAAAATAATTATGAAGTTTTAACCTTTATTATACCTGCAATTACTTATGCTAATTCTGATATTCAAAAATTTGTAATATGTAAAGATAATAAAAATAAATCTGGAATATATAGATAAGTTAATATAATAAACGGTAAAAGCTATTTAGGTTATTTTAAAAATTTAGGCAAAAGGCTTAGGCGTTATTATAGTTTAAATTATTTAGAATCTTGTTTGAATAAAGGAAAAAGTCATATAAGTAGTGCATTATTAAAATATGGATATTCACAATTTAAATTGGATATACTTGAATACTGTGGTATAGACGAACTGATTAAAAAAAAGCAATATTATCTTGACTTATTAAAACCAAAGTATAATATCTCTGCTGCAGCGAGTCCTATGACAGGTCGTAAACATAATCAAACAAGTATTGAACTTATACGTCAATCAGCTTTAACTCGTAAGCGAACCAAGTTAAGCGATGAGGCTAAAGCAAATATAGGATTAGCTAATTCATGATCGGTGCCTGTTATTGTAAAAAATAATAAAACCGGTGAAATTAAGGAATATCCAAATAAAATTCAAGCAGGTAAAGCTTTAGGTATATTCGATACTTGAGTTAATAAGTGTATTAAAGAATCTAGGCCATATAAAGAATATACTATAACTAAAAAGTTATAATTAAAAATTTTTTTTCTTTAACCTAGTGTTAACTAAGGGGGAGGGATGGTGGGTTAATTAATTAAACTGCCAAACTACGGGAAAGCTCTAAAGACAATAATACCACCTTATATAATTAAAAGTTTAATAAGTACCATTACTAATCATAATGGGTTAGGTAAAAAGTTATTGTATTAAGTAAACTTAAATGAGTAATCGCATAACTAATCCATTTAAATTATGGGAAAGCACATCGAGTAGATGGTAGTTGTTGTAGAAAGGTAATTAAATACAATTAAGATATACTCAGTATTTTTATAAATAAAAAAATAATTTTTTGTCCTTGCTAAGTTAAACTAAATATACATAAAAGTTTAATATGCTAAATAAAATATAGACACGGGTTACAGCCGGGTGTTACTTGCTTTTACGTAGTTCTCCATTACTTGAATATAGCAGTACTGCATTACTATTATGTCTATGAATAGGAGCTTTAACTACAGTATTTAGTTCTTTAATTGGTTTATTCCAACAAGACATAAAGAAGGTAGTGGCCTATTCAACTATGAGTCAATTAGGTATGATGGTAATTGCAGTAGGTTTATCTTCGTATAATGTCGCCTTGTTCCACCTTGTTAATCATGCATTCTACAAAGCTTTACTATTCCTTGGTGCTGGTTCTGTTATTCACGCTATGGCTGACAATCAAGACTTTAGAAAATATGGTGGATTACGTGCAATTTTACCATTAACTTATTCAGTAATGGTTATAGCTTCTCTTAGTTTAGTAGCATTTCCTTATATGACAGGTTTCTACTCCAAAGATCTTATTTTGGAGCTATCTTATGGACAATACTATTTCTCTAGTACAGCCGTTTATTTTATAGCTATGATTGGTGCTACATTCACAACAATGTACTCAATCAAAGTTTTATATCTTACTTTCTTAACTAGCCCTAATGGACCTTTAATATCTTACAAGAACGCGCACGAAGGTGATTTATTTCTTAGCATTCCTTTAATAGTATTAGCAATCTTCTCAATTTTCTTCGGTTATATCGCAAAAGATATTTATGTAGGGTTAGGGTCTGATTTTTTTGCAGATAATAGTCTTTTTATTCATCCTTCTCATGAAATAGCCATTGATTCTGAGTTTTCTGTGCCAACTATCTATAAATTATTGCCTTTTATTTGTACTATATTCTTTGCTATTTTAGCAGTTATTATCTCTGAATTATCACCTTTATTACTTATGGATTTTAAATATTCTAGATTAGGATATAATACATTTGTATTATTTAATCAACGTTTCTTTGTAGAACTTTTTTATAATAAGTATGTATCAGGAACTGTATTAACTTTGGGGGGTAAAACTACTAAACTTTTAGACAGAGGTTCTTTAGAATTAATAGGTCCATATGGCCTAGAGAATGGATTATTATATTTAGGTAAAAACATTAGTAGTTTAGATTCAGGGGTAATTACTAGTTATGCTTTATATATTTTAATAGGTTTAACTTTTTATATATCAATCCCGTATATTTATAGCTTTGATAATAGCCTAATATTAGTTATGTTATATAGTTTATTTACTTTAACAGAATTAAAACCGGCGCGTGCATAGTACGCAATGGTCAGCGTCTATTAGTAACAATCCTGTGTAATTTTTAGATACAAAGAATAAAACATGAAAGTATAATCAATGTTTGCGCATATTTACGCACTTGAGTGGGTCTTTACATTGCAAAGTATTATAGCCGCATGAGTGAGTGAAACGTTAAGTTTTTTATATTTCTCCCCTCTCCCCTGAATTTGGTGAAAAAACAGTAAGTGAACATATTATTTTTATATCCATACGGTTAAAAGATTAGTAATGCGTGTAGAAAATGTTACGATACATAGGCCAGTCCAGACGGGCATCTCTTCTTTTTTACTAAATATTAGTTACGTAACGTGTATTTATGAATAAGCATTTTATATTATGCACCTGTTACTCCTAGAGTTACAGAAATGTTAAATAGAATAGAAGAAAAAGACATAGATCGTGATCAGATTAATCGTATACATGCTAATGAACAAGATAATGATGACATCCCAGCTAACGAAACTACTGAAACTGAGGATCGTGCACTATTTTTATTACAGAGAGCGGACAGTTGTCAGGAAAAAAATATTGATAAATTACGTCAAGCTGCTAGCACAATAGAAGATAAAGAAGCTATTATAAGTAGAGCAGAAGAGATGATAGACTCTACCGTAACAGATGCGTTATTGGAAGTTGCTAATAATATGTTTAACGGAGACGGTAATAATTAACTAACATTTTTAATTATTGGTCCTAATTGTCGTTTCTAATGTGTATCTATAACTTTTATATCTCAATTGCGTATATCTATAGCTTTGGTCACAGCCTAAGTATTATAGCCTCGCATAAGTGAGTGAAACGTTAAATTTTTAAGATCTCTCCCCCCCTTTTTGAATTTGGTGAAAACAGTTAGTGAACATATTATTTTTATATCCATACATTAAAAGATTAGTAACGCGTGTAGAAAATGTTACGAAACATTGACCAGTCCAGACGGGCATCTCTTCTTTTTTACTAAATATTAGTTACGTAACGTGTATTTATGAATAAGCCTTTTAAATTTTATTCATAAATGTATAGTTTAAAAACTAGTCATTAAAATATTAAGATATTGACTTATGTATATTTTTATACCTCTTTTTTTAGGGGAAGGGGAGGGGAGATGTGGGGGAGCAAGTAAATATAATTAGAATAAATTTATTTACCCTGTATATCCCTTTAAATAATATGGGGTTTTCTAACATTAATCTTAATAATACATTATATGTTATTTATTCAGATGTACATACTAATGGTTATTATATTATTTGATTAAACATAATTAATATAGCTAGTGTAATATTAGGTATTTTTGTAATAATTACTAGAAATCCTATTATAGCCGTATTATATTTAATAATTTTATTTTTAGCAATATCCTGTTATTTATTATTAATAGGTATGTCTTTTATAGGATTATCTTATATATTGGTTTATATTTCGGCTATTTCTATATTATTTCTTTTTACTTTAATGCTAATTAATATTAGAATTTCTGAATTACATTCTCACAATTTTAACAGTTTAATTTTAGGGTTAATAATTTCAGCTATTATTTATTATTCTACTACTATAAATTTAAAAATTTTTAACATAAAAGATTCATTTTGGTATGAAAATGTTTTTCATTCTAATTATGATATATGAGATGGTATTATAGGAGCATTAAATGATATAACGGCTATCGGGAATTTATTGTACACTAGCCATTCTATGTGACTATTAATAACTTCAATAGTACTTCTACTTGCTATGATAGGAGCAATACTAATAACAATAGGACACAATAATACGTTGTCCGAACATAATACAAATCAAAAAGATATATATAAAGATATAAAACTTAAAAATCATTCAAATATATTTCTTCTTTCAAGAACTGATCGAAAATTTTTTTCTACTAGTGCTTATCGTTTAGTAGAAGATACTTCTTGAGCCCCGTTTCATAATTGTGATGATAAAGAATTGTCTGATATAATTAAAGATAAAGGTAAAGTTAGATCATCTGATTATGAAAATAAGCCTAATAGTGTCCCTTCTAGTTCTTGTAACGAAGAATCTGACATAAATGCTAGATCATCTTATTATGAAAATGAGCCTGATAGTATCCCTTCTAGTTCTTGTAACGAAGAATCTGACATAAATGCTAGATCATCTGAGTTAAATATAGTCCCTTCTAACGACGAAGGGTCTTCTGGATCATCTAACAGTCCAGAAGTAGTAGAACAAAAAATCTGAGTACTTATTATTCGTCCTATCCTCTACTTAAACCAAGCTGTATATGCTAATGGAGATTAACCAAACCGTAGGGTAAGATGTATGATCTTGCGATCTTGCTCCTCTCCCCCCCCTTAAAAAAAAATAAATATTACTAATATTTACAAGCAAAAGGTAAAAGGGGAGGGTATAAGAATATTAATCGATTTTATTCTCGTTTTTTTATTTAATAAAATAATCATCAAAAATGCTTAATTAGGGTATTTTATTATTAAGTATAAGATGTTTTTTTTAATAGAATATATAAAAATTAATTATTCTCCCCCCGTTGTGTTTCAGGTTCGTAATTCTACTCGGTTGTTGCATCAAAACATACGGTATACTATAGCGGTTAATCGCTACTGACCGTCAGATTACATGTTGTCTTAGAGACGTGATTTTTCTCAATAGGTTTAGGCCTATCACTCCTAACATGCCTTTTCGCTAATGGCTTGGCGGTTGGATTGACCAACACTCTACTTTACATTAAACGGCGAACCTCAAAATAAAACACATCAAATACATTGGGTATAGGTAGAATTTTAATTATAGTAGACCAAGTTTTATTAACTTTTTTAGATAATACTCAGATAATGTCTCATGGATTTATTATAGTAGAACGTATTATTATTAATTGTGAGCATACTGTAGTACAAGATGAGCAACCGTAAAATGCACTTGAAATATTATAGGCGGATTATTAATAGTATCTAAAAATTGGAGTATTACATGCAATAGCAAAAAATACATGAAATAAATCAACTATTAAAAAAAAGCAAAATTAATGATAACTCTTACATAAAATGTATTATTAAAAATTTTTAATAATAAAATTTAATTAGCCAATAATTTAATTTTTAATTCTTGATCTTAATTATTATATTATACGATCTTGTGTTCTCTATTCAAAGTTAGTTTATAATGTATATTATAATATAAATTTTAATTTGGAAATTACTTCCAAATCAAAGGGTATACTCCGTCATTAATGACGAAGTATTAATAATTTAATAATTGTTTAGCTTAAAGATCGTCAATAGGAGATAAAATAAATTAAACCTAATTTGGACTCTTAAGATTATTATAATCTAGTTTTTATAGCTTACAGCTCTTCTATCTATCATTGCGTCCGAATGAGATAAAAAAAATTAGTGTAAATAATCAACTTAGCTAAAATATAATAAATTTTAAAAATGTTAAATATTTTATTTAAAAATATATATCTGCAATGTGACGCTCCTAGGCCTTGAGGTCTTTATTTCCAAGATAGTGCTGCGCCTCAATTTGAAGGATTAGTTGAATTACATGATTTTCGTGTATAAGAGCCAAATTCCGGGAATTTCCTAAAACTCTATTAATCAAAATCATATTTAATCGTGTGTTTGGCTTCATTAATGACTGAAGGTATGATAATATCATTGGAGATAATTAAAACGGGATATCGCGGACCTAAATCAACTATTAATAAATTAGTTGTAAAAGAGCAACGAGCAGACGGTTCTTCAGCATTTAATAATGTTGTAAGGTTTGTTCTTAGTAGCCAGGAAAGCTGGTTTTTAAGTGAAACCTAAAGTCATATATAATAACATTAGGCAATAATATATACCCACAGTTTATTTTTTTAATTTATGCCATAAAAACGTGGAGATATATTTATTCATTTAAATTAAATCTTGATTTAATAAAACTATTTTAAGAATAAAAATTTTGAATCTTTATTCAACCTTTTGTTCTTGTTCCTTTTTCATAAGATAAATGAGGCTTATTTCCACCTTTCTATTGGCAAAAATTATAAAAATAAATGAAGCGGCGCCGCTTCTGAAGGCGGCTTTGCTGCATCGCAGCGCGCTTTGCGCGCGTGAAGCTTGCTTTCATCTTTCTATTGGTAAAAATTCTAAATATAAAATAGGCTATTACGTTAATCCCGGGTTTTCTATAGGTTTACATAAAAAAATTTTAAGTTTATTAGAAAAATACAATCATATTTTGGAGGCATTGGTACTATTAGTAAACAAACAAAAGATTCTATTCAATTTAGAATTTTTTCTATCAAAAATTTAAAAATAATTATTGATCATTTTGAAAAATATCCTTTAATTACTAAAAAACAAATTGATTATAAACTTTTTAAACAGGCATTGGAATTAATAGAAAATAAAGAACATATTAATTTGGATGGTTTTCAAAAAATTGTAAATATGCGTGCCTCTATGAATAAAGGTTTACCTAATTCTTTAAAAGATTCTTTTTCTAATGTTACTATAATCGAAATGGCTTTTACTCCTTTAAATATTCAAGATCCTAATTGACTAGCAGGGTTTGCTGAAGGTGAGGGTTGTTTTTTGTTAAAACAACTAAGACAAATAAAAATGTATCACTAGGTTTTCAATTAACTCAACACAATAGAGATGCTTTATTAATAAATAGTTTTGTTTTCTTCTTTGGCTGTGGTAGAGTAGAATCTTGTAATAATGGATTGGCTGTTAATTTTATTGTAACAAAATTATCTGACTTAATTGAAAAAATTATTCCGTTTTTTAATGAATATCCTCGGAACCTGCCGCCACCGAAGGCTACGGTGGCTGTTCTTTTTTTGTTTTATATATATAATTGTTCACTAAAATTAAATATGAGAGACGATAATCCAATATCTCTCTGTGTCTATAAACATTTTTAATCCTTATTTTTTCATAAGGTATTGAAAATGTATTATTTATTTTATACCTAATACTCTACCTTCAATAATATAAAGATTAAGAAATATAATAGTATATTATTTGGTTTAGATTGGTTTATTTTGTATAATTCTATACTCATTCGCTGTTTTTGCGCTTGTTTATTAAAAAAAATTAAATTGTTTATTAACTCAGGGAATATAATTAATTCCCATGTAAAATATCCATTATTAATTCAAAAAATAAATTTGCTTATTATAGAACTATTCGGCAATTTAGTACGCATTCAAATAAATTAACGGCGGGGGGGCGCCTAAGCGCCGCTTCTAATTTAGAATTATCGGCAGTTATACTAAATCCTTGATTTATTTCAGGTTTTTGCGACGGTGAAAGTTCTTTTATTATTAGTATTTATAAAAATACTAAGTCTAAATTAGGTTGATCTACAATATTAAGATTTCAAATTAATTTACATAAAAAAGATAAAAATTTATTAAATAATATTCAGAATTATTTTAAAGGTGTAGGAGTTATTACAAAATTAGATGAAGATGCAATACAGTATAGAGTTTCATCTATTAAAGAATTAATAATAAATCATTTCGATAAATATCCTCTTATTACTCAAAAATGATCTGATTATCAATTATTTAAAATGGCTTTTGAATTGGCTAAAAATAAAAATCATCTTACTCTAAAAGGATTACAAGAAATTATAGCTATAAAAGCTTCTTTAAACAAAGGTTTATCAGATGAATTAAAAGCTGTTTTTTCTAATATTATACCTTTAGAGAGACCAGTAGTAGTGAATCAAAAAATTAAGGATCCATATTGAATAGTAGGTTTTGTGAGCGGTGAGGGTAGTTTTTTATTAATGTTAAAAATTCCAAAACTAATAAGTTAGGAAAGCAAGTACAATTAAGATTTAAAATAACTCAACATTCTCGAGATATTCTATTAATGAAAAGTTTAACACAATATTTTGGCTGTGGTGCTTATTATAAACGTAATACATCCGTAGGTGATTTTGAAGTATCAAACTTACCTGATATATTAAATAAAATCATTCCGTTTTTTAATAAGTATCCTATCCTAGGTGTAAAATAGACTATACTGATTTTTGTGAAGTTGCTGAATTAATGAAAACTAAAGAGCATTTAACTAAAGAAGGATTAGAAAAAATAATAAAAATTAAATCAAAAATTAATAAAAATAGAACTTTTAATTATGACGATTTTCAATAGTTTATTTTTATAGGGTCGAAATTAAAATCTAACGATTTTGAAGATTAAAAAAAAATAGTTAAAATTATGATCTGATTATCAATTATTTAAAATGGCTTTTGAATTGGCTAAAAATAAAAATCATCTTACTCTAAAAGGATTACAAGAAATTATAGCTATAAAAGCTTCTTTAAACAAAGGTTTATCAGATGAATTAAAAGCTGTTTTTTCTAATATTATACCTTTAGAGAGACCAGTAGTAGTGAATCAAAAAATTAAGGATCCATATTGAATAGTAGGTTTTGTGAGCGGTGAGGGTAGTTTTTTATTAATGTTAAAAATTCCAAAACTAATAAGTTAGGAAAGCAAGTACAATTAAGATTTAAAATAACTCAACATTCTCGAGATATTCTATTAATGAAAAGTTTAACACAATATTTTGGCTGTGGTGCTTATTATAAACGTAATACATCCGTAGGTGATTTTGAAGTATCAAACTTACCTGATATATTAAATAAAATCATTCCGTTTTTTAATAAGTATCCTATCCTAGGTGTAAAATAGACTATACTGATTTTTGTGAAGTTGCTGAATTAATGAAAACTAAAGAGCATTTAACTAAAGAAGGATTAGAAAAAATAATAAAAATTAAATCAAAAATTAATAAAAATAGAACTTTTAATTATGACGATTTTCAATAGTTTATTTTTATAGGGTCGAAATTAAAATCTAACGATTTTGAAGATTAAAAAAAAATAGTTAAAATTAAAATATCTAAAGAACATTTGACTCCAGAAGGGTTTGAAAAAATATTAAAAATTAAATCGGGTATGAATTCTTTAAGATTTAAGATATAATATTTCACGTAAAGCGATGTGCCGCAGCAAAGCTGCGGCTACGTTGGAAGGGGCCACGTGGCTCCTTGCTTTTAAATTTAGATTTTTATATAATAAAAGATATATTATATCAATCAAATTAAATTAATTTAAGATTACGAAAGTCGTTTTAAATATTTAATTAATAATATGATAAAATATCTTAAAATTAAATATTATAATACCATCGTCGGCTTCGCCGAAACATATGGTATTGGACGGATAACATCATGTTTTATCTAGTTACAATTTTATTTGGTGTAGGTTGAATGTTAGCATCTGTAATTAGAAATTATTCTAATAAAAGATCACCTATCTCACACAAATATTTAAATCATGGTATAAGAAAGTGCCTGCGTAAAATATTTAAAAATAAATATTTATTTTCTCAATTTTTAATTGATAATTCCTAAAATATTTACGTGGAAATTCACTATATGCTGGGAAGCATTTATAAAAAAAAATGTAATCAGCAGGTAAAACATTGGGATTACTCAATGGATCCTCAGAGACTATACGTGTGATTGTTTCATCGAGTAAAACTCGATGGATAAAGAGATAGTCCAATATATATATTTTATATTTAATATATATTATTAGACAAATTTGTTTTCTTCGACGGGACGAAATTTATTCGTTATAAACTCATTTATATATTCAAGGCATTATAGTAATTCGCCATCGCCCCGCGATGATAGCTTAATTAAGGTATCACCCGAGGCGGCCTCCGAGACTGAAATTATTAAAATTAACAATCCTTTAGATAAAAATAAAGAGATGGTAGTTTATCCTAATATGCATCATTTAAAAAAACAAATTTTAAATGATAATAAAGGTAAACCAGGAATATATATGCTTACTAATAAAGTAACTAAAGATTTTTATATAGGACAATCTAAAAACCTTTATAGCAGATTTTTAAATTATTTTAATACTGCTTACCTTAAAAGATCAAAATCTATAATTAGTAGAGCTCTTATTAAATACGGTTATTCAGATTTTTCTTTAACTATTTTAGAGTATTGTGCTAAAGTTGATTTAACTGTTAGAGAACAATATTATTTTGACAACTTAAATCCTGTTTATAATATTGAAAAAATAGCTGGTTCTTCATTAGGATTAATACGTTCTGAAGAGACTAAGGCTAAAATCAGTAAAGCTTTAAAAGGATTGCGTAAAGGAGAAAATTCTTACTGATATGGAAAGAAGTTAAGTGAGGAAACTAAAAAGCTTATGAGTCAAAAAAAATTAGGGGAAAAGAATAATTTATTTGGTAAAACTCATAGTGAAAAAACTAAAAAATTAATTAGACAAAAAGCTTTAGGTAGAAAATTATCTGAAGAAACTAAATTATTAATGAGCTCTAAGGAACTTCTGTTTATATATATGAAAAGTGTGATAAAGAAGAGTTTAAACTGATAGGGGATTTTATTTCAGCCAGAAGAGCAGGAAAATTTTTAGGAGCTAGTAAAAGTACAGTTATGAAATATATAAAATCTGGTGAAATATTTAAAAATAAGTATAAATTTTCAGTTAAATAAATTAAAAATCAGTAGAATCAATATGTTAAAAATAATGCCAAGAAAATATATAAACCCGAATAAAAAAGTCTATTAGGATGGACACTCATCGAGCTGATCTGGACAATTACCCCCGCTATTATTTTAATTTTAATTGCATTCCCATCATTCAAATTGCTTTACCTTATGGACGAAGTTGCCGATCCTGCTATGTCTATTCTTGCCGAGGGTCTCAATGATGGCCCGAAATCATATATTAAACAAAATTGAAAAGATTAATTGTTTAGTTTTTTCATTAGTAACATGTAAAATGAATAATATTATGTCTATACAAAGTAAAATTTCTAACTTTCATACTAGAGTTAAAGCAGCTAATCGTATAGGGCCCATAGTGAAGATGTTATATCTGTTATAGTGGGCTCATTACTAGGAGACGGTTATGCTAATAAAAGATCTGTAGAAGGAACAAGACTTTATTATAGACAAAGTATAGTTCATAAAGATTATTTATTTTGATTGTATGAATTTTTCTATACTAGAGGTTACTGCTCAAATTTAGAATCTAGAATGTACTCTAGAACAATAAAAAAAGGAGAATAAAGACAAAAATACTTTGGATATGAATTTAACACTTTTACATTCAGAAGTTTTAACTGATTACATAAAATGTTTTATAAAAAAGGTAAAAAAGTAATAAGTCCAAATATAAAAAAATATATAACTCCGTTAGCATTAGCTATATTTATAATGGATGATGGAGGTTGAGCTAAACCTGGTGTAAGAATAGCTACAAATAATTTTAAATTAGAAGAAGTACAACTTTTAGCTGAAATACTCAAAAGAAAATATAATCTTGATTGTACTGTTCAAAAAATAGCAACTGTTGGCCAATATTCTCTGTATATAAAAGGTTTAGCTGTTCCAGCCTTACAAAAACTTATTTTACCTCATTTTCATACATCAATGTATTACAAGTTAGGCTTATAAACTAATGTAATATTTAACCTTAACTTTATTTTTTTATATTAATGATAGTCGTGATTTAAATAAAATTATATTTTTTTATTATAATATTTTATAAAAGTATATAATTAATTATATTAATTTATTTATTTCTAAGTTTTCGAGAGAATTCTTTAAGGAAAATTTATATTCCTTTGGCGATGCAAATGTAAACAATTAAAGATTATTATTTATATTGTTTAAATAATAATACAAGATTGTCAGTAATAAAATACTATCACAGATTGGGTCATTTGTGGGTGTGAATTATTTTAATCAATATATTTATGCTTAATGAACAGTCGGTAAGAAGATACATATTCTTGTATCAAAAATTAGGTTTATTTTGATAAGTCATTGGTATTATAAATTATAATTTTAATTTATAAGTTTTTTATTGATTACTTTAAATTATTTTCCTTAGGCGACACGAGTGAAAACGGTCAAATATGTTATTTATAATACTTAAATAATAAAAGACCGTCAGTAAATTTATTTGTTGCAACAGATTGGCTCTTGTGGGTGTCAATTTAATAATTGATGCTTAATGTACAATCGATTTACATCGGCAATACCGATGTATTTTGTATCAGATATTATCTCTTAAGTTTTCTAGTTTCATTATAGCTGGAACTTCATTTTCTAGGCAAATCCATACGAAAATTACTCATTCTCGGCAATTTCATATTAAGATCAACTCAAAATAGAATTGGTCCTCATAACATTGACGTCATAAGTGTTTTAGTTGGTTGTCTTCTCGGTGATGGTCATGCTTATTTAAGTAAATCAAAAATAGCCGGTACTAGCTTTCGGTTTAATCAGAGCGGTCGACATAAAGACTATTTGTTTTTTTATATGAATTTTTCTTTACAAAAGGTTATTGCATTGATTCGGGCCCAAGAATGTTTCAAAAAATTCTAATAAATCCCAACTTTGGAACAAAAAAACATATTTTGGTTATGAATTTGATACTTTTACTTTTAACTTAAATTGGAATTCGTCACCTTATCTTAAATCTATGCTAACTTTTTTTATATAATATTTTATATGTAAAATTAACATCGATTTACATCAATAAGCCTTTTATGGAAAATAAGATTAAATTTTAACAATTTGTACAAACAACATTTACTTTTCAATTTATTAATATAAATGATAGTTTAAAAGAATATATCTTTATATAATATATAAATATATATAAGAAATGATATTAATTTATTTCTAAATTTTTAAATTACTTAAATGTTTTTTTAAGCGATACAAGTGAAAACAGTCAAACTGTTATTTAGATTTAAATAATTCAAGACTGTCAGTAAATTTATTTATTGCAACAGATTGGGTCATTTGTAGGTATCAATTCATTAATTGATATTTAATGTTCAATCGGTTTTTCATCGATTATGTCGATGTTGTAAAATAAATTATTTTTGAAATTTTCGATTCTCATCGGAATTTCATTTTCTAGGCAAATCCCTACTAAAATTAACATTCAAAAAAGGCTATTTCATATTAATAATGCAGGAGGCCTGCTGCGAGCGCTTCCTTCTGATATATCTGTATTTGGTGGTAGTTGAACTCCTGCTAAACATAGGATTGGCCCTCATAATATTGATGTTATTAGTGTTTTAGTTGGTTGTCTTCTCGGTGATGGTCATGCTAAATTGAGTAAATCAAAAATAGCCGGCACTAGCTTTCGGTTTAATCAAAGCGGTCGGCATAAAGATTATTTGTTTTTTTTATATGAATTTTTTTATACTAGAGGTTATTGTTCTGAAGGTGGACCAAAAATGTTTGAAAAAACCCTAATAGATTCTAAGCTTGGTAAAAAAAAAAGATATTATGGCTACGAATTTGGAACTTATACATTTAGTAGTTTTAATTGGCTTTATGATTTATTTTATGTTGATAAAATAAAAATTATATCTCCTGAACTTATTAATTACTTAACGCCTATGTCTCTAGCTTTCCTTATTATGGATGATGGTACTTGACTTCCTTATTCTAAAAGTGTCAAAATTGCTACCAATAATTTTAGTAAGGAAGAAGTTGATTTACTTCGAAATATATTGGGAACTAAATTTGGGTTACAGACTACCAGACAGTTACTTAGCAAAAAAGGGGGGAATACTCCTAAAGATAAGTATTCAATATATTTTAAAGTTGTTTCTTTCTCTAAATTAAAAGAATTAACTTTACCTTATATGTGTCCTAGTATGAAATATAAATTAGGTTTATAAATGATTTATAAATGATTTATTTTTCATAAAATTTAAATTTTACTTTTCACATTTTTGTTAACTATCTGATAAAAAATTTTTATATAAAATTACAATGTTATATTTTTTTTTACTTTTAAATTTCAGATTATTGCCAAATCAAAAATATTTATGTAATATTTATTTGACTGCATCAGTGATATTGAAGCTACCAGTACGTGGATTTCGTAAATGATGATAATGAAAACATTGAATATGATTCTTATATAGTACCAGAAGAGGATTTACAAGACGGTGCTTTAAGAATCCTAGAAGTTGACAACAGAGTAGTAGTTAATATTATTAATTTAAACTTTATAAAATTCATTTTTGGTTTAAATATTACTAGAAAATCTTCTTCATGTTTTTTTAATCGTAAAATAGCTAGTAAATTTAGTGTAAATTTAGATTTATACCTTAGTCACGCGTATTCTAAAATTGTTCCCCAATCTGAAGCAAATAATTCAGCTTCGAAAGGGGAAAAAGCTTCGGCTATAACGTTAAACGAAAAAAATATAAAAACACCGGAATCTTTTGGTTTAAACTATGAGTTTATTGAATGATTACGTGGGTTTGTAGATGGGGAAGGAACTTTTGTAATATCGCATACCGCTGGCCATTATTATTCCTTTATTTTCCAAATTTGATTGCATAAAGATGACCATAAAGTATTGAACTTAATACAAAATACTTTAGGGTTTGGGCAAGTTTTATCTAATGATAGCAGGAATGCTATATATTTTAGAGTTCAAGATAGAATTGGTATAAAAAAAATAATAGATATTTTTTCTTATTATCCTCTTAATTCTTCTAAACACCTTAACTTTTTAGTTTTTAAAGAAGCGTTTGAGTTATATATAAATGCAAAATCTAAAAACGACATAGGTTCAGAAATGAAGAATTTCATTAATAGTATGAACAAATCAAGATCTGATTATACTATTAATAACCATCAAATTAGAATAACACCTAATTGAGTTTTAGGGTTTGTTGAAGCAGAGGGTAGTTTTTATGTTGCTAAACGTTCTTATGCTTTAGTTTTTAGTATTGCTCAATCTAGCAGAGATCCGGCTTTAATGGAAGAACTTAAAAATTATTTTACTAATCTATGTTTACAATCCTCTAGTGATAATAGAAAAATTGAAGGTATAGGCTTAAATATTACTAAAAGAAGCCCGAATTTCGATCTATTTAAGCTAGTTATTGAACAAGATCAAATTTTAATAGATTATATTATTCCTTTTTTTAACAAATTAACTTGACTTACTAAGAAAAAACAGTCTTTTGAATATTGAAAAATTGTTTTAGAACTTAAAAAATTAGGTAGAAATTATGAAGAAAAGGGGTTAGATTTAATGAATAAAATTAGTCTTGTAATGAATAGGTTATCGACAGATAAAACAGAAGCATTAGACCTAGATATTTTATCTAAAGAAATTACTAGTTCACTTAATGCTCCTTCTAATTTAGAAATAAGGGAAGAAAACGGAGTATCCCGAATTTTCATAAAGTCATTAAAAAAGTATAAAGCAGGTGTTTCTTCAAAAAAAAAGATTCCTGTGGTAATTCAAGATGAGCAAGGTGTTATTATTAAAGAATTTACAACGTTAAAGAGTTGTGCAGATTACTTAGGGGTTGACCCTTCTTGAGCCAAAACTTTATTGGTGAAAGGTAAAGCTATTAATATTTCAAAAAATAGTGAATTACCAAAACTTGCCTATATTAAGCGAATGGACGAGAATAAATTTTTTAAATAATGAATTTCTTAGCTAATTTCTTTATACAAATAGTAGTAGATAACAGAGTGAACAAGTTTTATTAAAACTTTACTCTATAGTAGCCAAATTCCGGGGAAACCCTAAGAGCTCATAATACTAACCTTATTATTGTTTAAATAAAGGTACCTGACTAATCACCTGGATACAGTAACAATTTTTGAGATTTGACGAAAGTCATAATGGGTTATCGCGGATCTAAAACACTTTTTAATAAAGTGTAAAAGAGCAAAGAGTAAACGGTTACTCGCCATCTATTAAATTAAACCTGTAATACCACAGCGAAGCTGTGGATAGGTAGATGGTGTAAGGTGTACTCTAATAGCCAAAATTTTTTTTAATATTTTTTGTAGTAGATAAGTAAACTATTTAGGTAAGTTGAAAAAATTCAGAAATGAGGCGTTATATCTTTAGTTTATGCCTAAAAATAAGGAAATTTATTTTTATCCTCTCAAGGTAAAGAAGATTAAAAGATGTTATAGTTCCAGAATTAACTCATATTCGTTTCATTATCACAGCTGCTGACAAATTAAAACCTTAAGTAAGTTTTAAATAATGTCATAAAATTTCAAACTCCGGGTAAAGCTTAAAGTTCTATATACTAAACACATATACAAATAATATTGTGTGGATAAAGTAATTATCTTTGTAAAGTAACAAATATAGAAATAATCGAAATAAAAATGGCTATTCGCGGATCTAAATCATTTATTGATAAAGTGTAAAAGAGCAACGAAAAGATGGAATTTCGCCTATATTGAAAAACCTGTACCCTTACACATTTAGGCAGAATATAGGCTAAGGTATTTTCTAATAATCTCTAATAAGAGTCATTATATACTTAATTTAACCTAAATCAAATTTAAGTTTAAATATAAATAATAATTTCTCCATAAAACTATTTTTAAATTATTGTGGTAAGTTCATCCTATTAATGTAAAACTTAATTCAAATTTAAGGATTAATAATACATAAATTATAATATTTAGCTAAATTAGATAAGCAAGGTAAGAATTAAGAGTATAAATTTATGATACACTATTGTTTCATTATTCCTGCACTAGCTATAAAACTTGAGTACCCCAATAAATTATATAAAAATTCAATAAATTTTAAACAATTAAGCCGTGTATATATTTCTACTACAGCATTTAAACTATCTCCTAATTCAAAAAAGTCTGTCAATGTTAGCTCCTCAGTCGATATTGTTCTTTGGGGAAGCAATTTAGGTTTAACTTTAGGCGGTAGATTAACTAGGATTCAGTCAAGTATGACTAAAATACCATTTCATATACAAAGTGTTATAATAGGATTAATTTTATCAGATGGTTGAATGCAATTACCTTCTGATAGTAAAAATGCTAGGTTATGTTTTAAACAATCTACTAAGAATTCTCCATATGTTTGATTTGTGTTTTTTATACTAAGCCATTATTGCTCCAGTTTTCCTTATGTAACTACTGGCATAAGAAAAGGTAAACCTTTTTCAGGGTTAGCTTTCCAAACACGACAACTACCTTGTATAACAGATATTTATAATTTATTTTATATAAATAAAATAAAAATCGTGCCTAGTAATATCTATGAGCTTCTTACTCCAGTTGGTTTAGCTCATTGAATTATGGGAGATGGCTCTGCTATGAATAAAGGATTAGTTCTTTGTACTGATTCTTTTAGTTTAGAAGAGACAACATTATTATTAAATGTTCTAGTAATTAAGTATGAACTTGATTGTACACTTTGAAAACAAGGTTCAGGTTGACGAATTTATATCACTAGAAGATCAATGCCTAATTTAAGATCTATTGTGACTAAACATATGCATCCTTCTATGTTGTATAAATTATAAATTTATATTTATCATTCGAACATTCACCGATAAACTTTAATAAAATTTAAAAAAATTGAAAAGTATAAAAAATTGGTTATTCATTCTTTTGCATGTCCATCTCTTGCTCTTAAACTTGACGCTTATCCTGGAAGACTTAATCAGTGTTCTACTCTAATAAATAGAGAAGGTGTATTTTATGGTCAATGTTCGGAGATTTGTGGAGTTCTTCACAGTTCTATGCCAATTGTTATCCAGTCTGTTTCAATAGAAAAATTTCTAACTTGATTAAACGAACAGTAACTTTAACTCAATTCGGAGCTGGTTACTCTAGTTTATCGTATAGAAAATTTTCCACTAACCGTTCGTTACTTGCTCCTCGTGATATTGTTAATCAACATATGGAGAGTGGTAAACCTACAACTGCTTCTGTAATAAATGAAATTTTAAAAAATAAAAATGTTTGCATTACTGAAGAAGAACTTCAAAAGTTAATAAATTTACCATTTGTTGAATTCAAATTACCTATAAATGATGAATCATATGGTCAATTTACATCTTTAGTGGGTAAACAAAAAAGTCGAGGTAATTATAGTGGAGTTTATATCTTTACGCATAATAAGACTCAAGATAAGTATGTTGGTTCTTCAAATAGATTAGAAAAAAGGTTTAGGGATTATTTTTTTCCTGAACGATATTTGTCTAATAGTGGATTATTCTGACCTTTATTAAAAAAAGATAAATTAAAATCTTTCACATTAAGAATTTATGTAATGCCTCCTAAATTTCAATCTGGATTTTATCATCTTTTCCTTGAACAGTATTTTGTTTTGGATCCTAAATTTACTTTAAATACTCATAGAATTGTAAATTTTAGAGTTAATGAGCATAACCCTATATTTGTTTATGATAAAGATTTTACCACTTTATATCATACTAGTTCCTCTTTTTCTGCCTTAAGACGTGAAATAGGTATTCACCATAAAAATATCAAAAGTGGCTTAAATAATAAATTATATTTGGATTATTTTAATATTACTGTTGAAGAAGTATTAGGAGTAAAAAATTCTGATATGACTTTATTGGAGTTAAATAAAATTATAGATGAAAAAAGAAAAATTTTATTATATAAAAGTAATAAAGCAAAATCAATTTATCTTTATAACAATGATTTAACTATTTTATATTATAGTGCTGAATCACAAAATGCATTACGTATGGAACTGGGTATAGTTCATGATTCAATGCGTAAGTCTTTAAAGGATAATATTTCTTTTTTAGATTTTTTTAAATTTACTAATTACTTAGAACCTAGTGCATAAAAATCTCCTTTATCGAAAGAAGAATTAATTAAATTAATTAACGAAAAAAGAAATTCTTTTAAGCTAATTAGTTTAAATAAAAGAAGATTATCTTCGGTTTCAATTCAATTTGAAAATGAAAATCTTATAAATTTTCCATCTAAGGTAAAAGCATTAGAATATTTAAAAGATAAAGGATTAATTATTAATAAAGGAACTCTAGATAGTTATATAAAATCAGGTAAATCATATAAAGGATATACTATTAAAAAAATTTAATCTTTGTAGTTTAACGAGGGGCCTTTAACTAAATACTTTTTTTGAGTCTACCTCCTTTTATATTTTTTAAAATTTGATAAATTTACATTCCTTCGCTGTACCTTCGCTCGCAATTTTATCTATATTAAGCTGCATAAGGACCGCAGTAAGATAGGTAAATTTTTAAAGTACAAACTGTCAAGTTGATTAATTATATATCTTATTCCTCAATTAGTTCCATTTTATTTTATTAACCAAGTAACTTTTGTATTTATTATATTAATGATATTAATTTATGGGTTTTCAAAATTTATATTACCTCATATAGTTAGAACATTTATAACTAGAATATATTTAAATATAATTTAATTGTTTTATTCTACCTTAATTTGATTAAATAAATTTAGGCTATGCGAATAATAATGGTTTTTATTTATATAAAGCGTCGCGCGCCAGCTTTGCTGGCATTGCGGCGTAACGGAAGGACGTTTGCCGCTTTAAAGCGGCGGCCCTCCATAGCAACGGCAACGCCGCTAAATATATATAAAAAAATTAAGAATTTTTTTTTTTACGCGCCGCGGGACGATTTAAAACAAAGAAAAATTTTTTATTTATGGTTTGATATTATTGTATTACCATATTTACTATATATTTAGAATTTCAATATGATTTAATTTATAAAGCTGTTTATCCCCCCCCCAAGAGTTAATTCATGGCGTTGCGTGTAAAACGGATCAATTTCTGCGCAATGCGCAATGCGCTGAATCATGGCACGTGCATGCTAATATTATGATATTATCATTATAAACTAGTATAATTAGGGTTTTATAGCGACGTACCCGCATAGCGGGCCGTTGCGCCTCGCGACGCACTTTCAACAATATAAAAAAATTTTATTGGTTTTATTTGCGTTAAAAGAACAAGAAATTCCAAAGATAGGATAACTTTTTCCTAATTTGATCCGCAAATTTTAAATTGCGAATAAAAGAAAAATTAATCTTTTTATTAATTTTAATATTTGCGAATAAGAAAAAAGGTCCCCCCCGTTATTCTTCTTCTGCCTTTAACTTAAGTAAATTTTAATTATTGAAAAATAACCTTATTTTTAATTAGTAATTTTTAAATTTAGCGAAAAGGAGAGAAGGTTCATTGTATTTTAATTAAAATAAAGCTCCTTTCATATAATTGACTAGCTTATTCTTCTGAATGTGTGTTACAATAAACTGCAGGGTTATACCGGTAGATTCGTAAATCCTATATATACAAATAAAAATTTTCCTTGACAACCACTTTAATTACATCTAATACAGATTTATATTTATCATTCGAACATTCACCGATAAACTTTAATACAATTTAAAAAAATTGAAAAGTATAAAAAATTGGTTATTCATTCTTTTGCATGTCCATCTCTTGCTCTTAAACTTGACGCTTATCCTGGAAGACTTAATCAGTGTTCTACTCTAATAAATAGAGAAGGTGTATTTTATGGTCAATGTTCGGAGATTTGTGGAGTTCTTCACAGTTCTATGCCAATTGTTATCCAGTCTGTTTCAATAGAAAAATTTCTAACTTGATTAAACGAACAGTAACTTTAACTCAATTCGGAGCTGGTTACTCTAGTTTATCGTATAGAAAATTTTCCACTAACCGTTCGTTACTTGCTCCTCGTGATATTGTTAATCAACATATGGAGAGTGGTAAACCTACAACTGCTTCTGTAATAAATGAAATTTTAAAAAATAAAAATGTTTGCATTACTGAAGAAGAACTTCAAAAGTTAATAAATTTACCATTTGTTGAATTCAAATTACCTATAAATGATGAATCATATGGTCAATTTACATCTTTAGTGGGTAAACAAAAAAGTCGAGGTAATTATAGTGGAGTTTATATCTTTACGCATAATAAGACTCAAGATAAGTATGTTGGTTCTTCAAATAGATTAGAAAAAAGGTTTAGGGATTATTTTTTTCCTGAACGATATTTGTCTAATAGTGGATTATTCTGACCTTTATTAAAAAAAGATAAATTAAAATCTTTCACATTAAGAATTTATGTAATGCCTCCTAAATTTCAATCTGGATTTTATCATCTTTTCCTTGAACAGTATTTTGTTTTGGATCCTAAATTTACTTTAAATACTCATAGAATTGTAAATTTTAGAGTTAATGAGCATAACCCTATATTTGTTTATGATAAAGATTTTACCACTTTATATCATACTAGTTCCTCTTTTTCTGCCTTAAGACGTGAAATAGGTATTCACCATAAAAATATCAAAAGTGGCTTAAATAATAAATTATATTTGGATTATTTTAATATTACTGTTGAAGAAGTATTAGGAGTAAAAAATTCTGATATGACTTTATTGGAGTTAAATAAAATTATAGATGAAAAAAGAAAAATTTTATTATATAAAAGTAATAAAGCAAAATCAATTTATCTTTATAACAATGATTTAACTATTTTATATTATAGTGCTGAATCACAAAATGCATTACGTATGGAACTGGGTATAGTTCATGATTCAATGCGTAAGTCTTTAAAGGATAATATTTCTTTTTTAGATTTTTTTAAATTTACTAATTACTTAGAACCTAGTGCATAAAAATCTCCTTTATCGAAAGAAGAATTAATTAAATTAATTAACGAAAAAAGAAATTCTTTTAAGCTAATTAGTTTAAATAAAAGAAGATTATCTTCGGTTTCAATTCAATTTGAAAATGAAAATCTTATAAATTTTCCATCTAAGGTAAAAGCATTAGAATATTTAAAAGATAAAGGATTAATTATTAATAAAGGAACTCTAGATAGTTATATAAAATCAGGTAAATCATATAAAGGATATACTATTAAAAAAATTTAATCTTTGTAGTTTAACGAGGGGCCTTTAACTAAATACTTTTTTTGAGTCTACCTCCTTTTATATTTTTTAAAATTTGATAAATTTACATTCCTTCGCTGTACCTTCGCTCGCAATTTTATCTATATTAAGCTGCATAAGGACCGCAGTAAGATAGGTAAATTTTTAAAGTACAAACTGTCAAGTTGATTAATTATATATCTTATTCCTCAATTAGTTCCATTTTATTTTATTAACCAAGTAACTTTTGTATTTATTATATTAATGATATTAATTTATGGGTTTTCAAAATTTATATTACCTCATATAGTTAGAACATTTCTTCTTTAATGGGTACTACAGATTTTGATGATTTATTACTTTTGTAATAAATATTATCTATTCTCTGAATCTTACTTCTTAAAGCTTTATGGTTTTTATTTATGTATGTACGTAGCGAATAAGATAATCTTTATTACTTTTGTATTAAATATTATCTTATTGGTTTTATAATAAATATTATCTTATTGGTTTTATCTAAAGAGCGATACTACTAAGCTTTTTTTTTGCTAAATAATTTGCGTTAAATGAACAAGAAATTCCAAAGATAGGATAACTTTTTCCTAATTTGATCCGCAAGTTTTAAATTGCGAATAGAAGAAAAGTTAATATTTTTATTAATTTTAATATTTGCGAATAAGAAAAAAGGCCCCCCCCTCCGTTATCCTTCTTTTGCCTTTAATTTAAGTAAATTTTAATTATTGCAAAATAACTTTATTTTTAATTAGTAATTTTTAAATTTAGCGAAAAGGAGAGAAGGTTCATTGTATTTAATTGAAATAAAGCTCCTTTCATATAATTGACTAGCTTATTCTTCTGAATGTGTGTTACAATAAACTGCAGGATTATTCCGGTAGATTCGTAAATCCTATAATTTTTTTTAATTTCTATCTTAACTTTACTTTTACTTTTTGTACCTTTATCAGGAGTAATTTGCCTATCTACAGCTGCATTTCAAAAATTTTTTTTGAATGAACAAATGGAAATAAAAATAATAGCATTAACAACATCTATAATAAATGTTATAATTTCTTTAATCATTTTAATTTTTTATGATTTTAGTCTTAATCATTTTCAATTTTTACAAGATTTTGACAAAGTTAAATTTTGTGATTTTTATTCTGGATTAGATGGAATATCAATATATTTTGTGCTAGTAACAACAATAATTACACCTATAGCATTATTATCTAATTGAAGTTCAAGAAAATTAACAATAAGAGCTTATGCGATAATAATATTATTATTAGAAACATTATTATTAGCTGTTTTTTTACTATTAGATGTATTTTTATTTTATGTATTTTTCGAAAGTATTCTCCCTCCTCTGTTTATACTAATAGGTTTATTTGGATCTAATGAAAGAGTAAGAGCAAGTTTTTACTTATTCTTATATACATTATTAGGATCTTTATTTTTACTATTAGCTATATTAACTATGTCTTCTTTAATGGGTACTACAGATTTTGATGGTTTATTTAAAACTCTTTTTGAATTTGACGTACAAAAATTTTTATTTATAGGTATATTTATTGCTTTTGCAGTGAAGACGCCGTTTATCTTTCTTAATCTTTGACTTCTTAAAGCTCATGTTGAGTCTCCTTTAGGGGGTAGTATTTTTTTAGCCGCTATAGTTCTGAAACTTAGTCTATATGGAATTTTCAGAATACTATTACCTATCGTGCCTAAAGCAACATTAATATATACTCCTTTAATATTTAGTATTTGTGTTATTACCATAGTTTATGCTTCTATAAATACGCTTAGAACTATAGATATTAAAGAAATTGTTGCTTACTCTTCTGTTGCTCATGCCGCTGTTTATGTTTTAGGGTCTTTTAGTAACTCAGTTATAGGTATTGAGGGTTCAATTCTTTTAGGTTTAGGTCATGCTTTTGTTTCATCAGGTCTTTTTATTTGCATGGGTGGTATATTATATGATAGAAGTCATACTCGTTTAATTTCTTTATATAGAGGAATGACCCAAGTTATGCCTGTATTTTCAATTCTGTTTTTTATCTTATCCCTGGGAAACATGAGCACTCCACTTACATTGAATTTTATTGGGGAGTTTATGTCCTTATACGGTGCGTTTGAAAGATTACCAATTTTAGGTAGTTTAGCCAGTTCCTCTATTGTATTATCAGCTGCATTTACAATCTATTTATATAATCGTATTGCCTTTGGAGGTTCCTTGACAAGACATTTTACTATTAGTTTCCCTGATTTAAATAATAGAGAATTTACAATACTTTTCATTCTTGTGGGATTTACTGTTATTTTAGGTGTATATCCTGCGGTGATTCTTGACGGTTTACATTATTCAGTTTCAACTTTAATTTACAGTTTCAATGCTGATGTTAGTCATTATTTTTTGTAATTTCTTTAAGAAAAAAAAAACATTGAACTGTTACAGGGTTTACGGATGCATAAGCAACTTTTACTATCCCGGAGTTTAAAGACTCGGAAAGAAAAATAAATTGAAGAGTGCAAAATTATTTTAGAATACAATTACACCTTAAAAATTTAAATCTTTTATTTCAAATTAAAGAATTTTTAGTGGGGGGGGGGGGGGGAAAAGAAAAATTTTATTATATAAAAGTAATAAAGCAAAATCAATTTATCTTTATAACAATGATTTAACTATTTTATATTATAGTGCTGAATCACAAAATGCATTACGTATGGAACTGGGTATAGTTCATGATTCAATGCGTAAGTCTTTAAAGGATAATATTTCTTTTTTAGATTTTTTTAAATTTACTAATTACTTAGAACCTAGTGCATAAAAATCTCCTTTATCGAAAGAAGAATTAATTAAATTAATTAACGAAAAAAGAAATTCTTTTAAGCTAATTAGTTTAAATAAAAGAAGATTATCTTCGGTTTCAATTCAATTTGAAAATGAAAATCTTATAAATTTTCCATCTAAGGTAAAAGCATTAGAATATTTAAAAGATAAAGGATTAATTATTAATAAAGGAACTCTAGATAGTTATATAAAATCAGGTAAATCATATAAAGGATATACTATTAAAAAAATTTAATCTTTGTAGTTTAACGAGGGGCCTTTAACTAAATACTTTTTTTGAGTCTACCTCCTTTTATATTTTTTAAAATTTGATAAATTTACATTCCTTCGCTGTACCTTCGCTCGCAATTTTATCTATATTAAGCTGCATAAGGACCGCAGTAAGATAGGTAAATTTTTAAAGTACAAACTGTCAAGTTGATTAATTATATATCTTATTCCTCAATTAGTTCCATTTTATTTTATTAACCAAGTAACTTTTGTATTTATTATATTAATGATATTAATTTATGGGTTTTCAAAATTTATATTACCTCATATAGTTAGAACATTTATAACTAGAATATATTTAAATATAATTTAATTGTTTTATTCTACCTTAATTTGATTAAATAAATTTAGGCTATGCGAATAATAATGGTTTTTATTTATATAAAGCGTCGCGCGCCAGCTTTGCTGGCATTGCGGCGTAACGGAAGGACGTTTGCCGCTTTAAAGCGGCGGCCCTCCATAGCAACGGCAACGCCGCTAAATATATATAAAAAAATTAAGAATTTTTTTTTTTACGCGCCGCGGGACGATTTAAAACAAAGAAAAATTTTTTATTTATGGTTTGATATTATTGTATTACCATATTTACTATATATTTAGAATTTCAATATGATTTAATTTATAAAGCTGTTTATCCCCCCCCCAAGAGTTAATTCATGGCGTTGCGTGTAAAACGGATCAATTTCTGCGCAATGCGCAATGCGCTGAATCATGGCACGTGCATGCTAATATTATGATATTATCATTATAAACTAGTATAATTAGGGTTTTATAGCGACGTACCCGCATAGCGGGCCGTTGCGCCTCGCGACGCACTTTCAACAATATAAAAAAATTTTATTGGTTTTATTTGCGTTAAAAGAACAAGAAATTCCAAAGATAGGATAACTTTTTCCTAATTTGATCCGCAAATTTTAAATTGCGAATAAAAGAAAAATTAATCTTTTTATTAATTTTAATATTTGCGAATAAGAAAAAAGGTCCCCCCCGTTATTCTTCTTCTGCCTTTAACTTAAGTAAATTTTAATTATTGAAAAATAACCTTATTTTTAATTAGTAATTTTTAAATTTAGCGAAAAGGAGAGAAGGTTCATTGTATTTTAATTAAAATAAAGCTCCTTTCATATAATTGACTAGCTTATTCTTCTGAATGTGTGTTACAATAAACTGCAGGGTTATACCGGTAGATTCGTAAATCCTATATATACAAATAAAAATTTTCCTTGACAACCACTTTAATTACATCTAATACAGATTTTTCAACTCTTCCTTTTATTATAATAACGTCTACTGTTGTTGCTAGTATGGGGGCTGTACTATATTATGCTTTAGATAGGCGTATATTGACTCAAAAACTTGATGAGGCTAAAAAAGAATGGACTAAGCCTCTAGAAGATTGAGAAGATATAATAAGAAATGAATATATGCCAGATGTTAAAGCATATCTAGATTTCGCTAAACAACCTAATTTAATAGATCATAATCACGCCCCTTATAACTTACACATAGAATTTCAAAAATTTAAACTGAAATATCAAGAACATGCATCACAATTTTATAATGAAAGTGAACCAGGTCGAATAAAATTTAATTTATTACGTGAGAAACTTTTTGAGAAATATCCTGAGTTTGCTAAAACTTTAGATATTAGTAAAACTCATTATACACCTTCTCCTGATATAATAAATTTTCGTATGGATATGACTGAAATAGCTGAAATAATAGAAAATTTGTTAAATCTGTCAGATTGAATTTAAAATACCATCTCTTCTCTGTGTATAATAATAGAATTATTTGGATTAGAGCGCCTCCGTTTACGGCGTCGCTCGAATTTTTATTTTTTATATTATCTATAGTAACTATGTCTTCTTTAATGGGTACTACAGATTTTGATGATTTATTACTTTTGTAATAAATATTATCTATTCTCTGAATCTTACTTCTTAAAGCTTTATGGTTTTTATTTATGTATGTACGTAGCGAATAAGATAATCTTTATTACTTTTGTATTAAATATTATCTTATTGGTTTTATAATAAATATTATCTTATTGGTTTTATCTAAAGAGCGATACTACTAAGCTTTTTTTTTGCTAAATAATTTGCGTTAAATGAATATTTAGTATTTGTGTTATTACCATAGTTTATGCTTCTATAAATACGCTTAGAACTATAGATATTAAAGAAATTGTTGCTTACTCTTCTGTTGCTCATGCCGCTGTTTATGTTTTAGGGTCTTTTAGTAACTCAGTTATAGGTATTGAGGGTTCAATTCTTTTAGGTTTAGGTCATGCTTTTGTTTCATCAGGTCTTTTTATTTGCATGGGTGGTATATTATATGATAGAAGTCATACTCGTTTAATTTCTTTATATAGAGGAATGACCCAAGTTATGCCTGTATTTTCAATTCTGTTTTTTATCTTATCCCTGGGAAACATGAGCACTCCACTTACATTGAATTTTATTGGGGAGTTTATGTCCTTATACGGTGCGTTTGAAAGATTACCAATTTTAGGTAGTTTAGCCAGTTCCTCTATTGTATTATCAGCTGCATTTACAATCTATTTATATAATCGTATTGCCTTTGGAGGTTCCTTGACAAGACATTTTACTATTAGTTTCCCTGATTTAAATAATAGAGAATTTACAATACTTTTCATTCTTGTGGGATTTACTGTTATTTTAGGTGTATATCCTGCGGTGATTCTTGACGGTTTACATTATTCAGTTTCAACTTTAATTTACAGTTTCAATGCTGATGTTAGTCCTTATTTTTTGTAATTTCTTTAATTAAACTAAACCCTTGAACTGTTACAGGGTTTACGGATGCATAAGCAACTTTTACTATCCCGGAGTTTAAAGACTCGGAAAGAAAAATAAATTGAAGAGTGCAAAATTATTTTAGAATACAATTACACCTTAAAAATTTAAATCTTTTATTTCAAATTAAAGAATTTTTAGTGGGGGGGGGGGGGGGTATTGGTAATATTACAATACAAAAAGGATAAACTAACTGTTTATTATTCTGTAAGTGCTCTTAAAGATTTAGAAATTATTATAAACCATTTTTTTAATTATCCTTTAAAGTCTCAAAAACAAGCGAGTTTCCTTATTTTTGCATCTGCGATAAATTTAATAAAAGCAGATAAACATAAAACTATTGATGGTTTAAATTAAATTATTGCGATTAAAGCCTCGGGGGGGGGGGGGGGGATACGCCTGCGGTGGCGTTGGCCGGGCTGAAACATACCCGCATCGCACGCGTGTTTCTATAAATTGAGATAGGGTCGCTTCCGGCGTTTGATTATAGGCGCGCCTAATAAAATTGAAAAAAAAAATTAATAAAATTTTTAACGGCGCGCCTTAATTTATCAGAAGAATATTAAATTTTATAAAAATAGGTAATTTTGTGCTTTATCTGGCTTTTTAATTTAATTCAAAAATTTTAAACTATAAATTAAATAAAATAGAGTAATTATAAAAATTTATAATGAGGGTAGGAGGAGGGTTCTATTTTAATTATATTAAGGGGGGGGGGAACTAATTTGTAAATATTTATCGCAAAGTAGTTCACAAAGAAAAATTTGTTTAACTTCAAAATATATAAGATTATATATAAAATTTATCATTGTTTACAGTCTAGAAATTAATAAAGAATGAACTTGTCTCTGTTACTGTTATTGGTAGGTGAGGAATAAAAAATTAGTATAAATTTTATTTTTATTTTCCTTATATCTCTGCATAAATGAAATTAATTTAGGGCATAAATTTTTTTCATTAAACATATCTAAAATATAAAACCTAAAACATATATTTTTATAATATTATCATTATGCTGAAATGTCTCCATATCAAAACTATCTATTAATGAATTTATTTCAAGATCTGAGTTTTATTTTTATTATTCAAAATAGGAGAGTTATTTTAGTAATTGCCGGGCTAAGCCTCGGGCTGAATTACATCGCGCACTCGATTTTTCCGAGTGCGCGACTAATTCTTATAATAGAACCTTATTGATAAAAAGTATTATTTCCAATTTGTCGACACGCGCTGCTTCGCAGCGCGGCGATTACCATGCGCCATTTAAAAAGGAGACAGGTCTAGTTACCTGCGGGAGGTATCTTTCGCTACGGGGAGACTTATAAAAATTAATATAATTAATTTTTAAAAGCATCAACGCGCTACGCGCTATGATGCATCGCAGCCGCGCTCGCGCAGGCTGCGACGAAAATAAATTTGCAAGTATAAAGTGTCTATTATATTATATTTACGTAGATTATCCTTTAAATTTATTTACATCATATTTATTTACATACTTAGCAATAATATAAGCTACATTTTGTTAACACCTCGAAAAAATTTTATCTTTTTTTTGTTAAAGGTTTAAATTCAATAAAATTCTGATTATTGACAAAAATTTCTGTAAAAAATTCATTTTCTATTTTACAAGTTATTTTTTGACTTTAGTATTTTTCATTTAAGGTTAAAAATATAAGTATTAAAATTCTTTCTAATTTCATTTATATTTTCAATATTTTTACCTAAGCTTACCGTATTAATATTTTTAATTTTAAATCCTTAAAATTATTATTAAAAACATAAATAATTTGAACAAATTTAATTTTACGATTTTCTTTGAACAATTAAATAATCATAATAACGCTCTTGATAAGCCCCAGCGATGTTAAGCAGAGCCGCTGCTCGCTATGTGTGCGTTGCTGAACTAAATTATCTATCTACAACTTTTTTGAACGTAGCGGGCCAGCTAAGCAGGCGTGCGACGCTTTTTAATCTAAAAAAATTTTTTTAACAATAATTATAAATTAATATAATTTTCTCTTCACTCAATCTATATTTGTAGTGAGTAAGATTATAATTATATTTGAAGTAAGAACAGTAAGATAACCCTTATTTTAAGCAATAACGATAATTAGCAAACTCATAAACATTATGATGACATTTAATTATAAAATAATTTTTAAATCCAAAACTAGTAATACTAATTTTCAAAATCGGCTATTACTTTATTTGTAAAAAGATTAAAAACCCACTCGATAAAAAAGGGGGGGGGGGGGAGGGAGGGGGTAACCTCATGAGCTTTTTACCTATAACCGTCTTAGAATTTAGTTTTAAATTTTAATCCTTTACCCTCCCTACCCCCCCCTTCTCCTTCCCTGAAGAGACCCGCAACAAGGCACGAAGATTTTAAAGAATTAAAGGCCTTGGCCCTTAGGCATAATTTCGTCGCGCGCACATTTTCTACGCGCGCGACGAATCTCAAAAATTAAAAATAAAAATTAATAGGAGGGGGTATGAAAGCCGCTTTTGATGTCACTCATCGGGTTAAAACGATGACGTCATCTTTTAAACCTCTAATACGTAACATGTTAAATTTATTGTTTTTATTAAAAAATTTAAAGCCAAATAATTGTTTTAAAGAATGCGGCGACGGACCTTCTCTGGGTAACTTTACAAAAATAATATTAAATGTTTTTCATTAGCAATGAGGGCTATTATGTAGCCCTTTCGATGGTATCGCAACTGCTTAAATGCGCAACGCTTTTAATCCTCTGAGGGTGTCTCAAGTATAAAAAATTATTTTATAATAAAATTATAATCAGGAAATAACACTAAAAAAGAATTTTCTAATTTGTCTCAAAAGTGTCGCAAATTTAAAAATTAAAAAAATTTTTTACACTTTTTAAATATTTTTAGATAAAAATTTTATATGTAAATTTAAAATTTTTATAATACTTTTTTATACTTTATACAAATTTCAAAAATAAAAATAATTTTAAATTTTATGGTAATAATACTAAATATTTAATTTATTATAAATAATTAATATGATAGACTAAAATCCTTAAACTTAAATTTAAATATGTATTTCTATTTAAGTATAATTTAAGAATTTTAAGGATAAAACTATAATTATAAAATAAAATTAGAGTAAAGCTTGTCTATGTTAAAAATATATTTCCTAAAATAATTGAATGATTAATATAATATAATCCTTTTAATTAAATATTAATTCTAAATACCTTCACGCTGCACGATAAATAGATAAAAATTATAATTTTAATAATATATTGTATTTATATAATATATATTTATAAGAAAAGGAGGATATAGTTCAATAGGTAGAACGACTGTATGTGGCATAGTATGTTCCCTGTTCAAATCAGGGTATCCTCCCTTAAAATAATTATATATATAACTTTTGCCTGGATAGTTCAAAGGTTAGAACATTAATTTCATACATTAATAATGAGAATTCGAGTTTCTCTCCCGGCTGAAAATACAATTAAATAAAAGAATTTTTAATTTAAATTATTTTTTAATAAATATTGCCTTTGTCTAATAATTTAAAAGGTTATAATTTTAATATTAATACTATGATAAAGATTTTTCCGGGTAATATTATATAATAATATTAATAAATATGAAAATTTAAACAGGCGGTTCCGTTGATTGCTTTTTGTTAATTAAAAAAGTTAAAGAATTAAATTTATAAAAATTTTTAAGTATTTAATTATAAATTATAAGTAATAATAAAAATTAAAAAATTTTTTATAAATAAAAATTAAATTTAATATTTTAGGTGTAGGTATAATCTATGTAATCTAATAAGGAAGCATCCGTAATGGTCGCGGGTTGAGCTGTAAACTCAATAGCTATAAGCTAGAAAAGGTTCGATTCCTTTGCTTCCTAATATAAACTAAATAAAAGCCATGAGCTATCAAAATTATGTCAAAAGTACGTTTAGAATGCAACGGTAAACTTTCGGGGGGGGGGGGGAGAGCTCATTACTAATTTATTGAATAATTTTTGAATAAATTAAAAATATATAATTTGTATAAACAATTTATTGGCTATAACTATAGCGAATAAAAACATAGTCACACCATATTTTAAAGGTAGTGTAAATAAGTTGAATAATTTTTAATAGATAATTCGACTCATCTTGGTGATTTAAAATTGCGGGAATATTCTAAATTCAAGATACCAAATATAAATGGTAAGATTTATATGGAACAGGTAATGACTCGTTATATGGTAATAACTTTTGAAATAATATAATGGATAATCTGCAGCCAAGTACCAAGAGGTATGCTGTTCATAGGCTAAATGTGAGTTGGTTTGTCATATTATGACGGGCTTAAGATATAGTCATGTGTCAGTGAAAACTGATAAATATATAATATTTATATATAATACTAATAAGTTATTATAAGCGCATTAATGATGGCATTTTTATTACTTTATGTGGCTTAATAATAAAATTAAATAATATTTAATTAAAATTTTAAAGAAATAGGACAAAGTAGTATTATTAATATTTTAAATTAAATTTAAAATCTTAATAATATGAGGTGGACGGTGGGTCATTATCTTTTTATTAATCATTAATTTAACAAATAAAATATTAAATTTTATATAAACCAACGGGCATTTTTATTTCGTTGCATGATTTTTAATTATAATTGTGATTTAGGAACTTTCTACTATATTTTATTTATGCCTTTTTCTAAGACTGAAAAAATAAAATCTATTAAGGAAAATTTTTTTTTCTAAATTATTTGCGCGTAGTGTACATAACGATTCTTCTTCGTCGATAGTTCCTGAGGTGTCTTACGCAAATGTTGAAAAATTTAAAAAAGAAATTGTTAATGAAAATAGGGGGGACCGGGCCTTAAGCCAGGGTAAAATATTAACACCTAAAAGAATAGCACGTATGACAGATTTAGAATTAAACGAAAATAAAAATTTACAACATATTAGACGTGTTATTAACAAAGGTACTTTAACTGAAACATAAATAGGTAAATTTTTTATTTTTAAAAACCCTAATTTATCTAATTGTTTAAATTTAACTATTTGAGGGGTTAATTTACCATCTTCAGTTGGCACAGGCATAATATCAAAGCAATAAAGAAATATGGTAAAACTTCCTTCTTTTCAATATAGTGTGGTTGTAGGTTTAATTTTATCAGATGGTTGATTGTCGCATTCTGATAGAAGTGTTAATTTTAATTTTTTTTTAAACAATCTTTAAGTAAAATTGAGTATTTATTTTTTGTATTTAATATATTATCTCATTATTGTACAAGTTATCCTAAAGTAACAACGAGTGTAAGATTAGGGGTTAAATCGTATGGTTTAGAATTTTTTACTAGAGCTCTTCCTTGTTTTTCTGAACTTCACTTTTTATTTTATCCTAATGGAACAAAAATAATTCCACAAAATATTTATGATTTACTTACGCCGGCAGCTCTTGCTCATCTTATAATGGGAGATGGAACAGCAAAGCCTTATGGTTTAGATATTTGTACTGATTCTTATACATTATTAGATACAATTAGATTAATGAATGTATTAATTATTCGTTATAGACTACATTGTTCTCTTCAAAAAAAAAGAAATTCACAATATAGAATTTATATACATGAAAAATCTATGCTTAAATTAACATCAATAGTAGAAAGTTATATGTGTTCATCTATGATGTATAAATTAAAAAAAACATAAAAGATATGAAGCTACTGGATTGTTCTTTAATACGGACAATAAGAGTAATAGTAAATCTATTACTAGTTCACGACTTAATATCGGGGGCAAAATTCTTAAATTGCGGGAATATCCTAAATTTCAAGGTATCAAATATAAATGGTAAGATTTATATGGAACAGGTAAAGACTCGTTATAAGGTAATAATTCTTGAAAAATAAAAAAGGGACAATCTGCAGCTAAATACCAAAAGAGAGGTAAGCAGTTAATCGATTAAATATGAATTGGTTTATTATATTATGATAGGCTTAAGATATAATCATGTGTCAGTGAAAACTGATAAATATAAATATATTTATATAATAGATAAAATTAATATAAGCGCATTAATGATGGCATTTTTATTACTTTATGTGGCTTAATAATAAAATTAAATAATATTTAATTAAAATTTTAAAGAAATAGGACAAAGTAGTATTATTAATATTTTAAATTTAATTTAAATTATTAATAATATGAGGTGGGTGGTGGGTCATTATTTTTTTATTAGTAGTTAATTTAATATATTTAAATATTTATATAACAGAAGGGCATTAATTGAAAACTACTTTTTGGGTTATAATTATTTTTTGGATATTTTATACAATATTTTGTTTATACCTTTTTTTCTAAGACTGAATACTGAAAAAATAGTTAAACGTAATTACAGCAAAAAGTCTATAAAAGAAAAATTTCCTTTTATTGATATTAATAAATTAGAAAAAAATAAACTATATGTTTACCATTTAGATAAACAAAGTTTAGCTTATGTATTTAATAGCGATAAAGAAGCAGCTAAAATATTAACACCTAAAAGAATAGCACATATGACCGATTTAGAATTAAACGAAAATAAAAATTTACAACATATTAGACGTGTTATTAATAAAGGTACTTTAACTGAAACAGAAATAGGTAAATTTTTTATTTTTAAAAACCCTAATTTATCTAATTGTTTAAATTTAACTATTTGAGGGGTTAATTTACCATCTTCAGTTGGGACAGGCATAATATCAAAGCAAGAAAGAAATATGATAAAACTTCCTTCTTTTCAATATAGTGTGGTTGTAGGTTTAATTTTATCAGATGGTTGATTATCGAATTCTAATAGAAGTGTTAATTTTAATTTTTTTTTTAAGCAATCTTTAAATAAATTTAAATATTTATTTTTTGTTTTTAATATTTTATCTCATTATTGTACAAGTTTTCCTTTTTTAACAATTAGTACTAGATTAAGTATTAAATCATACGGTTTAGAATTTTTTACTAGAGCTCTACCGTGTTTTTCTGAGCTTTATTCATTATTTTATCCTAACGGGACAAAAATAGTACCACAAAACATTTATGATTTACTTACGCCGGCGGCTCTTGCTCATTTTATAATGGGGGATGGGGCTGCTCAGCCACATGGAGGTTTAGTTATTTGTACAGATTCTTTTACAGTTTCGGACACAGTTCGCTTAATGAATGTTTTAATGATACGTTATGGATTAAATTGTACTTTACATAAAAAAAGAGAAAAACAATATAGAATTTATATTAAACAAAAATCTATGAATAAATTAGTATCAATAGTAGAAGGTCACATGTGTTCATCTATGTTGTATAAAATAAAGAAAATTAATTAATTTCGTATATATTGCAGAAGCTCGAAAAATAATATTTAAATCAAAGGGCTAAAAATACCAAATTCCGGATAAACCCTAAAAAATAAACTACTTAACTGGTGTAATAAATATTTAGTGATTGAATAATTCAAGTGTAGTAAAAAGTTTGTTATTAATTGAAAAATTGAATGGGTCATCGCGGATCTAAATCAACTATAACGTTAAAGTATAGTAATATAGTTGAAAAAGAGCAGAGAGTATATGGTATTTACAATAGAATAGGGGGTTTGATTCGGCGCGCGTATTCGGCGCCGAATCCTCTATGATAATAAGTTCACTTTCTATTGTTAAGATGTACTCCAATAGCCTACGAAATAAGGCATTATACGTATTTTAAATATGTTAAAAAATGACTGGATTGTTCGCATTAATGATAAAAATGTTGTCAAAAAAAATCAAATTCCGGAAATTTCTTAAAATTTCAGACACTAAAAAATTTTGAAATAAAATTTTAATGATTAATCTAATTAATTAAGTATAGTAATAATTCTGAAAATGAACTATGTGAAATGGGATATCGCGGATCTAAAACAAATAAGTTATATTTGTAAAAGAGCAACGAGTAGATGGTTTTTCCATTATTGAATAGTGGTAAGGTGTACTCTAGTTGTCAGGAAATCTGATGTTTGGAATAAATTAAATAAACTAAACTTAAAATTGATTTATTTTCAATTTTAAATATAACGGGCATTTTTATTACTTTATGTGGCTTAATAATAAGATTAAATAATATTTAATTAAAATTTTAAAGAAATAGGACAAAGTAGTATTATTAAGATTTTAAATTTAATTTAAAATCTTAATAATATGAGGTGGGCGGTGGGTCATTATCTTTTTATTAATCATTAATTTAATAAATTAAATATTAAAATTTATATAAACCAACGGGCATTTTTATTTCGTTGCATGATTTTTTTTTTATTATAATTGAGATTTAGAAAATTTCTACTATATTTTATTATTTATGCCTTTGTTTTCTAATACTGAAAAAATAATTAAACGTAATTACAGCAAAAAATCAATAAAGGAAAAATTTCCTTTTATTGATATTAATAAGTTAGAAAAAAATAAACTACATGTTTACCATTCAGATAAACAAAGTTTAGCTTATGTATTTAATAGTGATAAGGAGGCAGCTAAAATATTAACACCTAAAAGAATAGCACGTATGACAGATTTAGAATTAAACGAAAATAAAAATTTACATCGAAATCGAGGTATTATAAATTTTAAATTATAATTAGGAGGTGGAGGTTAAAGGACGTAAGTAGGGATTTTTAATTATATAAAATTTATCTAGTGTTTTGTATAAATATTCAACCATTCGCCGCAGTAGCGAGGGTGGTATTTTACTAGTATTGTATTTTTTTTATAAATTTTAAATAATGATTAACAAAATTTTGATAAGTATTCAAAAAAGATGTTATTCTCTTGTGCATAAAAAATCTACTTATTATAATAGTTCGGATTTTTATTCTTCAGATAAGCAAAGTATAGAAAATTTTAAAATAACTAGAGGTTGATTTCCTTTTGGTGTAAAACCTGTACACCTTGACATGCTTGATGGTGATGTATGTAATTGATCAGACGAACTTTATAAATACATTATTTATGAATTTTTATTAAATTATTGAAAAATATTGAATTTAAATGAATTAAATCATTCTACTGATATAAATCATGTAATCCTTGTTTTTATAAAAATTGAGCTAATTACCAAGATAAACCATATAATAGTATTCAAGTTGAAATACCTGAAGAAAAACTAGGAAATCACGATAAAATTTTTGATGTATATGATAATTTTGATAATATATTATACTATAAAGTTTTTTCTATTGATGAGTTTAATAAAATAATTAATGTTATAACTAATGGTTATAAAAAAGGTAAATTGGATGAATTTTATACTTTTATTGCAAATTTTGTAATTTTATTAGTAAATAGTTTAGAAAAAGAAGGAAATAAGGAGTTAAATAAAAAATTTTTTAAAAATTTAATATTTAATATTCTTATACCTAAAAAGTATGTTAACAAAGATAAATTTACTTCCATTTATATTAAGTAATGATAATTATATATCTAATAAAATTAAAAAATAACATTAAACTTATTGATAATAATACGTAGCCATATATAAGTATTCTGCTCCCTCAATTCATATATAAATAATTTATATATAGAAAATTTAGCGTATGGTGTTTTGTAATTTATTGTTTGTTTTAAATGATTAATTTTATAATAATTCTTTTGTTTTAAAAAAAAATTATTTTAAATATCGTTATTTTATTAAATATATATTGTAATGGTTAAAATAGAAAAAAAAACTTTATATTATTTTATAATAATAGAAAGAATTGTTTAGAGCCTAGTTGTTCCTATATACCTTTTATTCAGCTAGGTAAAAATTTTAATTATTTTAATTTTGTAATTTAATCAATTGAAGCTCGATGAAAATAACAATAATTGTTAAAAATATTAAGTAAAATTAAAGATGTTGTAATATTTATCTAGTATATTACATCATTAAAATTATGTTTCGACATGTATTTAATAACTAGTATTGTTTTTTTTACAAAAAAATATATAAATGAAAAATTTTAATAATGATTATTTAAAGTTATTAGATAAAAAAAAAAAATTATAGAATTAGAAAAAAATAAAGATGAGTTATACGATAAATTAAATATTAATTTTATCAATTTTAAAAATAAATATGAGCTAAGTTATATAATAAAAGAGTTGGATCCATCGGATTTATTATATTTAAATGAAAAAGAATTAGAAAAATTATTAAATGATAAAGATGAAGCTACAATAAATAAAATAAAACTTATAATAAATGAAGCTAAAACTGACGATGAAAATAAATTAAATTATTTAAAAGAATGCATTTTTAATATGACAATATACACAGAAAATTAAAAAAATAATTTAGAGTCATCAATATCATACCAAAGCTTTAATATAAGTAATAATAATCTTACATTAAATATTCCTGATACTTCTTTATGTTTATTTACTGACGATATAATAAATTCATTAAAAAAAGCTAATAAATTAAACAATAATAATAAAAATTTTGTTCATGTGGTTATATTTAATAAAATAAAAATGAGAGAAAAAGAAGTTTTGATTTATAATTATATCAGTTATAATGTAATATTTTTGAGATTATTATATGTTTTTGCTACTATGGAACAAAGATATATTTATGATAGTGAAAAAGGAATACTAGGTAAAGACACTTTATTCATAATAGATAATAATATTATAAATAAATATCCTGTCCTTAATATATATAATAATCTCACTGTAGATAATTTTATCAAAGATAATTATAAATATAAAAATGATTTTTATTGAGATCAAATATTTATTAATACTAATTTAATACAAATACTAAAAACAGCTACAGAAGGAAATTTATTAGTTACTAATTTTGAAATTATTGGTAAACTTCTAAAAACCTTTAAAGATTGAAATATTAAAGACGAAAATAATATATCTTCCATTGAAATTTTAAATGTATTAACAAATTATAATTTGTTAAAATTAGTCGAAGCCTATAAAAACCAGACCATACCACTAACTACTTATTATTTAAAAAACCATAAACATTTACATTTAATAAAAACATATAATTTACTTCCTAAATTTATATTTATAGTTTCAGATTTAGATACATTTATAAATAATATTAAGAATCATGTTGATGTTGATGTTAATGAAGGTCCTCAAAGTAATAGAGGAAAAATTTCTTATTTAGGAAATAGATTATATAGATTAGATGAAGACTTTCGTCATAGTATGTACAAACATGGTAAATATTTATTTAACTATACAAATAATAATAAATATGATCTTCCTTTTGGTTGTTTTACATTTAAAAATATTCACATAAATTTAGGTGCTGTAAAGTGATAAATATTTAATTTAATAATTTTTACAATAAATTTTGTATAAATCGTTCATTTAAAAAAGTGTAATTTTGTTTAGCTCATATGTTATTTATATAATTCTATAAAAAATAAATAATAACCAATGATTTTATCATTTGTTTTGAAAATCTCTAATAAGAGCAAAATATTCAAAACAAATGGTTTTAGTCATTTGTTTTGAACCCACCGCCGTGCCGAAAGCTCTATGAGGCTTTTTTTTAGTTTCTTATTTTTATCTAAATTTAAAACTTGTGATAACTTAGAAGATTTTTTATTGACATATAAATTAAATTCTCAGTATATAGCAGGTTTTTTTCACAGATTTCATAAATAGACAATTTAGGTGAGGTTCATTAGGAAAATCCGGACAGATCTTACATTAACTAAAATTTCTTATTGATTATTCCAAACTTTTTTTTGTTATCACGCTATCTATCTATTCAAGCATATCTCTATACTTATTCATAAACCGGACGTTTCTTGCATTCTTTCTTTCAAAAATTTTAAAAATAAATAATAACTTATTAAATTAGGTTTTGAAGCCATCTATGTATTATATAACCTTGAGATCCCACCTCTCTTTATATAAAACATAGGTGGCTTTTTTCTTTATTTAGATGTTAATAATACTATATTTGTTATAGATGAACCTTTTAGAAAATATTCTAATTGAAAACAGACAATAATTTATAATCAATTAATCAAATGATAATTAATTGAGAAGATGAAACAAAAAATAAACATAATCATAATATTGTTGAAATTTTATTAGCTTTATCAATAAACGGACCTATTTATGTCAGTTTAGACGAAATATCTGATATATTACATTTATTATTTAATAATGAATTAGAAGATATTATTAGTATATATAAACAAAAAAACATGTTTAATCAAATAAAGGAGTGCATTTTCCTGAATTTAAAGAATTAAATAAGGCTAAATACTTTAATAAAAATATCATATTTAATTTTATATTTTTAGTAAAAGATTTAGGTAGTTTATTAAAAAAGCTTAAAGATTTAAAGGTTAATGTCACAAAAAAATAGAGATAAATGTAGTTTTTTAAATGCTAATTTATTACTTATAGATAATGCTTTTAGAAAATCTATGTTGCATTATTATAATGAACATATTAATTTTATTACATCAAATAATAACCATCACCTATACACTAAATCTAACGGCTACATACTATCGGAAATTTCGCTGTGCCCTAGAGATTTTAGTTTTAAAAATATACATATGAATTTAGGTAATGTTAGATGGTAATTCCTATATAACCCAGTATCTTTGCTAAATAATATGTTAGAAGAATTAAAAATTTTTAATAAAGAAGGAATAAATAAAATAGATTTATATAATAAATACGGGTTGTTATTTTGTTTATATTTTTATTATTTAAATACATTAGACCTGGGGGTGGGGAAATTCTTTTATAAATTTTAATTACATATATATTTTAATTTTATTAACTAAATTGCTTGTTTATTTAATTAAAAATGTTTGTAATTTTTATTATAATACTATTAATAATATATTTAATATTAGTTGCTATAGTTATAATATTAAAATAAGGGGGGGCATGATATTATATAAAAAATATAAATTATGCCTACTATTTTTTTATAGGATTATCATTGTTTATTATAAGGCCTATTTTATATGAATTGTCTGAATACGATAATGGAACTTTAACAATATATAAAATTTTTGCTTTTTCTATAGTAAGCGGTTCTATAATAATAGTATTAAATTGCTTTTCTAAATATAAAGAAATTATAAATAATTATATATAAATTATATATATTTATAAAAAATTTATTAAAAAATTATCCAAATTATAATATTAATATTATTTATTTTAATAAATAAATTAATTTTTATAATACTGAATTAAAGCTATTTTTATTTTAGGGATAAATATATAAAATTTTTTATTTAAAATATATAATATATAAGGTAAATTTATATAAAAATTAGGCTGCAGATAATTAAATTGTTTTTTAATTTTATTATTTTTAATATAATTTAAATAATATATAATAATTATAAGAATTATATATAAAAAGTATAATAAAAAAGTATAAATATCTATACGTAAAAAAAAAATAAAAAATTAAGTAGAGTTTGATGATGGCTCTGAATGAACGCTATTCAAATGCTTGACACATGCTAATCGTACGTTTGTAGTTAACAAAAATTAATTATGAAAGTGGTGTACAGGTGAGTAAATGATCGATTGGTTACCTTAAAGTGAGGCATAAAATACCTTATAATAAAAGGAGTAATCTCTGCTTTAAGATACTAGTTGTATCTCGGGTAGGTAGTAGGAGAGGTAATTGCTCAACTAGCTTAATATCCCGTAGTCGAGTCTGAAAGGTCGATCGACCACATTGGATATGAACAAAATTCAATGCATAATAGTACAGCAGTGGGGAATATTGGTCAATAGCCGAAAGGCTGAACCAGCAATTTGAAGGAATGGCCTCAAATGAGGGGGGATAGTGTTTGTATGTATGAAAATATGTGCACATGGGTCCAAGCCTCGGCCAAAAGGCCAAGGATTAAAGTTCTGGATAGAATAATGATAATGACAATTTTCTATTCAAGTGTCTTGACAAACGCATGTGCCAGCAGTCGCGGTAATACATGCAAGACTAGTGTTATTCATCTTTAATGGGTTTAAAGGGTACCTAGACGGAAGTTCAAGCCTGCGAGGGGACGGAATTTCTAGAGTTTTATGTGAGAAGGGGAGTACTACTGGTGGAGAGATGAAATTCGATGATATCTTTAGGACTGGTAAAGGCGAAGGCAACCTTTTAAGTAAAAACTGACGTTGAGGGACGAAGGCTTAGGTAACGAACAGGATTAGGCACCCTAGTAGTCTTTGCAGAAAACGCTGAATGCTATAGGTTAGAATTTATTTTGGCCTATAAACGAAAGTGTAAGCATTCCACCTCAAGAGTAATGCGGCAACGTAGAAACTGAAATCATTAGACCGTTTCTTGAAACCAGTAGTGAAGTATGTGTGTGACGTGAAAGCATATAACAGTAATGTGGTTCGACTCCACTAAGCTTAATCTCAGCTTAACACTATTTACATGTGCATAATTAGTAATGAATATGTGCAAAGCTGTAAAAACAATGTATCCATATAATGTAAATATATTTATAATATTTTCAGGAGCTAGTGTATTAGAACATGGATAGCGAAAGCAAAAACAACGGACGTTTCGTAATCACTACAAATATTTAATATATAGGAGTAAAAGATTTGACATGCTAATCTTTTAGAGATTCAAAAAACCTATCGGAGTAAAGTTGTTATCCTAAATTCTAAAAGGAAGTATTGTTATATGAACACGGTAAGCCCTAATTTAACCTATAATAATTAAATAAATTATTAAGGAGGTGTATTACAATAAAAAGTATGCATAGCTAGGTGAGGGTAAAGGAAAAATAAAAAAGCAAAAGCATGGTAGTAATAGCCATGATAAATTCTTTGTAATATATATAAATCAAATTTATTTAATTAAAAATAAAATATAAAGGGGTTAAATATCTAACCTTTATTTAATTTAGCAATCAATCACAAATGATTGAAGCTAAAAAAAATATAAGCATAGGCTTCTTTTACCGACGCAGAAGGAAGTTTTGGATTGTCAATAGCTAAAAATTCTGATCGAAAATTAGGTGTAATACTTAGTCCTAAATTTACTATAGGTTTACATATTAATGATGTAGAAATACTAAAAAAATAAAAGATGAATTTAATGTAGGTAATATTTATACAACTGGAGAATTAGTTAGGTGGCAAATTAGTTCTATTGATAATTTAATTAATGTAATTATCCCGTTTTTTGATAAATATACGCTGATTAGTCAAAAACAAGCTGATTTTTTAATCTTTAAAAAAATAATTGAACTTATTAAAAATAAAGAACATAGTACCCTTGAGGGTTTACAAAAAATTATTAATCTTAAAGCTTCACTTAATAAAGGTAATTATAATGAATTAAAATTAACTTATCCAAATACTATACCAGTAGATAGACCTAAGGTAGAGTTCAAAGGAATACCTAATCCAAATTGGTTAGCAGGGTTTACGGATGGAGATGGTTGTTTTTTTATTAGTATTTATGATTCACCTAAATCAAAATTAGGTAAAGCAGTTCAATTAAATTTTATATTAACTCAGCATTCACGAGATGATAAATTAATAAAAGGAATAATAGAATATATAAATTGTGGTAAGTTTAGTAAAAGAAAAGAAGCTTGTGATTTAAAAGTTGTATCTATTACAGACATTAATGAAAAAATAATTCCATTTTTTAAAAATTATAATTTACAAGGAATTAAAAATTTAAATTTTATTGATTTTTGTAAAGCAGCAAGAATAATGGAAACAAAAAACATTTAACTCTTGAAGGATTAAATGAAATAATAAATATTAAGACAGGTATGAACACACAAAGATTAATATAAAATACAAAGATTTAATCAAAAGGTTGCTGACTTTATGATTGGTGGATACTACTGCACAATATTTTAATTGTGTTGTACTTAATCTGCTTGAGCGTAGTGCGGTGAAAGTCGCATGCTATGTTCTTAGGAGGGGAAAACTCGAGAGAGTCTACCTATTCCGACTATTTAATTCGATGACCCACGAAAAATCTTACCATAGCTCGGATGGCTAGTAAAATATAAAAATTATAATTATTTTGTGAACGAATTATCAAATATGTAAAAAAATAAGATATACAGAATAATAGATAATAGATAAATTTTATCATATGGATTTATTTTTTTATAAATAAATCATATATACTTTAGCTACAGGTGTTGCACGGCTGTCTTAAGTTAATGTCGTGAGATCATGGTTAGATCCAACAATTAGCGTAAGCCCATAGTTTATTTAATAAAATATAAAATATTAATATATTTATTATAAAAAAATTTATTATAAAATATATTAAGCAAATAATGTTTATAAATAATTTTGTTCATTAATAGTGAATAATTTAAAGGAATTTGGGAATATTCTTTATGAAAAGGCTTATTAGAGAAAGTGCTGTCACGAAAGGAAGGAAAGAGCTTTGCTCTTATAGTGATAAGCAAGGAGCAAGGGATAAGAAATAATATTAAAAAATTTTAAATTGTTTATAATATTTATTTGTTTTTATAAATAAATAGATTAGTCCACTAAGAAAATGGCAAGTGATAACCGGGAGTAAGACAAGTCATCATGGCCCTTCTATTTAATAGAGTTAATGTTATGGGCTATAAAACGTGCCACATATGCCTATACAAAGGGATGCGAAGACGTGAGTCTAAGCTAAACCCCCAAAAAAGGAAACAAAACCCTATATGGATTGTAGTCTGAAATTCGACTACATGAAAAAGAAATTACTAGTAATCGTGTATCACGACGGCACGGTGAATTATATCTCAGATTGGTACTAACCACTCGTCAGGCGCTGAAAATTGTGAGTGCAATAAGTTTGGTGGGCTCAAGAAAATGTATAAGCAACTGAGCTTATGGCGTTTAAGAGTCTATCTTCGTATGTGACACTTTGATTGGTGTTAAGTTATATGGAAGTGAGGTTTCCTTTAATTAGCTTAAGAAAGGATCAAAACTGTCAAAATCCTAAAGCTTTACTAACAAAATTATGAGAGAGAGCCTCATGGTGAAGAAACAGTTGTAAAGATATCAATCCTTCTATCGCAGAAGGGCTTCTGAGAAGAAAATGGATAAGACGGTGCTAACTCGTCAGAGCAATTTCAAATTGCTCCCGACAAAGCTAACAGACTAAACGTTCCTCGTTAGAGGTAAAAGCCCTCGAGTTGTAAGCTTAAAAATGATAAAATTTAAGCTGAAGCGAAGCCGAAAGGAAGACGAAGATATAGTCGGACCTGGTTTGAAAGAATCAACCCTTGCAAAAGGGGGAGGATATATATTATCGATTTATTATATATCTATGGAAAAGGGCGCCTCAATAAGAATATAATCTTAAAACTTGACCTACGCGCTTTAGCGAAGGAGAAGTAAGCCCCTTACTCGCGAAATATGGTTCGTGTAGTGGAAGTTGCACGGGATTGATTATCTATTAACAAGGCTCCCCCCCCGTTTTCTGTTATAATTTAACTTTTAAGTTTTCTGTTAAGTTTTCTGTTAAGTTAATAATAGGAGGAGAGTTATATTTAATTTTCTGTTATAAAATTAATTTGTTTTCTGTTATAAATTAATATTTGTTATAACCTTATTTATTAAATATTTGTTATAATAATAATCATCGCCTCGACCTAAAAGTTTTTATTATAATTATTTTAATTTAAACAATATAATATTAAGGGTAGATAAAACTACTCCCATAATGTAGTAAATCTATTGTTATTACGTATCCAACTCATTTAGTTTTTAATTGTTTTAGGACTCAGAGCGTCAGCTCGACCTAGAATTAATAAAAAATTCTACCTATTAAGTGAATATATTAGAAATATATATAAAACAAAAAAAAAAGATGAAAAAATTAAATTTTAATCAGACATTGTCTTCAGGTGCAATCGATTCTTTATTTATAACAGGATTCACAGATGCAGAGGCTACATTTACTATTTCAATAACTAAAGATAATAGAAAAAGAAAAACAACTCGACGATTATTAAATAATATAGATAGGGAAATTTTTCAGTTCATCCGTCTTTTTCTATATCTCTAAATTATAAAGACCATGATTTAATTAAAAAGATAGAATCTTATTTTAAAGTAGGAAAAATAAAGAATGATTTAAATAATAATGCTATAACATTTTACGTAAATTCTATTGAAGATTTATCTAATATTATTATTCCTTTTTTTGAAAAGAATTTACTGATTACACAAAAACAAGCAGATTTTCTTCTTTTTAAATCTGCAGTTGAATTAATTAATAAAAATGAACATCTTACAAATGAAGGGATAGAAAAATTGATTAATATAAAAGCGTCAATGAATAAGGGTTTATCCGATAAATTGAAAAAAAATTTTCCATATTTTGTACCTGTTGTTAGACCTATATTATTAAATCAAGAAATTAAGAGTGCTAATTGATTAGCTGGTTTTACCACAGGAGAAGGCTCTTTAGAACTAAAAAAGCTGAAACTAAAAAAAGTATTAACCGTGTATCATTTTTCTTTTCTATTGTTCAATCTAATCGAGATAATTTATTAATATCAAATATTTTAAAATATTTAAATTGTGGTACAATAAATGCTAATGCAAAATATACACAGTTTAGGGTAACTAAATTTGAAGATATAGATGAAAAAATTATACCGTTTTTTAAGAAGTATTCTTTACAAGGTCTTAAAAAACTTAATTTTGAAGATTTTTGTATTGTTATGGAAATGGTTAAATCAAAAGAACATTTAACATCTGAAGGGTTTGAAAAAATTGAAAAAATTATAAATAATATGAATTTAAAAAGAAAATAAATTAAATATTTTAATCATTGCCGAAGGGAAAAATTATAATATGCATTTTAAATTATACTAATTAATATATTTAAATAATAATTTAATGAATATGCGAAAGGAAATATGGTTCGTGTAGTTAATTATAAATAATTTAGGTAATTATTTTAAGCTACTAAAAGTGTTGGTAAACTCAATGCTAGTTTGATAAATTCAAGCAAAATTTTCAAATTGCGGGAACGCCTTAAATTTCAAGGTACTAAATTATTAAATAAAATTTAATAATGTAACAGGTAATAACTCGTTGTAAGGTAATAATTCTTGAAATGCTGAAAGGTAATTCGCAGCCAAACTTCATTAATATATGGAGTGCAGTTCAACGACTAAATGGAAGTAGGCTAATATAGGATATATTTATTAGCTTAAGTTATGGTCTGTTATTTATGAAATATAATTATAAATTGGTCAACCTTTCTAAGGTTTAATTACTAAGGATAAGACTAATATAAAACGGTAAGTTGCACGGGATTGATTAACAAGGCTCCCCCCCGTTTTCTGTTATAATTTTAATTGTATATTAAAATAATTTTAGGGGAAATAATAAAAAAATTTTTTTTATATAACTTAGTTTTATTTTCTGTTATAATTTTTTTTGTTATAATTTTCTGTTATAATTTTAACTTTTTGTTAAAATTATATTTAGAAGAGTAATATTTTCTGTTATAAATTTAATTTGCTTTCTGTTAAAATTATCATAGGAAGAGAGTATATTTAATTTTGTTATAATTTTAATTGATTTTCTGTTATAATTATTTTAGGGAAAGTATAATTTAATTTTTTGTTAAAAATTTATTTTTGTGATTTTTTAAATATTTGTTATAATAATCAACGGCCTCGATAAGAGTTTTTTATTATAATTATTTTAATTTAAAATTTTTTTATAAAAAAAAATTTTTTCTTTTTGGGCGGAAGGGTAAATAAATATAAGCGCTTAGTTGATTACCCAATTAAAGTCGCCATAGCTCAAAGGTAGAGCAGAATACTGTTAATATTTTGATAGATGTTCGAATCATCTTGGGGACTATATAATTAAAATGAAGCATTTTTGAAGTTTGTTTTTAAACTATGAACTAAGTAATCATTTATCAAGTATATTAGTGATAGGACTACAAATAAAAAAAGAATAAAAAGATGAAAAAACTATTAAGTTTAATATTAAATTATTGATTTCGCCAATGAATATGTATTTTATGCTTTTGTTTAGTGTGGTAGTAACGTATGTTGCGTATACTTTTGTCAAGTCTTTAAGCTTTTCTTGGGTTTTACTAGGGAATTCTCTGGACGTAAATATTTTATTTTATTTTGTTGATATTAATGCTGTTGATTTAATTATATTAAATTCTATTGAAGATTATGAATTAATATTTAAGACTATAATACCTGTAAAAATATATAATGATGTAAAGAAAAATAGATCATTAAATTTAACGGAAAATGCTAAGAAATCAGGAATTTATAGATGGGAAAACATAAAATTTCAAATAAAACTTATGTAGGGAGTGCTATAGATTTAAATAAAAGATTTAAGGATTATTTATCTCCTAGTTATTTAGCAAAAGAATTACTTAAACATAATAATATTATTTATAAAGCATTATTAAAATATGGTTACGATAAATTTGATTTGGAAATTCTTGAGTATTGTGATAAAAATTCTATATTAAAAAGAGAACAATATTATATAGATAAGATTAAACCTTTATATAACATTTGCACTGTTGCAGGATCAAGTCTGGGTCGAATAACTACATTAGAGACACGAGAGAAGTTAAAAGCTGCTTGAGTAATAAAGAAACTAAACCAAGTTGGTGTTAAACAGGTTGAAGTCACAGACATAAATACTGGTAATGTTGAGGTATATCAATCAATACGTCAAACAGCTATAGCTCTTAAGACTAATCACACTACAGTTAGAAAATATATAAATAATCAACAGCTTTATTTAAACAGATATAAATTTAAAGTAATAGTGTAGTGAAAATTGCACGGGATTGATTAACAAGGCTCCGCCCGTTTTCTGTTAACATTTTATTTGGGAGTAGAGTATATTTAATTTTCTGATATAATTTAATTGATTTTCTGTTCTAAATTTTAAGGATTTTCTGTTAAAGTTATATTTAAAGAATAATTATCTGTTATTAGTTTTAACTTTTTGTTAATATTATAATTTTTAATCTAGTTAAAATTTATCGCATTTATTTTATGTAAGTGGTAGGCATAAGAATAAAATTACTTTGTTATATATTTAATAATACCTATAATAGGTTATTAATTATTAACAAAAATAAAATTACCAGCTGTCTCACTGTATCTTTTTGATGTCAAAGATGATTTTGATAACACAACATTTGATTAACACAGGGGGTAGGCCCGATGAACATGTGCTTGTAATAAATAAACTAAGAATAAATAAAAAAGTTTTAAAATAAAGTTCATCGTGAATGCGATACCGCCCAGGGGGAACTATATTAAATTTTAAATTAAATCAGAAGTGATGAGCCTCACACTTATTGTAATAAATACGACATAAATAAAAAAGTAAGTCTGATTTAAAGCTTAAATGACTTGGCATAGGTGAATCGTTATAGTATGTATTGTACTTTTAGTACAATCTCTTGTGAGGTGCAAATTACCTTTGATGTAGTCAACGGTAAAATTTTAGGTGAAAAAACTAAAGAGGAAAGTAAAGCCAGCCTATTAGTCGAAAATATAGGAATGTATGACCTAGTTAACGGGATGAGGTTAGGAAGCGTGGTCGTATTCCGGGTTGTGTCCGTGACCTAAAGGTAAAACGTAAAAACGTAAAAAAACGTAAAAAAAACGTAGGTGGACCTTAACGCAAAAAAAATTTACCAAAAATTTTTTAAATTTTATAAAAAAAATTTAAAATTATAAATTTTTAAGATGAGGCTCATATTTGTAACTTATTAAAATAAACAATGAAAACAATGAAAACAAATTTTTTTATAAAAACTTTAATAAATTATCTGCTTGTTCTTTGCTGTTATATGAATTTACGTGCAAAGTTATTTATGCTCGATCTGCTTTTAATTCAATTAGGTTTTCATCCAATTTAATTGAATCTGAAAATAATTTAAATTCTCAGATATCAGCTGTAGCAGTATATACTAATACTGAGATTCAAAAATTTGAGATTAAAAAAACCCGAAAGAAATGTGGTATATATGTGACAAAATAATATTAATAAAAAAAGATATATAGGCAGTAGTGTTAATCTTTATTTAAGATTTTCTTGTTATTATAGTAAAATATATTTAGAAAATAAAATTAAAAATAATAACAGCCTGATATATAAAGCATTATTAAAATATGGTTATTCATGTTTTAGTTTAGAGATTCTATAATATTGTGACAAGTCTATTGTATTAGAAAGGGAACAATATTCTTTAAATACTTTTTTACCTGAGCATAATTTATCGAAATTAGCAAATTCAAGGGCAGGTATAGCTCATCATGAGGAAGCACGAGCAAAAATGGCTATAGCTAAATTAGGGAAAAAACATTCTGAATAAACAAAAACTAAAATAGGAGCAGCCAGTTTAGGGAAAAAATCTCCTTTGAAGCACGAGCTAAATTATTTGTAGCCATTAAAGGAAGAGCTAGACCTTTAGGGTCTGGTAAACCTAATCAAAGGATTGAAGTATTAGATATTTTAACAGATAAAAAAAATAGAATATGACTCTATAAAAGAAGTCGGCATAGCTCTAAATATAAAATTTAGTGTAATTTTTAATTATTAAAAAAAAAAACAAAAAATAGCGTAAAACAAAAAGATATGTTTTAAACAAAATTTAGTTTGTTTATTTTAGTATTAAAAATTTTTTAATACCAAATAAATTTATTTATACTATACTATAATTATATTTGATTCATAAACTCTTTTGTATAAGATAAAGTAGAATAATATATTTAAAGGGGGTAAAAAATTTTTTTGTTTCCTTTGCTTTAATTTTCAACTCTTTTTGTGTATATATTAATATTTATTTAGTTCAACGACGTGCGTCGCATGGGTTCTGCTGAACATTTGCCGGCTCCTAAATAAATTGAGGCATTCTTTTTAGTTCTAAAAATACTAAATTCCGGGGACATCCTAAAGCAGTTTTTGCTAAATTATTTTATAAAATAATGGTCTTAAGTAATGGTAAGGGTATAGCAACAACAGAACTGATTTAACAAAATGTTGAATGGATAATCGCGGATCTAAATTTAATTATTCAAATATTTTATTTAGGGTAATTAATAAAAGAGCAACGAGCAGACAGTATTTGTAGGTTCCATTGGTTGACTTATAAAAAGTAAATCGAAAACGATAATAAGTTTTAAATTTAAATTAAAATTAATACATTATTATCGAAGTCTAGGAACTGAAATGGTTCTAAAGTGGATATATTAAGATGTGCTCTAATCCATCGACTAAAGCCGATGAAATAATTAAGGCTCAAATTTAAGATATTATAATATTAAGTATATAATATTAAAGTAAAAAAAAAATTAAATTGATATGGTTCGTGTAATTAATTTAAAATAATTTAGGTCATTATTTTATAGCTACTAATAGTATTGGCCAAACCAATGCTAGTTTTAAATTAATTTAAAACAAAACTTTCAAACTGCGGGAAATATCCCAAAGTTTAATATACCAAATATAAATAGTAATATTTATATGAAACAGGTAATAACTCGTTGTAAGGTAAAATTATTGAAATGCATAAAAAAAATGGATAATTTGTATCCAAGCACCAATAATTTGGTGTACAATTAAACGACTAAATGTGAGTTGGTTAAATTAATAAAAAAATATTTAGCTTAAGTTATCTAGGCATTTATGAAAAAATAAATGAAAATATGTTAACCTACCTTAATATATTAAGGTAAATACAGAAAATGGAAAGTTGCACGGGATTGATTAACAAGGCCCCTTTCTGTTTTTTGTTATAATTTTAACTATTTGTTAAAATTATATTAAAGAAAATAATTATTTAATTTTTTATAATGTTTTATATCCTATTATATTTTTCTATTATAATTTTAACTTTTTGTTAAAATTATATTTGGTATAATAATTAATTTAAAAATTTTTTTTTACTTTGTTTTATTTTCTATTATAATTATCTTAGGAAAAGTATAATTTAATTTTCTATTAAAAATTTATTTTTGTGATTTTTTAAATATTTGTTATAATAATCAACGGCCTCGACTAAGAGTTTTTTATTATAATTATTTTAATTTAAAATTTTTTTATAAAAAATTGTTAAAATTTTACTTTTTTTTCTGAAAAAACAACGAAGGGAGAAGAAGCAAATTTTTAAATTTAAGTTTTGCCGTAATTGAGATTTAATTTAATAATATTTTTAAAATTTAATATGTGTTAAGATAAAATTTTACCAAATATTTACTTTGAATTATTGTTGTTTATTTATTTTTCCTATAATTATTTAGAGATATTGAAAAATTACTCTTTTGTTTATTGATTAATGATTCTTGCATCTTTTGTTGTTTTTAATATTTTTTTATGATTATTGATTTTGATCTAATTTTTTAGTTTTATTTTTAGATTTTTTATTATTTTTTTATTATATATGGTTAAATTCCAGATTATAATTTATGTTTTTATATTTTTCTCTTTCTTACTTATTAATAAATGCTGTTACATCTAGACGAGATAAAACTTTGTTCCACAATAGGATAACCACTTTAATATTACTATATTAAACTTTTTTAGCTTTAAACAGTTTACATATGATATGCTTAGAAACAGGGATTGGAGTATATGGGGGGGGGGGATTATTTCTAATAACTACTATTATTATAACACATTCTTTGATGTTTATAATTTTTAATATTTTTTATTTATATAATTACTATACTTTAGTTTTATATTATTTTTTTAACTAAGTAAAATGTCTATATTTTATTTGGTTATTTTTGATTCTTGGTATAAATTGAACTTTTTGGTTAAAAAATTTAGGCTTAAATTCTCACTTTTCTTATGCAGGTCATCCCCCCATACAAAAAATTGCACTGCAAAGGGGGGTTATAGCTTTAATCCCCACACCACTCAAAATGGTTCCTTACTCTTCAAGTTGCGAGAGTAAGATTATGATGATGCTATTGCATCTATTGTTCTATTGTAAATTTATTATTCCAGTTTCGCTTATTTTTAGCGCTGGTTTATTTATATTTATAATTGATTATTTCACTAGTTTAAGTGAAAAAATTTTTTTTTTTGCATATGCTTAATTTTATAAATTATGACATTAACCACCGTTAATCTATTAGTTTTCTTTCCCTTATTTTTGTAACTCGCGCAATTTTCTATCTCCATTAAATAATTATTTGAGAGCTTTTTCAACTAAAGAGAAAAATTTTGTTAATAGTATAAAAAACTGATAAAAAGGTTTTGTTACTATAGGTTCAAAAGAAGTTGAATTAAAATATGATGCTTATACTAAAATCTATGATCATCTAGGTAATTAGGTTGACACAAACCCTTTAATTATGAAAGATGGAATAATAATTCAAGATAATAAAGATTTAAATATGAATTTAATTCTTTATGAAAATAAATTTAGTTTAATAAAAGTAGAAGATTCTCAACCTATTTTAATTTTATCTAAAAAGCGTGATCTAAATAAAAGTTTTGTTAGTGTTAGAGAGGCAGCCAAATTTTATAATGTTAATGAATCAAGTCTTAGACAAATTTATTTAAATAAAGACCGTCTATTTAAAAAGAAGTATTATATTGTTAGAGATATTGGTAATAAAAAAAGATTATTAACATCATCTATAAATAAAAAATATATACTAGGTAATAATCTAGCAAACAATTTTATAATGGTTAATGATGATTATATGTTATATTATAACATTATTGAAAATGAAATTCATGATTTTTTAAAGAATGATAATAATATTTTTAAATATATTATATTATATTAAAAATTTATCATTAAAAGTTTTTAATAAAATTAAGTATTTATTATTTAAATTTATATTAAATATAATTAAAAAAATTATTCTAAAATTTATATTAGAAATATTTACTTCCTTATTTTTTATATATTTTTTAATTATCAAACCTTATTTAATATTAACATTATTTTAGATCGATATTTATTTAAATAGTATATTAAAACAAATTAAAATTATATGGGAATGATTTTATCATATTACTGTTTTATTTATTGAATTATTTAACAAAATTTTTTTGTTACATTTCAAGAATTCTTTAATAAATTTTATGATTTATTTGTTAATTTAATTAATGAATTTCTAGTATAAATTAATTTTTATTTTTCAATTATTGAGTATTTATTTAGTAATATTTTATTTTTAATTTTTTATTAAAAATTTAACTTTTCTTCTTTAAAAATTAAAAATAAAATATGTACGCATTCAGCAGGTTTTAGTACATTCTCGACTTTAGTTGGATTTAATAAGCCAGATGAGGAGCGTAGACAAGAAATAAAATTAGTTCAAAAAATGACTCCATTATCTTGGCTATTAATTAACAATTTTTATCCAATAAACCTTAATGTTGAGTTTAAGGATGCTTATTTATCTGATATGGATAATTTTCGTATTAAAAAGATTGAATTTATGTTTGTGAATAAAGATAAATTAATTGATAACATGTTGGAAGAACCTATTAAACAAAAAAATGTCATAATTCAATATTTTATAATATATGATTTCATACTTAAAATATAATTATATCTTCATTATGGAGACGTGAAAAGTTAATGTGTATATTAAAAGGGAGGGGGGGGGGAGTTCTTAGCTCAATAGGTAGAGCATATGACTTTTAATCATTTTGTTAGGGGTTCGATCCCCCTAGAACTCTATAATGTATTTATATATTATTACATAACTAGTATAAGACTATAAAAGTGGCTATAGGTTAATGGTAGACTAATCAGCTTCCATCTGATTTGTGCTGATTCGAATTCAGCTAGCCGCATTAAGATTTAATATTAAAAATATTTTTATAAATTTTTAAAAATTTTTAATTGGCTTGATTATATAGCAAATAAAAATTAAAAATTTTTATATTATTGTTTATAACATATAGTTTTAAAAATAATAAATTTTACTTTACTATAAATATTCATTTTGTAAAATATATTTTATCTAAGGGTCAGTAACTTAATAGGTAAAGGCTATCCTTGTCGAGGATAGAGATGCCGGATCGTATCCGGCCTGACTCGAAATAAATATATATTTGTTCTTACTTTATAATTTACTTAATAATTGTCGAAAAATAGTATAATAAAAATTTATTTATAAATATTTAAATTGCTATAATTGAAAAATAATTATAAAGTTATAATTTAATAATCAAAAAAATTTAATTAATAATTTGACTATTTAAATGTATATAATTTAGGGTTAGTAAATAATTATTTATTAATATAATCTAAAATATTTAATAAAGGTATATATTTTATATAAAAATATATTTTATATAAATTTGTTTAAATTAATTTTGTTTTTATAAAACTTAAATTAAATATTGCCTTTTACTTTTATAAGTAATATAAATAATGATATTATTCTATATTTATTAAAACCTAAAAGAAAAGTAGCCATAGGTAAGGTAAAATATTTGCTAAATATTGTGGAAACACATGGATGTTCGAATCATCCCTTTTCTGTAATTAGATTAAAAATTTATTAAGAGTATAATTTAATAGGAAAAATTAAAAGCTTCAACCTTTTGTTTCTCAGTTCAAACCTGAGTGCTCTTGTAATTTTGTGAATAAAATACAAGATAGAGTACTTAATTTTTGCATTGTTCCATTATGCGGAGGGAGGGAGGGGGGGGGGATAGGGTTAGTAAATGATAAATTCTAAATTTTTGTTTCTCAATCTTTAAAAATTTAATAAATTATAAAATTAAAAATAATAATTTTTATAATTCTATTGGTTTTTATTATTAAAATATTATAATTTTGAGAATAAACCAAAAATTTATTAATGTGCGTTGTTTTGGATATACAAGGCTTCAATAAAAACAAATAGAAGTCTCAAAAACTACGAATATGTTTTAATAATCGGTAATTTTAATAATATACTTAAACCAATTGATTAATGCAAAAATTATACAAAGGGGGGGGGGGAGGGAGATAGTAAGATAAAAATTAAAACGTGTGCGGGCTCACCGTCAAGGATGGAAAAATAGTAGTTTGTAAGGTACTATTTTAACTATTTAGTAGGAGGTCGGATTAAAATAATTCTAAGGGATGATATAAATATCAAAATACTATACAGTATTTATTGTATACTTATTAATTATACATTAATTCTGTAAAACTGATATATATAATAATATAGTCTAAGGAGTAAAATTTAATCAATTATGAAATTGTTTAAAATTCAGTAGAAGTAGCAATGAAGAAACATTAAATAGCTCTGAGGCGGACACAACTTTAAGGTAGATAAAATTATTAGAAAAATATGTGTAGGGGGGGGGGGTGGAGAACTATGTTCTAAACTCCAACATAGAAATTAAGAAATTGCTTTCATTTTCCAATGAGGATTGAAATAAGCACGGCTTGAGTATAAGCTTTTAATTTGGTAAATAGCCATATACATTAAAAATGTATATCTCGGAATAAGTTTATGATTTCAAATAATAGATTTGGAGTCTTGCAATTCTACAAAATTTAATAGAATTAACAAATAATTTATATATATTAACCGTCGACGGCCGAATGCCTCGATGGCATCCCCGCCGGTTAAGTCCGGAGGCGACGCCTAACTAATTATTTTTTTTTGTTTATATTATTTATAAATATTATTTAAATTAACTAATTTAAAACGAATTAAAATTATTATTTATACTGTGTTAGGTTTTATGTAATATTAATAATATTGAGAATAAAGTGCGTTATTTAGAATATTTCAAACCAATTTGAAGGAAAATTTTTTATATAAATTAATATTCGGTAGCCGGCTTGTCGTGGCGACCGAATCAGTGCGCGGCTAAGCGTGGCGCCCGGACTCTATAAAAAATTAGTGTTTTAAGAATACATAAAACATCTAATATAAGCGATTCAACGAAAGCAATTTCAAAAGTGAGGGGGGGGGGAAGGAGACTCGTTTTAAATTTAAAACATATTTAAATTTTTATTATAATTATAAAAATTATTTATTTTTAAATATTATGTCGCGCACGCGCTTTGGCCGTGTGCACGATGTAATATCAGGCCGGTTGTAATGAGGCCTGATATTACTAAATGAAAAATAAATTAGATTTAAATTTCCTTAAAAAATTTTATTATAAAAGGTTTTTTAACTTAACGGTAAAGTATATTTTTGATAAGAATACAATTCAAGTTCAAATCTTGAAAGAACCAAAATTTTTAGGTTTATTTTATTAATTTAAATTTTATAAGATAATAAATTTAAGATAGTAATAATAAGAGCAAAGATGTGTTTTAGGTTTGGATATAGAATAAAATAAATGATACAAGCAAGTAAAATTATAGGTACAGGTTTAGCTTTTATGGGTTTAATAGGTGTGGTGGTTGGTATTGATTTCGCGTACAAAGCTGAAGCTTCTGGATTGTACACATTAATGATGGCATTTTTTTTACATAGTGACGCAGTTATTTATATTTATTTATTTTTAGTAAATTTTAATTATATTTTTTTATTTATGCCTTTTTTATTTAAGCGAGGAGTACATAACGATTCTTCTTCTCCGATAGTTCCTGCGGTGTCTTATGATAATGCAGATACTGAAAAATTTAAAATAATTTTTGAAAATAAAAATAAATCGGGAGTTTACCGTTGAATTAATAAAGAAAATGGATATTCTTATATTGGATCAAGCCAAAATTTAAAAAGACGATTCTTAGAATATTTTAATACCAATTTTTTAATCAATAAAAATAGTATGCTTATTAATAAAGTAATTTTATATTTGATCCGCGTAGGTTTAATAAACTATAGCGAATAAGGGAGATTTTACATTCAATTAAAGCCCCCATTTTATTTTTGAGATAAAGTAAATTATATAAATTTTATAAAAATATATTATTTATCATTCAATTATTTTAATTTATAGGGTACAAAGCTGAAAGGCAAGGGGGGGAGGGCAGAAAATATTAAGTTTTTAATTTTACTAATTTACTACTACCTACTTTATCGATTAAAATATTAATTATAATAATTTAATGATAATTAATAAAGTTATTATGAATTATCATTAAAAGAAATGATATAGAATATATTATTTTATTTTATTTTTTAAATATTTTAAATATATAGAAAGAAACTATTAGGGAATCATTGCAATATATCAAAGAGAGAAATTTTAAATTGTATAAATATACATGAACTCTAAGAGAAATTCAGTAATAAACAAAGCAAATTGAAATATCTTAGCAACTTTAGGAAAAGAAATCAAAAGAGATTCTATGATTAGTGAGAATGAAAATAGAGAAGCCTTCCAATTCATATGGTAAAGAAAAAGGGTTTAGGAACAAAAGTAGTAGATAATAATATTAAAACATTATTAATATTTTTAAGCAAAATTTTTAAAATTTAGATTAATATTAAGTAAATAAAAGTTTTATAATAAATACTATATTATAAAAATCTATGTAAACTTAAAACCCATAGTATTGAAGCAAATTTTGTTTTTATCAAAATAAAAATAAGTAAAATGGGTTAAAGCCTGTTTGAAGAAGTAAAGGGGAACCTTCCTCTAAGGCTAAATATGATATATTGAGCGATAGTGAAGAAGTACCGTGAGGGAAAGGAAAAATTAGTAGTTTTATAAGCAGCTTGAGAAGTAAATTTAAATAATATTAAGAGCGTACCTTTTGCATAATGGGTCAGCAAGTTAATATTAGATGCGAGCAGTAATAGCCAAGATAACTCGATCAATACAACAGTGAGAAGTATCTAAAATTAGACCCGAAGCCTAGTGATCTTACCATGATCACAGTTATAAAAGCTGGAACGGGTTATTGTTGCATAAATATCCGAAGAATTGTGGTAAGTTGGTGAAAGATAAAACTGACTAGGGATAGCTGGTTTTCCGCGAAACGTATCTAAGTACGTAATTATTACTAACATCATGCAGGTACAGAACTAAGATCTTACTAGGCTAGTCGAAGAGATATTTTTCAACAAGATCGGGGAATCGTGAAGATTTTATCGTTAAGTAATAGGTCTCGAAATAGCAGGGATGAATGTTTAATTAACAGACATGGTATGCTAAGGTTGCATGTCGAGAGGGAAACAGCCCAGAACAAGAGTAAATATAAGGTTCCAAAATTATTGTTAATACGAAGTGAAATGAAGAGAGTTTTTATCTATTTCGATCAGATGATGGGCTTAGTGGCGGCCATTTTTTAAAGACCTCGTAACAGAGTTACTGATTCAAACACCGGAAACTTCCGGTGGATAGAGACACCAAAAATATATCGGATCAAAACAATATACCGACACCTTGTCCATAATTATAGTTGGTATCCATATTAAGAGATGGTCTGTCTAATTTAATTTTGGGGTAGCGGAACGTTGGGTAATATTATTAAATTATTCTTTTTAAGAATAAAAACACATTAACCCAAGTGAGGATGCTGACATGAGTAACGAAAAAGGAAAATTTTCCTCGCCTTAAGCTTATGGCTTATATGAAGTAACGGCCTCTAAGTTAATTGACCTAATGGTCTAAACGATGAAAAAATCTAGGTTTATTGCGACAACCTTGTATGAGTGTATAAGTGTTCTGGAAAAGCAATTAAACAAGGTAAGGTATAAAAGCGCTATAAATTAGTGTTTACTTTACCATGAAAACCGTACCTAAGAACCATGAGGTAAGCTAGTAGAGAATACGAAGGCGCTTGAGTGAACAATCATTAAGGAACTCGGCAAACTAACTACCGTAACTTTGGGAGAAGGAGTGCCGACCCTACCGTTTAATATCGGTTGGGGTAAGGAAGCATAGAATCGTGTTGTCCGACTGTTTAATTAAAACAAAGCACGCTGCATTAAGATGAAAGTCTAAGTATAGAGTGTGATGTCTGCCCGATGCCGGCTGGTTAACGGAGTTTCTGGACTGCATTTGATTTATGAATGTTGGTCTGGTTTTGAAGGATACCCCGGTTAATGGCGGCCTTAACTATGAGGGTCCAAAGGTAGCGAAATACCTTGGCTACTAAATATAGTCTCGCATGAATGATGTAACGATACAACAGCTGTCTCGATGATTGGCTCAGTGAAATTGGAATGGCTGTGCAGATACAGTCTACCTCTAGATAGACGAGAAGACCCTATGCAGCTTTACTGTTTCTAGTCATTGCGTGTGATCGGACCAACAGTAGGAATAAGGTAGTCTTATACGTAATTGAAACACCTTTATTAATAATTAAATTTTCAATAAAAATTTTAGGGTATTTACCCTTTACTTTAAATTAATTTTTCTAGCCGAGGGTAAAAGCCCCGGAGAGAATTTTAATATATTAATTAGACGCTTTAACCGATGAATAAAACAAGTGGCGTTATCTGGTTCGAATCCAGAAAATTATCCAGAGGGCTGACCCCCCAGCTGGATATGTCGAGCTTCTTTATTTTAGGGATCGGCGCTAAGGTGTATTAGCTAAGCTATGTAACTATAAATCTTGAATAAAAACCAATCGAAAAGAATAATTATTATGGAACAAACAGAATGCCATCATATTTGTGTGCTTCTAAGAGCGGTGATGGGGTTAAAGATAAGTCTTTAACTGGGAAATTCGGCTAAAAACATGAGGGACTAAGAATTTCAATCATAAAATCTGAAATCATTTAAGATCCTGTCTGGAAATCGATAATATAGAAGGTTTCCCGCGGGGAAAAGACCACGGGATCTGTCGTATTTAATAGAAAACGTTTGATGTCAAGAGGAAATTTTACAGCCTTAATGTCTAATACATCTTATTCTAATTTAATTAAAAGTCACAAATATCTTTAACAATAATAAATTGCGCCTAAAAGGCGCTAAATTAAATAAAAAAATTACTGGGGATTACATAGCAGGATTTGTACAAGGGGAAGGTTTATTTTCAGCGAATTTAACTAAAAGAACAAGAAATAAACAAGATTATTACCATATAGATTTAAAGTTTACACTTCAAGTAAATCAAGAATATAAAAATTTAATATTAGAAATACAAAATCAATTAGGTAATATAGGTTTTTGACGTTCAGTTGTTAAAAATAAAACAATAATATATGAGGTAAAAAATCAGATTGATTTATTAAATATAATTATACCATTTTTTATGAAATACCAGCTTAGAGGTGAAAAGCTAAATAGCTTTTTACGATTTAAGTATATAGCCGAAGTATTGCATACTAAGGCACATCTAAATAATAAAGACATTTTATTAAGTTTAGTAATTATAGCAAGCCAAATTAATAAAGACAAGTTAGGAAATAAAATCAGATATCTGAAACCTGATCAAATATATTATGTTATAAATAACATTCAACCTGAAGGGGTTGATATAAGTAAATTAAAGGAGAGTCTTGATAATGTAAAATTAAACCCTTTATCTCTTGATTTCGTTTGTGGTTTAGTTGAGTCTAACTCTGATAATTTTAAAAAGCTAAATATAGAAGATCAAAATTTTATTAGAGATAATTTTTACCTAAAGGTGTAGAACTTTGAAAGTTCAAAGAACATCATCTAGATCTTAACAATAATTTTACCCTTGCTAAAAAAAATTCTTTAGTAGTTTTTGGTAAGAATTTAAGATGTACGGTAGGTGATAGATTTAGTCTTAAGGAATTAGCAATGGTAAAATTACCAAATCATGTTAAATATATAATTATAGGGTTAATACTTTCTGATGGATATTTCGGTAAAGGTCAAAGGAATAAAAATGTATGATTAGGCTTTAGCCAGTCTATTATTCACTCAAAATAATTTTTTTCGGTCTTTTTCTCTTTATCTCATTATTGTGGCACATACCCTATTAATAATAGTAGGATTGATACACGGAACAATAAATCTTCAATTAAATTACAATTATCTACTAGAACAATGCCTTGTTTAACAGAGTTATATCATTTATTTTATGTCAATGGTATTAAAAAAGTTCCAGTGAATATATATGATTTACTAACACCTATAGCATTTGCTCAATGAATTATGGGAGATGGTTCTAAAGGTAATGGTACTGGTTTATTATTATGTACTGATTCATATTCTATACTAGATATTGTAAGGTTAATTAACGTACTAATTATTAAATATAGGTTAGATTGTAGTATACGAAAACATGGTAACTACTACCGAATTTACATTGCTCAACGTTCTATACCTTTGTTAAGATCAATTGTTCTTTCTTACATGGAAGAATCTATGTTATATAAATTACAATTATAATAATAAAGTAATAGGAGCTAAGGGTGGGATGACTTCAAGGTTTATACTTTAAATATTAAAATAGGGTTCATTTTCAGCAGTATTGACAAGCAAAACAAGAGATTCAAAACGATATTTTAATATCTCGTTGGTTTTTACTATTGTGCAGCATGAAAAATATAAAGATCTTATTTTAGAAATTCAAAAATATTTTGGGGGGTATAGGTAACTGGTATTTTAATAAAAACGATAAAACGATAAGATATCAGGTAAATAAACAAAGTGATTTATTAAATGGCTGTGCAGATACAGTCTACCTCTAGATAGACGAGAAGACCCTATGCAGCTTTACTGTTTCTAGTCATTGCGTGTGATCGGACCAACAGTAGGAATAAGGTAGTCTTATACGTAATTGAAACACCTTTTTGAGTCTATCACATTGCTGGGGACAATAGCGTCTTCCATTTTACTTTGAATCAAAGAAAATGACTTAATCTATTTATTAACCAGTGTTAATTATTCAATAATGGTATAAAATGTGAATATGACTATTGTTGCCTGAGAATTGTGTTAAGTGAATTTCATTTAACAAAAAAAGTTCGTGACACGGCCGTGCACGCGACACGAATGATTTGACCGCTTTTGGCGATTCTAAATAACTACAGGGTAGTGTGTTTTTTTCACAAGTACATAAAAGTTGATTTACACAAGGTAATAAGTAATGAGAACAACGGCTAGGTGGCAGTTTATGCGGGGCACAGATCCCATAAAGAGTAGCTGGGTATATCCTAAATTTTAGAAAAATTTGGGGAAAAAGATATATTTTTTTCTTTTGAGTTTTTATTTAATATATAAATTTTATATAAATTTAAGATTTCTTAAGACGAATCTGTATATAAGCGGATAAGATATTTTACTTATTCCCATATGTATTTAATCATTATCTTTTTATGTAAAGTAGAATTTAAATTTTTAAAGCAAGTAAGATTTTAACTATATCGGTAATAGGTGTAATAAAGAGAATTAACATTTTTTTAGCCGAAAAATTAAAATTTTTCGACATTCGCACGTTTTCGCGGAAGTCTTTTGCGAGTTTAATCATCTTCAGGATGCTATCGAAAGGATTTAGTATCAGTGGGTCTTGGCTCTCGTAAAGAATATAAGATGTAATTATGTATTTAAAGTTGCTAAAATCCAATATATCAATATTGTGAATAGTGATTTTGATAATAACTTGACAAGTTTAATGGCATAATCTTGCTTAACTGTCTGACCTACGCGTCTATCAGTCGCGTAAGCGGGGCATACGATCATGAAATTCACAAAGGTCTGGTTTCATATCATAGAATAAAGTTACGCTAGGGATAACAGGCTGATTGCGCTTGAGAGTACACATTGGGAGCGCAGTTTGGCACCTCGATGTCGGCTTAGCTTATCCTCATGAACGCAGGAAGCATGAAGGGTACGACTGTTCGTCGTTTAAAAAGCTACACGAGCTGGGTTAAGTATTTAGCCCCTACATAACGAGAGTTATGTTTTTATATTAAAAAATAATATAAAAATCGTCTCTACCTTATAAGATTATGAGCACGATTGAAACACTGACAGAAAACGGTGAAGGCTAAGGTTTGAATTTATTTGAACTAAGTTAATACCGTGGGAGAGCTAAGTAAATAAATATTTATTTGTCTTAAAGGCTTCCCGTAAAGACTCAATATATTAATATTGGACTTATAGTAAAAGAATTCTATAGGTAATTCCGTCAGCAATTTAATAATTAATTCAATGTTTTTTTAACAATTTAATAATAATTAAATTTTCAATAAAAATTTTAGGGTATTTACCCTTTACTTTAAATTAATTTTTCTAGCCGAGGGTATAGGTAACTGGTATTTTAATAAAAACGATAAAACGATAAGATATCAGGTAAATAAACAAAGTGATTTATTAAATGTAATTATACCATTTTTTATGAAACATCATCTTAGAAGTGGTAAATTACTAAGTTTTTTACAATTTAAATATATTGTTGAGGTTATATCTACTAGAGCACATTGAAACAATAAAAAAATGTTATTAAGTTTAATAGTGATAGCAAGTCATTTGAACCCGTTAGGAAAACTAGGTAATAAAATTAGATATTTAACTCCTGATGAACAATATTATGTATTGAATAATATTCAGCCTGAAGGAGTAGATATTAGTAAACTAACAGAAAGTATTAAAAATTTTAAACAAAATAAATTAACTTTAGAGTTTATTCACGGTTTATTCGATGGGGATGGAGGTTTATCGCTTTCTTTACTTAATCCTAGAAAAACTAAGGGAAATAACAATATAATAACTGTAAGACCTAATTTTACTATTGTTCAAGATATCCATAATATTTCTTTATTAGATGAATTAAAAAGGTATTTTAATGATAAAGGATATATACATAAATTAAGTAATAATTGTAGTATTTATAGTAGTGGGTCTAAATCTGATTTAATAACAGTTATTTTACCTAAAATGGCGGGTAAAGAATGCAATGATTTGCTTAATAAATATAGTATACATGAATTAAATTTGCCTTTAATTAAATTTAATAAAATATATTATGCTAATAAAGTTTTAGAATTAGATTTTTTAGGTATAAAAAATGAAAAAACATTAAACGATGTTATAGTATTATTATACAATATAATAAATAATACTCGCGGATTAACATTGAAACAATATACAAATGAAATTAAAAATAAATTAATTAATGATATTATAATTGAAGATATAGTCTAAACAGGCGTGAAAGCGTTTGATTATTTGTAAATACGTCGTGAGACAGTATGGTTTCTATCTTCTAGTGGTAGTTAGAGTAAATTAAAATCAGGCCCTTTGTACGAAAGGAACCGGGAATATTAACCTCTGGTTTACCTGTTGTTTATGTGGACGATATTAATTGTAATTATACTAAATTATATATTGCAAAAAGAATCTTACTAACACTTAAGTAAGTAATAGCATAGGCACGGCAGGAAAGCTATGTTTTACCGCTCTCAGTTTAGTTTTTAATTTATAATGTAAATTAAAAATATTTTTAAAATAAAATTCTGAGTTTCCCTGGCGGGGTGGTAAAGAACTGAAAGCATATAAGTATGAAACTAACTTTAGGATACTCTTAAAAGAGCGTAGAATATTATTACGTAAAAATTATTTAATAAATAGTATATAAGTTAAAATTTATATAGTTAATATATATAAATTAAAGTTTGTATATTAATATTATGTAATAATTAGGCTTTGGCTGAAAGGATTTTAATATCTTAAGGTATAAAGATCTAATTTTTTTTATTATACAATAATACATTTATCATTAATATTTTATTTATATAAACCTTTAAGTAATAGATAAAGGCAACTAACGTAAAAAAAATTTTTTTTAATATTATAAATTTATTTAATATAAAATTAATAAAAGATATTAAAATATTTTTTATTAAGATAAATTTAATCCGCCACTTCTAGCGAAGTCCGTAGCAATGGGTTAAATTTAGTGGGTCTATTGATCGATTTAATCCTTTTTATAGGATTACATTAAAGTAAAATCAATTAATTTTAATGTATATATTATTATTGGAGTTGAAAATTTTTATTTAATATATTTTTAATAAAATGTTTTGTTACTATAATGTACTAATTTAGTTAAGAGCCTAGTTAACATAAAAGTAATGTATCCGTTTTGTAATCGGAAAAAGTAAGTGCAATACTTACACTGGGTTGGCCTTTCCCTAAATCCCCCCTTTAATAATCGATTCTTGCAAAAGACTCATTACCAACAGGCAATTACCTATCGGGGGGGGGTTAAACGGAAAGCGGAGGGTTGACCCCACCAAACCGTATAGATGTTAATAGGATTGAGGTACTGCAAGATATGTCAATCAGCTTGTCAAAAAAAGTTTTGGTTGGATCATCGAGTGATCGGTGTAATCCAAGAAGTGAGCTTGAGAAATAAACTATTATGACCCACGTTTGGTATGAGACAACCACTAAGCTGTTGAGATACAATAAATAAAAAAAAAATATATATAATTTAAAAGTCACAAACACAATTTTTAAAAAATTAATCTTAATATATAAGTGTTCAGCAAGATTCTTATCCAGTTCTGCAACTTCAAACAATAATATAGTACCGGTAAAAGTATATGCCTAATGCTGATACTCAAAAATGGATATTGATAAAAGAAAACAAAGGAAAATCAGGTGTTTATAGATGAGTAAATTTAGAAAATGGAAATACTTATATAGGTAGTAGTGTTGATCTTCGTATAAAAATTTTACAATATTATAATACAAATCATTTACTAAGAAATTCGAAGATGACTGACTATTTGTAAAGCTCTTCTGAAATATGATTATTCAAAATTTTCTTTGGAAATTATCGAGTATTGTGAATCAAAAAGGAACCCCGTTTTTGGCTGGGTCTACTACTCTATTAAAATAATAAAGGTAAAAATCCTGATATTATTTTCTATTAATTAATGAAAAAGTTGTAGATAAAAAAGTGAGAATAAAATTAGTATTAAAAAAAAAGTTCAATTATTCCTGTAGCAGTAAATCACAATGCTGAAACAAAATTTAATATAAATGAATTTAAATAGGTTTATACATAAAATAAAAAATATTAATTTAAATATTTAGATTGTTTTTTATTTATAAGTAAAGTATAATTTTTTATTTTAATTATAATGGCATTATTAATAGATAATTTAAACGTAATTAAATTAAGCCATATAAAGATATATTATAATTTTCTATAATTCAATTTGATTTTTAATATTATCACACTATATATGACGATAATTCGCATATTTTACGAATAAAATGATAAAGTTTTAATCTATTTAATAAAATTTACAGGCTCAATGGTCAAATAGGTTAAGACATGGTACTTTCACTACTAGGGTGGGGATTCGAACTCCCCTTGAGCTAAACATTATTATAAAGTTAAAAGTTTTTTTACTCATTTGTTTTTACTAGTAAATAAAATAAAATGTAAACAATCGCGGATTATTGTAGAGGAAAACATAATTGGCTCATGACCAGTTGAGAGAGGTTCGATTCCTTTATCCGCATTAAAAAAGGTATTTTATTGACTATCTGTTAATTTATTGTTTAAAGGCTATAGCTTAATAGGTAAAGCAAGCTGCTCATAATAGCTTAGATGAGTGTTCAAGTCATTCTAGCCTTATAAAATATAATAATTTACCATTAATAATTAGGAATATAAAAAAATATTATTTAGTAATTGTTTATTAATTCCAATGTTAAAATAAAGATAGAATAATGAAAGTAGGTTGCTTAATTTTTATAAAATAATTTTATTAAAATTATGAACATTAAATTTATAAACATTCTATTTAATATTCATCAACCTAAGTGCTGAAATGGTAGACAGGGGAAACTTAAGATTTTCTGATTAATTCATGAGTGTTCAAGTCACTCCTTAGGTAAGACTTAAATATATACTTATGTCGTTTTGTATTTTTTTTGCAATAAATAATTAATGATTATTGATAATAATTATAATTTGTGATTTAAATAACAAATTTTCTTTTTGCAAATTTAATATTTATGTATTATTCAAGGATTAAACAAAATTCTGAAGTGAGGAACGAGAGAACGCGGGTAACGGCCGACCGACAACCGATATATTTTGTTATATTATATAAAATAGGATTATTAAAAAGTATGGAATTTATTGACTTTACCGGAGAGGTCGCCGGGAGGCATTTTCCTTTAGACAACAATACCTTGAAACAGTACAGCCGGGTTTTGAATTTTTTTTTTTTTAGCTTAGACAATTAGGAATTCGGAGTTAAAGTATCCATATTTTAAAGAAATTGTAACAAATCACTGATCTATACGCATTAAAAAAATTTATTTACAAATAATTACTAATTTATAATATTTCTAAAATATACTTGAAAAGAGTACTAAAGAATTGTAATTTTAAGTCGGGATATTTAGGTTTAGAATTAGTTAAGATTACAGGTTTACGCATGAAGTTAGATGGGAGTTTTTTACTTGTTCGATTAATAAAGTTATTTTTTCTTGCTATTTACAAGCGTTTCTTTGGTATTTAATCTATTAATTTTTGATCAAGTAAAATAATTCTTGCCCTAGGGACGGATTAATTCTGAGGTTATTCAGCCTTTTGGACCTTTTTTAATAAATATAAATATAAATAATGACAAAAAACTTTAAAACAAAAAATTTTACTTACGATGCTTCAGCACTTTCTAATATGGCTAATTTTGTGACAGGATTTACAGATGGCGAGGGTTCTTTTAAATTAAAAATTAGAAAGAAGAAAAATTGTTTAACAAGCAGACGCCTTCGAGGGGGGAAACGCGGGGGGCATCCTTCAACGTAGCCCGTGCTTAGTGTGGTACAATGCTTTGTTTTTTGTTATTATTATCATAGGTGTAAGTTACAAATTAGTAAAGGGGATATAGTTTAATTGGTAAAACTTTGATTTTGCATATCAATGTTTCAGGTTCAAATCCTGATATCTCCACGTAAATTTAACAATAATTATATAAAAAAATTTTTAATTTTTTCCGCGCACCGCCGCGGGCCATTGGGCATTTACGGAAGTTAAGGCTAAAATTCATTTAATAACCGGCACGCCCGCGTAACGCGCGTATATACATAAAACGGTAACCGAATTTAAATCTTTTTAATATATTTAGGTTACTAGGAGGTTTGGTTTGGTTTGGATAAGTCACAATCAAATAATATTTTGTCGATGAATGCGTTAAAGTGATGGAAGAAAGTTGTGTAAAATTTTTTCGTTTTTATTCCCGGCTAAATTTATTGCTCAACTTTAAAAATAAATATGAATAAGTTTTATTTTATTTTTTAATTTTATTATAATTTATGTTTAAAGCTTTAGTTTTGGCTAAGAAATACCATTGCTTTTTCATAACAATGTATTATTGCGGCGCGAAACGCGAGCACTTCATTAATTTATATAATTTAAATAACTAATTATAAGGTTTAGTTTATTTTTTTTAGTGGTAGTTATTCATAAATTTCATTTGTATTTTAATTATATAAACAATTAACGCTCAAGAAGCTCAATCTGGTAGAGCGGAACACTGAAGATGTTTAGGCTGTAAGTTCAAATCTTATCTTGAGCAATATTTTATTAAATATAAGCAATAAATTTATATTTGTCAACTACAATAAAGGTAAATACCATAATATTATTAATAAGTAAAAATTTAAATACATGAATATTAAACACTTAAATTTGTTTATACTTAATACATTAATTTATAATTTTTATGCTTAGATATGATGGGGGGGGGGGGGTAGGTATGTTATATACTAAATGATAATCTTTGATAATTTTCTGAATAAACTATTGAGCGAAGAATAATAAAAATTTTTAAAAAGCATATTTCATAAAATTTTTAATAAATATGTTATTAATGGGTGTGATGAAATTTTGGTAAACATGATAATCTTAGGAATTATTGGTGAAAACCCTGTGAGTTCGAGTCTCACCACCCGTAAAATAAAATTTGTTATATTTTTACTTTATAAAAAATAAGCTTTAAATAGAAATTATTGTATATAAATAAAAAAAATCGAATAGATTTAGCTAATATTAGCAAAGTTTTTAGTTAATTTGAAATATAAAATTTAAACTAACCACTTATACTAAATAAATAAATTTGCAAATTATAAATAAGACATATTGGTTATTAATAAATTTTTGAATTTCGAAAATTTAAAAATTAAATTTTAGATCTTTGGTTTTGATTTTTAAATTTTCGAAATATATTAAAAAAATGAAAGATTAATTTAAGTAAATTTTGCTTTATTGTAATAATTATGATAAAATATAGATTATGGGTAATAATAAGGAGAGGATGTTTGTTTATTGATAATTATAAAATTATGTAAAATAAAAATATTAAAATATATTATTATTATATTTTAATATATTATATACTTAATATTAAATATATTATTATTATATATTAATATATTATATATTTTAAGGAGGGGGGGTTACATATAATAACTTAAAGTGAATGAAGCAATTTTTTAATATAAAGATATAGATTTAATGAGTTTAGGTTTATAGGGAGGGGAAGTGAGTTAATAGAGTTGAAATTGTAATAACTTTTAGTAATATTATTTTAAAGTTTATTTTTAAATTTAAAAATTTTCATTTTGAGATTTTATCCTTTATCTCGCTTAAATTTTTTTATTTTTATATATTTCAATTTTATTTAAGGGGGGGGGGGGTAATATTATTTGTGAATGGTTTATTAAAAAAATTTTAATTTATTTTCAATTTTAAACAATAATAAATTCGTAATATAAATTAATAATTTAAATGGAAATCTTATATAAGAAGTAGTATTAATATTAATAATAGATTTAAAAATTATTATAATAAAAATATAAGAAATTATTATTGTTATAAAATAATATATAAAGCCGAGGGGGGGGGGGGGGGAAGAGTTATATAGTTTCGTAACGGGCGCATTGTCCCCGTTCGCTTTTTTATAAATATTCGATTTTTATATTTTAAATATTGTAATAGATTTGAAAGTATTATAAGAAAGTAGTATATTTTATAAATAAAGAAGGGTAAAACAAGGTAGGGCTTAAAGATCCGTGGCGCGTTAGGCGGTCGATTTTTTTTAATTAGAGTATATTATAAATAGCTCAAGTTACACAAGCATATAAAAAGCATTCGTTAAAATTTAATATTACGTCATAGAAGCCCATCGGAGCAATGCAAATTAGTAGCGCGCTTTGCGCGCGCACAACGCTAAAAAAGAAAAAAAATCTAATGGTAAATCCAATATTTGAAGGCACTAAAATGTAATGGACGTGATCGAACGTAATGAGATTCTACGCGCTTTCTCGCCGGATGGTATTTAAAAATTTTAATATAAGAATATAATTATTATTTGCTTTAGTTATAAATATTAAAAATTAATTTTACTAATTTTTGAAATAAAAAGCCGTATAAAAATTTCAAAAAAGTAATATTTAATAAAAATATTTGGTGTTTTATTTATTAATTAAATTATTATATAAAATTTTTATAAAATTATTTCATTACCTATGTTGTAGACTAATAGGCAAGTCATAAATTTTTGGTATTTATAATTGAGTGTTCGAATCACTCCAACATAAATTAAAATTTTTAAAAGGAGAAAAGTGGTTAATAGTTTTTAAGTTTAAAAAGGATAATATTTAAAATTTTTTAAATAAGGGGGAGGGCGCAGGTGTAAATAAAGCAGAGGATAATAAGAAGCTTTACGAAGAGTTTTTTCATTTTTCGATTTAGAGGCAGGCTAGTCCTATTAGCTTAATGGTAAAGCAAAATACTTCTAATATTTAAATTCAAGTTCAAATCTTGAATAGGATTTCGTAATAGAAGATATTGCTGCTTATTTTTTATAAATTTAAAATTATACGATTATATAAATTAAAAATTATTATTATATTTACTTTTGTCTTAATTTATGTAATAAGATAAATTTATTAAATTTAATCTTGTATGTAAAAAAAAATTAAAATATAGATTTAAAATTAAATAGTTTATTGTTTATATAGTTTTGTTTTCATCAAATTTACAAGTTAAATAAATGAAAACAATGTAAGATATTTTAGTAGTTAATTAAGGGGGGGGGGGGTCGACTAAGTAAATTACTTACCCCTCTATTGCTTTTTTATATATGAAGCTAATAGTAATTAAAATAATTTATATTTTAATAAAGTTATTAAATAATTTTATTAATATAAAAAAGTAATAATTTAAGATATATTAAAGCTTATACCAAATTTTGGAAATCCTTAAATTAAATTTATTTATAGAGCGCGCTTAGCGATGTCAGCCTTCTTAAGTAGATTAAAAGTACTAAATTATACGTATAATAATTATATTTAATAATAAAATTAAAATTTTATATTTTCGGTGAATATATTGTTTTCAAGTGAATATTATTTGCTTATTTCATAGGGTAAACATAAAGCAAATTTAAATTTATGTTAATTATTCAAATAAAAAAAATATTATTTTAAAGAATGATTAATGTTAAAAATTTATTTTTCGGGTTATAAATATTACATAATTGAGATATTCATGCAAATCACAAAATATTAAATAATTCTAACATTATAAATAATATTTGGTTAAATTTTATTAAATAGAAACGACAAGTGCTTGCGCCTTGTATAATGGCAATCTCTAAAGGGTTTCTATAAAAGTTCGTTAATTAAAATTTAGATAACGTTATTGAGTTATAAAATTTATAATGTAGCTAATTATTATTAATCTAATTTTTATTCAAAATAATTTAATCATTTATTAAGGTTTACCGACTCTGTATGGTAACTAGGAGGGGGGGAACTTTAACTGGAAAGATAAAAATAAAAAAAATTTTTTTGGCTTTATAATATTATTAAGGTTTATTATTAATCCTTCCTTTGTTTTTTATTATAAGACTGGTACTTAATACTGTAAAGTAAATAAAATATTAGAAAAATAAATGAAAAAACTATAAAATGTGAATACCATCTCCTCACCCTAAAGGATTATCTCAACAAAGTAGTTTATCACCAACTTTCTTTTCTATTATTGATGATTTATTTATGATTCTACCTGTTTTAATAGGTGTTGCTTTTGTTACAGTAGCCGAAAGAAAAACTTTGGCTAGTATGCAGAGAAGATTGGGTCCGAATATTGTAGGAGTATGGGGAACATTGCAAGCATTCGCAGATGCACTAAAATTAATATTAAAAGAGTATGTCTCTCCTTCACAAGCAAATTTAATATTATTTTTCTTAGGTCCTGTAATTACTTTAATTTTCTCTCTTCTCGGATTTGCAATAATACCTTTTGGTCCAGGTTTAGCAGTCTTTGATTTTAATTTAGGTATTTTATTCGCATTGGCTGTATCTTCTGTTGCTACTTATGGAATACTTCTCGCAGGATGATCTGCTAATTCAAAATACGCTTTTTTAGGATCCTTACGTAGTACAGCACAATTAATTAGTTATGAATTAATATTAAGTTCAGCAATTTTATTAGTAATACTTTTTACAGGAAGTTTAAATTTAACTGTAATTATTGAAGATCAAACACATACTTGATATGTAATACCGCTGATACCTATCTTTATAATATTTTTTATAGGAGCTTTAGCTGAGACTAATCGTGCCCCTATGGATCTTGCAGAGGCTGAATCTGAGTTAGTTTCAGGTTTCTTTACTGAGCATTCTTCTGTACCTTTCGTTTCTTTTTTTTTAGCAGAATACGCTTCGATCCTTCTTATGTCTATTCTTACATCTATTCTATTTTTAGGAGGTTATAATTTTCCTTTATTTTTGTTTAATTTTATAAATGATTTAATATGAATTATTTTTAATAAACTTAATAGTATAATATTTATAAAGGTATACTTTTCTAATATAATAGAAGACAATCCTGTGATTTTTGGTTTATTACATGGATTAATTTTAGGGGCAAAAACCTGTTTTATTGTGTTCTCTTTTATATGGGCGCGGGCCTCACTTCCACGTATTCGTTATGATCAACTAATGCAGTTTTGTTGAACAGTTCTTTTACCTATCTTATTTGCTTTTATTTTCTTAATCCCATGTATTTTATATTCTTTCGATGCTCTTGCAATTAGCCTGGTGTTTCCTTCTATTTTTCTTAAAGACAAAGACACGAGGAAATGGTCTTAATGTGTCCGAAAATGAATCAAAACCTAAATTATTTCTGCCTTTAAATCCAGCTAAAATTTATGAAAATATTACTAATCTAGATAATCTTGCTTTAATTAAAAAAGAATTAACTGGATTATCAGGTGTATATGCATTTAAACACAATATATCAGAAAAAATGTATATAGGTAGCACTGTTAATCTTTGAAGTAGATTTTATGAACATACTAAAGGTTTTAATTCAAATATTTATTTGCAAAATGCTTTTAATAAGTATGGCTTAGATAAATTTTCTTTTATTGTATTAGAATTTTTTTCATTACCTACTAGCAACGAAAATTTATCAGACAAAAATTTAAGTTTAATTAATTTGGAACAAAAATATTTGGATCTTATTGATGATAAATATAATATTAATCCGAAAGCCGGTAAAACTAGGTTAGGTTCTAAACATTCGGAGGAAACTAAAGCTCTTTTGTCTAAGTTAAACGGGTTAAAATTTAAAGGTAAAACTCATACAAAAGAGGTAGTTGAATCTATTCGTAAACGAATGACCGGTAAAAATAATCCTAGGTTTGGTAAACCTGTAACAGAGGAAAATAAAAAACTCATTAGTGATATTTTTTCCAAGTCTGTATATGTTTATAATGCCAATACATTAACTTTAATTAGAAAGTTTGATAAACATCAAGATTTAGTAAAAAGTTTAAATATTGCGTATAAAACTATTGCTAAATATAAAGATAGCGGTAAACCCTATAAAAATTACATTTTTTCTAGTACACCATTAGAAAGTTCTTAATTACTAATACAATATAAAATAAAATGACGTGGGGCTTTATTCATTTTGTTGTATTGTGTTTATAATTGGTTTATTTTAGCTGGATTTAAATTAAGCGTGAAATTAATTTTAATATGAAAGGGATTTTTATTCATTGTGGGCACGTGCCTCTATGCCACGTATCCGTTATGATCAACTTATGCAATTTTGCTGAACAGTTCTTTTACCTCTTTTATTTGCATTTATCTTTTTAATTCCGTGTATTTTATATTTTTTTGATTCACTAGCTGTGAGTCTTTAATTTTCTATCTTTTTTAAAGAGACGATAAAATAATAATGATCCTTCTCTATATCGGTGCGATCATCCCCCCGACCCCCTATGATTCTCGCACGCAAGATTTAAAGACATCCTCGTTGTTAGTTAAAAATATTTTTTTACGCGAATGTTTTTAAAAAATTAAATATTAAGATTTAAAAATTTAAAATTTTAACGCGCTAATATATAAATTTTTTGCTTTTTACGATTAGTGTTGGAGGTTTCACTTAATAATTATAAATAGTTAATTATTTTTATAATGATTATTGAAAATTTATTTATAATAATTTATTAATTTATCAGATTCTTGAGTAGTTTATTAATGATTAAAAATTTTAAAATTAATTTTATTTTTTTATTCGACCTTTGTTGTTGTTTCATTTTTCGAAAATTAATTATAATAATTTAATTAGTCATTTTGTTTTGAGCGAGGCGCCGGGAGAGGGGTCCCGTTTTTATCTTTTTATTCGGAACACGTTATAGATAGAGATTCGATTTTGAAATTTTGATTCATATTTTCATTTTCATGTCAAAATCTGAGGGGGGGGGGAGGGAAACCGCGCGACACGGTATATTGCGTAAAACTCTGTTCACTTCAAACAAAATTAAAATAATAGACTTTTATCGATATTTGATCTCTGATCTATAATTATTGATATATTTCGGTAATTTCATCAATTTTATTATTGAATTACTATTTTGTTGTTTTGATATATTTTATTAAATAATAAAGGTAAAAATCCTGATATTATTTCTATGATTATATTATCTTCTCTTTATCTTTTATTAATAAATCCTGTTACATCTAGACGAGATAAAACTTTGTCCCACAATAGAATAACCTCTTTAATTTTACTATATTCAAGTTTTTTAGCTTTAAACAGTTTTAATATAACATGCTTAAAAACAAGGATTTGAGGATATGGGGGGATTATTTCTAGTAATTTTTTATTTCCTATATTTTTCTATATTATTGTGTTTTATTATATTTAATTCATTTTATTCACATATTATTTTTTGATTATGTTATTTATTAAGGTTAAAAAAACCCTCTATTATAACATTGTTAGCTATTTAAAAGCTAACCCTCCTCAGCTAAAAAGAAAAAAATACTAAAAGGAAAATTAAGGAAACTGTACCTTAATAATATATTATTAAATATTCTCTTCTATTTGGATTATTTGCCTAGATTAAGTGAAAATCATTCAACATATTTATTTTATGATTAAGTTATTTTTATTAGGTACTATATTTAAGCTCAATTTTTTACTGCTTGAGACGACACAGACACCACCTATTCCTTTATTATTAACTAGATTAAGTATAATTTTTATTAAAAATTTATATCTTAGTTCTCGTTATATATTTTCTTTTGCAGGTATTTCCCCATTACTACGGTTTATCCACGTTATATTTTTAACAAAAAAAAGTGGTTCCCTTACTCTTCAATTTTCGAAAGTAAGAATATGAAGCTCTTCCATCAATTGTTTCTTTTGTAAATTTATTATTCCAGTTTTGCTTGTTGTTAGCGCTGGTTTATTTATTTTTATAATTGATTATTTCACTAGTTTAAGTGAAAATTTTTTATCTTTGCATATGCTTAATTTTATAAATTATGACATTTACGATCGTCAATATATTAGTTTTCTTTCCCTTATTTTTTGTAACTCACGTAATTTTCTTGCTGCTTCTTGCTTTTATAATAATTTAGCTTTTCATTTTACCCCGTCGGCCGCCGAAGGCGGCTCTATATTAGTGCGTAGGGGTATTAATCTTTCAACCTTTTCATCTTATAACTTAATAATGAGAAAGATTAATACAAATAGTTTAATACCTAATCATAATAAAATTTTAAATTTGAATTTAATACCATATGAAAATAAGTTTAGCTTGATAAAATTAGATTATTTTAATAAAGATAATTTATTTAAAAATCAAGCTCTTGATTTTGTTGCTGAGGATTCTCGTGCTGTTTCTGCAGATTCTATTGAGGTAATTTCATCGGATAGTACTATTTCTATTCTAAATATTAATTATCAACAAAACATGATTGAATATATATCAAATAAAATTAAAAAATTAATAAAAATTATATAAAAGAACTATTAAAAAATTTAATTATAAAAATAATCAAAAAAATTATTCGAAGATTTATTATAGATTTTATTAAACCATATTTAATAATTATCTATGAATTTATTAAACTTTTTATTGAATTTATTGTTTGTATACAAATTGTTTTATCAAAATTTTTACCTTTAATTGAAGGATTGATTGAGATAAAAATTCCCTTTATTGGTGCTATATTTAGAATAGTTTATATTTTCATTAAAAATATTAAACCAATTAATTTTTATTATATTTTAAGTATGACTCCTAAGATGTTTTTAGCAAGCTATAATAAAGAAACTAGGGCTGAAATTTACTATAAAAGGAAATTGGCTAGACTTAATATGGATATGAGTGGTATATCAAAAGACAATGTAACGTTTGAGAAAAAAAAATAATACAAATGATAATGAATTAATACTTGAAAGATTTTTTTTATTTATATAATAGTTCCTGAACTCCTAATACAAAAAATACAATTAATAAACTTTTATCTGAGGTTAATTCTACTGATTCTTATGTTACTTCTCTACAATAGATAAAACTAGAATCGGAACTGTTGACTATTTATCAGAGATAATAACTAGATTTGATAAATTAACAGAAAAAATGAAATCAATAGATAAAGTAGAAAGAAAAGTCATAATATGACAAACCAACTCACATTTAGCCTATGAACAGCATACCTCTTGGTACTTGGCTGCAGATTATCCATTATATTATTTCAAAAGTTATTACCATATAACGAGTCATTACCTGTTCCATATAAATCTTACCATTTATATTTGGTATCTTGAATTTAGAATATTCCCGCAATTTGAAAGTTTTACCCCACCCGACATTAAGTCGTGGATTAGTAATAGGTTTCACTACTACTCTTATTGTCCGCATTAATCCTAAACAATCCAGTAGCTTCCATAGCCATTCAGATTTATTATTTTTAATAATAAATTATTAAACTATATGAAGGATTCTGATTTAAAATTTTTTTTCAAAAATTATTAGAATACACTTTAAATATATTACGTTTAATGTCCTATTTAGTTTTTATTAGTTTTTAATATATCAATCTCCATCTACTCGTTGCTCTTTTCCAATAAATATTTATTAGTTTAGATCCGCGATAGTCCATTTCTATTTCTTTCATAAACTATGTTATAACCTTACCGTCTCATAAACGCCATATTAAATTTTTCATTTAATATTTGATAACAATTTATTTAGGAGGTCTCCGGAATTTGAAGATTTTTAGCCACTATTACAACTCCTACATTGTAATGCAGCAAAAGCGAATCCTAATATGGCATACGCAAACAATTGTCCACGTAAGCTAGGGTTTCTAGCAACACCTAATATTAGTGCACCGAAAACTACACCAATACCTCAATAAAAAGTAAATTACTTTTAATAGACTATACCTTTATCATATAATTATTAATTAATAATTACTTAGATACTAACCGTGTAAAAAAAATTTTTAGATTATTTCTTTTTCATAAATATTTTGTTTATACCCATTGTGTTCAATGTGTACAGTATAATTAATTATTTAAAATATTTAATCAGTCGTTACAGATTAAAATATTCTTTAATCAATGTTGTATATTTTTTACCATCATTACCAGTTCTTACATTTAATATACTTAATGAATCCGCTAATTTAGCTAATTTTAAAAGATGAAATAGTTTTTCTATCTGTTAATATTTTTGTTGCAATTTCTAATTGATTATTTTTAAATCTAACATAAGGTTTAACTAGGTTGATAAATAATAATACATCATCTTGATTAGCTATAATTAACTCAAAAGAATTTAGTTTATTATTTTTTTTTTATTAAAAAAAATATTTCCTAATTGTAAATCTTTTTTAATTTCTTCAAAAAGCGGAGCTTTTTGATTTTTGACATAATTTTATTATAACTCTTATTCTAAATTTAAACTTATAACCATTTGCTTTATCAACAAAACACATTATTGCTCCATCACCTTCAAAAAAATCCTGCGTAATCATGCTAAAAAAAGTTTCAGAATATTTTTTATCCACGGTGTTGTCCTTATTTTCAGGGTTTTCACCGTTTAGAGTTAGTTTATTACCCTGTATTTTCATACAGGGAGAGCAAGTTTCGTTTACTCCCGCACCAATTAAACCTGTAGTAGCTAATCCTGTTCCTATAATCTTACTTGCTTGTATCATTTATTTTATTCTATATCCAAACCTAAAACACATCATTGCTCTTATTATTACTATCTTGATTTTATTATCTTATAAAATTTAAATTAATAAAAATAATTTAATAAAAATTTTGTAAAGTTTAATTATATAATATAATTAATTCGCATATATATTTGGGGGGGGGGGTATAAATAAATATAGGATTAGTTGATTCCCCAATTAAAGTCGCCATAGCTCAAAGGTAGAGCAGAATACTGTTAATATTTTGATAGATGTTCGAATCATCTTGGGGACTATATAATTAAAGTGAAGCATCTTTTAAAGTTTGTTTTAAACTATGAGCTAAGTAATCATTTATCAAGTTTATTAGAAATAAGATTATGAATAAAAAAAAAAAAAAAAAATTTTTTTTTTTTTTTTTTTATTTTATTTATGGATGCTTCGCTTAAGATGGAAAGGTGGTCCTGGTCATCGAATGCAAAAGATATCGGAATTTTATACCTAATTTTCGCATTATTTTCTGGTTTAAAAATAACTAAACCTGAATTAAAAAATCATGATATATGCTTGAAAAGTTTTTTAATTTTATTATTTAAATATAAACAGGAATTATTTTTTGTTTTAATTTGAATATTAAATAATTTAAAAGATAAATGAGCAGATTACTATCTTTCCTTTAAAAGGTTAATTATAATTATATTTTTTATAATTGTTAACTTTGAATTGTTTTACTTAGATAATTTTATAGTTGAATATATTATATGTTCAATTATACCCATAGTGTCTTATAATGATGTAATGACTCAAAAAAAGCAAATTATAAAAGAAAACAAAAATAAATCCGGGATATACATGTGAGTAAATAAAAATAATGGTAAAAAATATATAGGAAGTAGCATAAATTTAAGTAAAAAAATAAGAAATTATTTTAATACTGATTATATATCAAATCTTAAACACTTAATGCTTATATATAAAGCTTTATTAATTCACGGGTTTATTAATTTTAAATTAGAAATTTTAGAATACTGTGATTCTGAAAAATGCTTAGAAAGAGAACAGTATTATTTTGAGCTTTTGAAGCCAGAATACAATATTTTAAAAACAGCGGGTTCACGGTTAGGATATAGACATACCACAATTACACGTGAAAAAATGTCTATTTCTCAAAAAGCAGTTTCTAGGCAAGGAGCAAAACACCCTATGTATGGTATACCAAGACCAGAAGGAGCTGGAAAATCTTCAATAAAGCTACAAGTTTTCGACAAAAAAACAAACGAAACTACTATTTACCCTTCAATTAGTGAAGCCGCAAGAGTTTTAAAAATAGAACCCCGTAGGATTTATATGTATTTTAGTCGAAATCAAATTAAACCATATAAAAAAAGATATGTTTTCACTAAAATTGATTTGTAATTTGTAGATTTATTAAAAAATAATTATGTAAGGGGAAAGAAAGGTAAATTAGAAAATTTATTTTTAAAAGTATAGTAATCTTAGAGACTTTACGCATGAATTAATTTTTATTGTTTCTAGGTATAACTATAAAAAAGTTTATTGTAATAAAACGTTTTTTAAATTATTTATTGCTTCAATAAGTATTTTATTATTAACAGAAAATTTAAATAACTTTATTTTCTTTGATTTACACATAAGCTGTTTCCAAATATATGAAAATAATAATTTAAATACATATTTAATAGTATGAGGATTATTTTCTAAAAAAGTAAATTTATTTCCTTTTCTATTTGAAAGAAAATTAATGTCTACAAACAGCTTAAAAAATAAAAGTGAACTTGGCTCTTATTTGGCTGGTTTAATAGAATCAGATGGTTCTATTATTGTTCCTAAAGATAATACTAACACACCTACTATAAAAATAATCTTTAATATTAAAGATAAACCTTTAGCTGAATGTATAATGGAAACATTAGGATCTGGCTCTATTCAACCTGCTAGTGATAATTCTGTGCAATATGTTGTAAGAAGTAAATCAGGTTTAGTTAAATTAGTAAATTTAATAAATGGAGAATTCAGAACTCCAAAAATAGAAGCTTTACATAGATTAATAGACTGGATCAATAACAAACCTGATTATAATAATTCAAAAGTTATTAATAAAATGCCTTTGAATATTATACCTTTAGCGGAAAATAGCTGATTTTCTGGGTTTAGTGAAGGAGATGGATCTTTTCTTATTAGAGCTACTGAAGGTGTTAAATATAATAATGTCACGGTTACATATGCTATATCCCAAGGAAATATAAATGAGTCTGTTCTGCAATCTTACAAGCCTATCATGTTAAAAATAGCTGAATTATGCGGAACAAATTTCGAAGAAAAAAATTTATCTGCGGAAAAGAATGGTCTTAATAGTTTTATGTGAAGGGTTAGAACTACTAACAAGAAAGGGGTTTTAACTGTAATTCAATATTTCAAGAAATTTCCCCTGTGAAGTTATAAATATTTAGATTATTTAAATTGAGAACAAGCGTACAATATAATAATCAATAAAAACACACAAAACCAGAAGGACTTATTGAAATAAAACAACTTAAAAATACAATGAATAATAAATTTATTTAAATAAAACAACTTAAAAATTAATAATAAACTTATAGTGCAATAAATAATAAGTTCCATGATACTAATATAATTACTAAGAAAAAGTCCATAATTTATAGTAAATATTATAACTAACTTAACAACCAAGTGAGCTTCGCCCGCAAGGAGTACCGCAGTTGTGCGGATAATACGCTAGTATAATAAAACAATAAATTAAGTTAGTTTTGTGCACAATTTGCCTTTACTCGGACGAATATAGTATCATTCAATGGATTTCTTTAGGAATTGTTATAACATATGCTAATGCCGATACTCAAAAAATCCAAATTTTAAAAGAAAACAAAAATAAATCTGGTGTTTATAGATGAGTTAATTTAGAAAATGGAAATTGTTATGTAGGCTCTAGTGTTGCTTTAGAAAATAGATTTCGACAATATTTGAATGTTAGTTATCTTGTTAAATTTAAAAAATATCCTATCTGCGCTGCTTTACTAAAATATGGTTATTCAAAATTTAGCTTAGAAATCTTAGAGTATTGCGATCGAGAGAATGTGGTAGAAAGAGAACAATATTATATAGATTCTTTAAACCCTGAGTACAATATTTAAAAAAAAGCGGGCTCATCGTTAGGATATAAACATTCAGAAGAAACACTTGACAAAATATCTGCATCTTTAAAAGCTCTTGACCGTTCAGGTAAAAATCATCCAATGTATGGAAAAAATCATACTGAAGAAGTTCGAGCAAAAATAGCTGCGGGTAATAAAGGTAAGATACGAACTTCAGAAGCAATAACTAAATATATAGCAGCTAAGATTGGAAATAAAAATCCAATGTATGGAAAACCAAGAGCAGAAGGAGCGGGTAGATCTTTTCAAGAAATTGATGTAATTGATGTTAAAAATAATAGAACAACTAGATATGATTCTATATCTGCGGCAGCATTAGCTTTAAATATTAAACAATATCGAATTTCTACGTATTTTTATCAAAATCAAAAAAAACCTTACCAAGGTCAATATATTTTTAAAAAAGTGTAATTCTTGAAAACATCTTAAAAATTTTTATAAATAATGATAAACTGTAATGGCTAGTAACAATTAATTATTAAGAAAAAGTCCATTTTTATAATTTGTAGTATTATTAATAATACAGGGTGAGGCGGTGGGTTCATAAATATATTTCAAGTATATTATAATAAAATAAAGTTAGTAGGTACGGGAATGTCTGTACTTATTAGATTAGAACTATCAGGACCAGGTGTTCAGTACATTGCAGATAACCAGCTGTACAACAGTATCGTAACTGCGCACGCTATCTTAATGATCTTCTTTATGGTCGAAAAAAAGCAAATAAATAGATTGCCAGTTACTAGGGTATCTAATTTTCATTCTCAAGTAACAATAGGTAATGATAATAATCAAAAATATCCTTTTAAATATAAATATACTAAAGTTTTAGTAGAAGATCCTTATAACAACAGAGATATTATAGCAAAAGTAGCAAAAAAACAAAAAGGTGTTTACGTCTGGGAAGCATTAGATGGTAAAAATTTGTATGTCGGTCGTTCAATTAATTTGTATAACCGAATATGTTCATATTTTATGCCTTCCATATTAAAAACTAAAAAACGTAGAGTTCTTAGATATTTAAATAAATACGGTTTTACTAATATAAGACTAACTATATTTATTATGGAAGATTCAGTTAGCTTAGAGCAAGTAGTAGAATTAGAACAACATTTTATAGATAGTTTGAATCCTAATTTAAATGTGGACTTAGAGGCTAGTAGTTCTGGATATCATGAACCAATGAGTCAAGAAATGCGAGAACAGTTAAGAAAGCAAAGAGGTACACCGATTTTTGTATATGATGCAAATGATTTCACTTTATTATATGTTTTTGCTTCTAAAACTTATATGTATAATACAATTAATATTCACCATAAAACTCTTGACGATTGTTTAGATCTTGGTAAATTATATTTAGATACTTTTTTCTTTTCTTTAGATAAAATTGAGGAAAGTAGTAATACTAATTTATTAAGTCTAGATGAAATTAAAACTCTTGTATCAGAAAAACGAGAGATTTATGAAGTTAAACATCCTGCATCTAAAGCTATTTTAGCTGAATTCAAAGACGATTATAGATTAAATAGAAAATTTAGTTCTTTAGGTTCTTTAGCCAAAGAACTTAAAGGAGATCGTGGGGTAATTAGAGAATATTTAAAAGGTAATAAGTCTGGTTATTATAGGGGTAAATGAAAATTTACTTACATAGATAATAAAACTGAGTAATATTTATTGAAGCTTATTAGTAATCGTTAGATTACTAGGCATGGCCGGGTAATATAGTAATATATTATTTTCTTTTCACTATGTGCTGGAATATCTTTAAAGCTTTTAAAACTAGTTTTGCAGTTTTCTTAAATGAAAAGCAGCATAAAACAGTAACATTTTAAAAGATTAGACAATCAGCAGGAAACCAAAGATATTAGGTCGAAAAATAATAAACAGATTAACGTATGCGCCCCACTACAATTACCAAATTAGTCTTTTGGTATTTACTAATTTAAGTATCGTGAGTGAAAATCTCACTTAATTATAAAATGGTAATTATATAACAAATCATAAAATATATAATGATATGATGAGATGAAAACAGTTCTTAATAGAACTGAAAAGGACACCTGACATTATTTTCTGAAGTGTCGTGAGTGCAAATCTCATCTTATATTATAAATAGATTATAATAATAATATATCAAATCATAAATAAATATAATTATTGGACAAGGTGAAAACGGTTAACGATTCCCTGATTGAAGACCGTCGATATTATACATCGCTACTGACTGGTTCACCTACGTAGAGCAGAAAAGCTCGCGAATGTACAGTCGTAATTTAGAATTGGCTTAAGCCGATTGGTGTGAAGGGGTCCTTATAAGGTAAATGATCAGAGCATATGTAAAACACCTAAGAGCGCTTTGTTAACGGAAGTCGCTCTTTATATAACTAAGTTTGGGCAAAATTAAAACAAATTATTTTTCTTCGCTTTACTAAAAAATTATTATATTATCGTTTAAATAAATATAATACTTTTTCTACTGGGAAGGGACTTCCTCTAGCTGAAATTAATATTGGTTCTTATTTGGCTGGTTTATGGGAAGGCGACGGCCATATTTCAATAAGTAAACCTGGTTCAAAATCAAGTAATTTGTCTTTATCTATTACTTTTAATTTAAAAGATTTACCTTTAGCTGAAAAATTAAAAGATGTATTAGGATATGGATGAATTAGAATTAAACAAAAAGAAAACGCATGTGTTTTAACCTTTCATACTATAGAAGGATTAATATATATTGTTAATTTAATGAATTCTTATTTGAGAACACCAAAATTAAATAAATTTAATGAATTAATTGATATATTAAATATAAGACATGGTTTAAAGATTGATAAACATCCTATTCAATTACAAGATTTTAATAAAGATAATTGGCTAGCAGGATTTATAGATGCAGATGGTTCATTTGGTATAATTTTTACCAAAAAAGAAATGGACAAATTAGGAAAAATTACAAAAAAAAGAAGAAGTGGTTGTAGATTTAGAATTGAGCAAAGAATGTTTGACCCTATTACTAATGAAAGTTACGAACCTATATTAAAAAATATTGCCTTATTTTTAGGTGTTAATCTTACAATTGTAAAAAGGAACACAGGTAAGGAGTATTTTAATATTACAGCTAAAAGTAGAGAGAGTATTACTATAGTTAAAAATTATTTAAACACGTATCCGTTATTTAGTTCAAAATATCTTGATTACAAAGATTGAGAGATAGTAGTAGATTTTATACTTCGTCAAACTCATTATGATGAAGATAATCTTGACCTAATTGAAAAACTAAAAAATGGTATGAATAATAATAGAAAAAATTTTGATTGAGCTCATTTAAGTAAACTAGGCAAAACAAAAAAAGATCAGGATCTCCTTGAGAAAAATTTAAATTATAATGATATAATTGTAAATAGTGTATCTTGTAATAATTTGGGTTCATACCTAGCTGGTCTATTTGAAGGTGATGGGCATATATGAATTCAAAAACAGAAAGGTAAAAAAACTCATAACCCTAGGTTTTGTATAACTTTTGGTTTAAAAAATGAGGCTTTAGCCAAAAAATTGCTTAGTATTATAGGTTCGGGATTTATAAGATATAAACCTAAAGATAATGCTTGTGTTTTAGTAGTATCACCTGTAGTAGGTTTAAAAAAGATAATTAATTTAATAAATGGTGAATTAAGAACACCTAAAATACATCAACTATATAATCTAATAGACTGATTAAATAAAAATCATGCTACCAATATAAATAAATTACCTTTAAATAAAAATAATTTAGAAAATAATAGTTGATTAAGTGGGTTTGTAGATGCCGATGGTAGTTTTTCTGTACAATATACTAAAACCGAAGAAGGAGCCAAAAAAAGAAAAATTTCTTGTAGATTGAGAATCGAACAAATAATTTTAGATCCAGTTACTAATGACAGTTATTTTGATATTTTAAACGAAATATCTTTATTTTTAAATTGTAATTTGTTAACTAGAACACAAGCGAGAGGAGCATATTATATAATATGTGCAAGTAATGAAAATAGTTTAAGAATTATTCTAGATTACTTTGCTAAATATCCTCTTTTTAGTAGTAAATTCCTTGATTATAAAGATTGATATATTCTTCCATCTCCGAAGCTGCTAAGGCTATAGAATATACTAAAGAGGGAATAAGTTTAGCGTTTAGCCGTCAAGAGAAAAAAGGAATAGATTTTATTATGGTTAAAAAGAAAAGATATATCTTAAAAAAAATTGAAGATTAGTTGTAGTCGGCGGCGCGCGTGCAGCGCGCTGACTCGGCGCCGCGGCGCCGAGTCAATGACTTTAAATATTATATGGATTTTATTTGCTAAATTTATTTCAATTACTTCATTAATCTAAAACAAATAATACATATTATACTTTAGCAGCATCTAGCAAAGTATCTTTAGATATTATTATTAATTATTTTAATAAATATCCTTTATTTTCAAGTAAATATTTAGATTATAAAGATTGAGAAAAAGTTGCTTATTTAATTATTAATAATGAACATTATACTGAGCAAGGGATAACCACAGTAGAATTTGTTAGAAGTCAAATGAATACAAAAAGAACTGAGTTCAATTGAGATCATTTAAATGGTTTATACTAAATACAAACATTAATTTAAATTTTTTTCTAAAAAAGGGAATGCCGTTAGAAAGTGTAAATTTTCTAAATATAACTTCACTGTAGGCATGGAATCTCTCGAAATTGAATAAATTTATTCAGTCAACAGATGGAATAGACACCTAGTTGGGCGGTAATAATTGTCATAAAGTTAATAAATAAACTGAACTAGTCGTAAAACTTATACCATACAAGGGAGGGTTATGCAGGAAACCAAAGTAATTATTTATGAGTAGGATCCTCAGAGACTACACGCGAAGCTCCAAATTTATTTTATATCTAAAAAAATTCTAAAAATTTTATTTATTTTTATTCAACCTTAGTTGTTGTTTATAATTTAAAATTTAAAGGTATAATGAAATAGTATTAATTTAATTGACGCGTCTGCGTCTAAAAAATTAAATTTTCAAATAATATATTATTAATGCTTTTTTAATTAACAAAGTTATATTAATTTATAAATTTAGATAAACAATAAAATTGGATGAAGACATAGTCCAGGTAGGTAAGAAATTACTTACGTAAGTTTGATTCCCTCGTCTTAATAATATAAGTTATTGATTACTTATACCTAGCTTAGCTTTATTTGTGTTTTCTAGCTGTATTGAGGATGGAGCGGGTACTTAAATTCCCTGTGCCCGAGTAGTAAGTAATTACTATATAGATTATCACTATATACTGGAAATTTTAAATTGAAATACGCAGTTATATATGCTGTGTTTGTTATAAATAATATTTCAATTGACAATCAGTAGGAAACCTCAGGGGGTTCTGCAGAGACTATGCGTGACACACCTTATATGGTGAAAAGGTAGTCCAATCTTTATACGAAAGTATGAAAATAAATAAAATTTATTTAGTTTAATAATGAAGGGTAAATTAACTAAATTAACGAAATCTTCCTTTAAAAATCCTTTACGTAAATTTTCAACTAATAAAGATTATGATGAATCATTAGGTCATTATTTAGCTGGTTTAATAGAAGGTGATGGATCTATAATTGTTCCTAAAACAATTAGAAATCAAAAAGGTAAATTGTTATATTCTGTTAATGGCCATTAAGCTTCCTTCATCATTAGCCCTACCCAGGGTAAAACTAAATAACCTATCTTATAGGTTGTAATTTTATTATTTAAAGACAGGTAAATTAAATAAGAGATTAAATAGTACTTATTCTGATCCTAAAGGAAAGTTCAATTGTTTGCATCCTTCTTATGTAACAGGTTTTGTAGATGGTGAGGGTTCATTTTCAGTATTAGTGCTTAAAAGAGCAACGTATAAAACAGGTTGAAATATAATTCCTGTTTTTACTATTAATTTAAATAGTAGAGATTCAGTTCTATTAGAAAAAATACAAAAATTTTTCGGAGGAATAGGAAAAATCACAATACGTGAAAAAGATAATAGTGCGTATTTTACTGTTAAATCAATAAAAGATATAATTAATGTAATAATACCTCATTTTGAAAAATATCCTTTATTAACTGAAAAACAAGCCGATTTTGAACTATTTAAACAAATAGTTATTATTATGCACAATAAACAACATCTAGTTTCAAAGGGATTAGATAAGATTATATCACTTAAGTCTTCATTAAATAAAGGCCTAACACCATTGCTAATTAGTCATTTTCCAAATGTATGTTCAGTAGAAAGACCTGTAAGAAAAAATTATTTTAAAAATGTAAACCCTTACTGAGTTACTGGATTCGTAGAAGCCGAAGGATGTTTTTTTATAAATGTTATAAAATCTAATGCTTACAAAACAGGATACCAGATAAAATTAGATTTTAGTATTGTTCAACATAGTCGAGATAAAATTTTAATGGAAGGTTTTGTAAATTATTTTAATAGCGGAGCCGTTTATAAAAACGCTGATCATGTAACATACCTAGCTTCAAAATTTTCAGATATACAAGAAAAATTTATACCATTTTTCCAAAAATATCCTTTACAAGGCTATAAATCATTAGATTATGAAAAATTTTGCAAAGTTGGGGAATTAATGAATAAAAAAGCACATTTGACTCAGGAGGGGATAGAGGAAATAATAAATATTAAAAAAAGAATAAAATAGTCCTGTTTATTTTATTTTTATCTTCATCCTTTTTTGACAAAATGACATAGTTTATACACTAATGTTAAGTTAAATGCATGTTTTAAGTGATAGTTCCTAATATAAAAAAGGAATAAAATTTTTCTTCAATCTATCAAACTTGTTAATCCTATCTTTTAGTATTTATTCTTTTTTAGTAAACAAATAAATTAATTATAGTCATGTTATATCCTGTAGTAAAAATCACTTTTGTAAAAAAAGATGCACCTTTAGCAGAAAAAATTAAACAAGTTTTAATTGGAGGTACTTTCGAGTATCCTAAAGATTCTGAATATTTAAATCTTTTATTTCAAGATTTAAATTCAATACAAAAGATTGCTGTACTTCTTAATGGGAAAATGAGAACGCCTAAAATAGAAGCTCTTCATAGATTAATTGATTGATTGAATGCTAGATCAAATAATAAATCAAAATTGCCTAAATTAGGTTTAGATAATAGCTCATTGGGTAATAACCCGTGATTGACAGGTTTTTTGGAAGCAGATGGTAATTTTTATTGTAGTTTTGATCTTGATACACAAGGTATAGCTAAAACAGTAAAAAATTATATGAGAATTTCTCAAAAACAAGAGTATAAAATTTCTTCTGACATATCAAAAGAAAATAATTCTAATTTTCAAATAATGGAAAAAATTAGAAAATTTCTTGATGTAAAAATAGTCAATGAAATCAAAAGAACCAAAAAAGATTACGTAGAGTTATCCTATGAGGTTAGAACAACTAAAAAAGGTTCTTGTGATATATTAATAAATTATTTATCTATGTATCCTTTATTTAGTTCTAAACATCAAGATTTTTTAGATTGACATGAATTCTATCGCATAAGATTATCTAAAGAGTATCGGGATGCACGCGGCTAAGCCGCGTGTATATTAATTATAAGACTATTACTTATAGAAGATAAAAATAGGGAAATAAATTTTATTTATATTTTTTTGACAGGGGTATTTTGGATAGAAATTGCGGGATTTGCTTTTACTTGGGTTAAACCTGTTTTTATATGATTATTTTCAGAAGATTATTCTAGTTTAATTGTACCTCTTGTTGTTTATTCAAATGTAGATGCACAGAAAAAAAATATTGTTGAGGAAAATAGAAATAAATCCGGTATTTATAAATGAGTAAACAATACAAATGGAAATTCTTATGTTGGAAGTAGTACTAATTTATCTAAAAGGCTTTTAGAGTATCTTAATACCAATTATTTATTAAGAAATGAAAACATGGCTATTTGTAATGCTCTAATTAAACATGGATATTCAAATTTTTCTCTTGAAATATTAGAATACTGTGAAGCTGAAAATTGTATTGAAAGGGAACAGTTCTATATTGATCTATATAAACCAGAATATAATATTTTAAAGTTTGCAGGTTCTAATCTTGGTTACAAACATACAGAAGAAACCTTAGATAAATTAAGAAATCGTAAAGTTAGTGATGAAGTTAAAGCTTTATTATCTGCAAAATTTAAAGGAGAAAATAACCCAATGTTTGGCCGGGTAAGTGTTAATCATCCGATGTACGGTAAAACCAAACCTGAAGGGTCAGGAAGATCTCCTCAAAGAATAGCAGTATTAGATGTATTAACTAATGAAAGAACAGAATACGATTCTATAGGTGCAGCTTCTTTAGCATTGAATATTAAGCAATCCCGAATTTCTATGTATTTTGCTAATAATCAAAAAAAGCCATATAAAGGAAGATATGTTTTTCAAAAAATATAAATTTAAGGAACATCTAAATTAATTTCCTTAAAAAATAGCATGAATACTAAAAGAACTCAATTTAATTGAGATTCATTAAACAATTTTTATTGTTAAATGTAATCAGGAATAACAATAACGAGATGGGAAAATTTTTATTTAAACAGACAGGGTGAACTCTTTATATGGATAAGGAGTTGTTCATAGGTGACTTTGAAGCAATAAAATTCTTTTCGATGCGAGAAAATCTTGTGTTAAGTTTTTTTAATTTAACACAAACTCTAAATTACTCAAATAAATATTCAAATTTTAATTATGTAAAAATGTTTAGAGCTATAAGACAATTCGCCTGACTAGATAATAAAAAATATTCTAGTCATCAGAGACTTAACAAAGAATATCTTAAAAATAATATTGATTGATTTGAACAATGATTGGTGGGTATGACCGATGGGGATGGAACTTTTTCTATTGTATATCAAAATGGTAAATGAAGTTTAGCATATAAAATAGCTTTATCTAGATATAATTTAAGAGCACTTTTTTATATTAAAAAGCAATTAGGTGTAGGTTCAGTAACCAAAGATAATACAAAAGGACAACTTTTTATTAGAGATAGAAAAAAACTTGAATCAGCTATATTTCCTATTTTCGATAAATATCCTCTTTTAACAAGCAAACAGTTTAATTACTTAAAATTAAAACAAGCATTTTATGTATTAGAAGATACTAGTCTTACCAAAGATGAAAAGGATAAAAAACTTTTTGCATTAAAAACTCAATCAATACCTGATAATTATATTTCTCCTTCTTGAAATAAGACTCAATTACCTTTAAAATCTATAAGTGATTTAACTGGCATTATGACTAAACCATGATTGGTAGGGTTTATTGAAGCTGAAGGTAGTTTTTATTTAGTTTCAAAAAATTCTACTAGAATAGTGCATGGTTTTGGTATAACTCAAAAATTAGACAGCGTAGTTTTAGAAGGTATTAGGCTTATTCTTCATATACCTACTGGTGTAAATTTTAAATCAAAATATAACCATTATATATTAGATACGACTAATTCTAGAGCTGTTGAAAATATAATAGAATATTTTCGTAATACAATGAAAGGTATGAAGTCTGTAGAATATAGAATTTGGGCTAGATCGTACGGTAAATATAAAGGAGATTATTTAAAATTATCTGAAACAAGAAATATTCTTAGAAAACTTAAAACTAAATTATTAGAAATTTCTGATTTTAGTTAATTTTTTGATTATTTTTAAGATAAAGGTATAGTCCGAACAATATAGTGATATATTGAGTGTAACGATAGTTTTAGTTTTAACTTTTTAACTAAATTGAGGTTACCAACATTAATGTTATCCTCCATTAGCCGGAATTCAAAGTCATAGTGGTGCTAGTGTGGATTTAGCAATTTTTGGTTTACATTTAGCCGGTATTTCTTCTCTCCTTGGGGCTATGAACTTCGCGCGCATATTAACTTATCGAATACCTCGTGTTATTTTTACTCGATGATTTATCTTTAAATCTTTTTATAGTTCTAATGGTAAACCTAACAACAATTACAAAAATGATAATGAAAAAGATAATAATGAAAAAAATAAAGACAAACCTATTAATTCTAAAATAGATCCTAGATGAAAATATGTATTTGAAGTATGAGGGCTTACTGAAGAACAAAAACGTTGTAATGTATTAGCTTTTGAGTATTTTTATAGTAATAAACCTATTACAGCTAAGATTATTAATGAACTTTTAATATCGAAGAATATAAAAATTACGGATGAGCAGTTAAAAAATTTAATTAATACTAAAAGTTTTATATATAATAACTTTAATAAAAAAACTTTAGAGGATATTAATGAAAAGCTCGGTAAAGCAAAAACTGAAAAACCAGTACCTGGTATTTATATTTTTACACATATACCTACAGGTAATAAATATGTTGGTTCTTCTAATAATCTTTCACGTAGAATTAATGAATATTTAAAAGGTTGACAAAAGGATATAGGTTTAATTGTACCTTTATTAAAAAAAGAGAAAAATAAAAATTTTTCATTAGAAATTTTTCCTTTACTTGATAATTATGAAAAATATTCAGAAATTATATTAGAACAATATTATCTGTTAAATCCTTTATTTACATTAAATACCCTTAGACATGCTACTATGCCAAGTAATAGTAAACCTATTTTTATGTACAACAGAGATATGTCCATATTATATTATTATAGTAATGAACAAATAAATCTAATTAGAGATTTTAGTATACATCATACTACTTTTACTAAACATTTAAGTAACGGTACTTATTATTTAGGTAAATACAAATTTTTAAGGGAGCCTGTTTTAACAGCTAAGATAAAAGATATATCTAACACGGATTTAGCTATAATGTTAGAAAAAGACAGGGTTGAATTTAATAAAAAAAAACCTGTAAGCAGCTTATCAAAAGCAGTTAAGCTCATTGATGTAAATAATAGCGAGATTAATATTAAATTTGAAAGTTTAGGTAAAGCTGTTAATTACCTAAAAAGTAAGGGATTAGCTGCTAGTCAAAAAACACTTGTAAAACGTTTAAATTCAAATATTGAATATAATGGTTACTATGTTAAAACTTTGTAATATGGTTTGTTACTATTAATAAAAAAATTAAGTAAAATTTATCAAGTTTAATTTTAATTTTAATTTTTTTTGTAAAGAATAGAAAAAACTCAATAAGCTCTAAATTAATAAACAAATGTTATTTTAGTTCTAATAAACCTAAATTTGAATTTAATAATAATAATTTTCAAGAAAATGGTACTCCTAAAGGAAATAATAAACCTAAATTTGATTCTAAGTGAAAAGAAATTTTAGGTAGAGCTGGTCCGAATAAACATAGCCATGTTTTAGCAATTGAGCAACTAAATAGTGGTAAAGTTGTGACTGCTAATAAAATTAATGAAATTTTAGCTTATTCTAATATTAAAACTACTAATGAAGAATTAAATTATTTACTTAATACTCCTAGTTTTATTCTAACTAATTTAAATCAAAAAAGTATAACTAAAAAAATTCTTAAAGAAAAGCTAGGCTCACCTAATAGTAAAAAAAGAGTGGCTGGAATATATATTTTTACACACTTAACAACAGGTGGAAAATATGTAGGTTCATCTTCAGAGCTATCTTTTAGATTAAATGGTTATATTAATCTTACTCATAGAGAAAGTGGTTTATTAATTCCTTTATTAAAAAAAGAACAGTTAAAAAATTTTTCTTTACAAGTATTTCCTTTTTATGAAAATTATATAAAAAATTCAGAAATTGTATTAGAACAGTATTATTTATTAAATTCTAATTTTACTTTAAATACTATTAGAGTTGCAAATAACCCTAGTGGGTCAAATGCAAGAAGTTTATTTTTATATAATAGAGACATGACTATACTATATTATAATTCAACACAACAGATTGATTTTATTAGAAAATTTAATATTCATCATACGACATTTACTAAACATTTAAACAACGGTACTTATTATTTAGGTAAATATCTTTTTTTAAGAGAACCAGTATTAACTGCTAAAGTTAAAGATATGTCTGATTTGGATTTATCTTTAATGTTAGAAAATGATAGAATTAAATTTAATAAAAATAAACCTCTAAATAGCTCTTCTAAACCTGTTATACTAACAGATGTAAAGAATTTAGAAAATACTACAGTGTTACCTAGTTTAGGTAAATGTGTGGAATATTTACAAAGCAAAGGTTTATCTGCTTCTCAAGTAACATTGGTTAAACATATTAATTTAGGTAAAGCTTATAATGGATATTTTTGTAAATTTCTGTAAAAACAAAAATTATATGAGGTTCATATAAATTTTTTAACTGTATGCTGGAAGAGCTCAGTGTTTATAAAAATTTAATAGTAAAATTTTTATAAGCTATGCTTAATCAGCAGGAAATTATAGACATTATGTTTATTGAAATCCTTAGAGACTAAACGTTAAACACCGTATCTAAAATACAGATGCGCTGAATATATAGTCCATTAATTGTTATTAATTTAACAATATTTAATGTCATAACAACTGTGCTTAATATGCGAAGTCCTGGTACAAGATTACACAAACTCGCCTTATTTGGATGAGCTGTGGTTGTTACTGCTGTTCTATTACTGCTTTCTCTTCCTGTTTTAGCTGGTGGAATTACAATGGTTTTAACGGACAGAAATTTCAATACATCATTCTTCGAAACTGCAGGTGGGGGTGACCCTATCCTCTTTCAGCATCTTTTCTGATTCTTTGGTCATCCAGAGGTTTATATATTAATTATACCAGGATTCGGGATTATCAGTACTGTTGTTTCTTCCACATCAAGTAAACACGTTTTCGGTTATTTAAAAAATAGCTCTTTAATTAATATAACAAATTTATTATCGGAACGAACTATATTCGGGAAATTTTATAGTATAAGTTTTATTCTTTATTTATTACTATTAAACAATCCGCAGATAACCAAAACATTGAGTGGAAAATTTTCAGCTAAACTTGCAATAATACAAAATTTATTTTCCAGTATTATTAGCAATTACTTAGCCTTAAAGTTTAGTAAATTTTCACTTAATAATAGTAATAATTTTTTTAATTCATTTAAAAAATATAAAATGAATACTAATAAACTACATTTAATACATACACTTATTCAAATATATACGAAGACACATAGCCTGAGTTTTTCTTCTTTAAATAAAAAATTATTTTATTCTATTTTACAGTGTAATCAAAATAAATTACATCCTTATTACATTACTGGGTTTGTAGATGGAGAGGGGTGTTTTTCTATAAATATTAGACCACGTCCTAATAGGGGAAAAGGTTATGCTGTTGAGCTAGTTTTTAAGATAACTTTATCATCCAAAGATAAATTATTACTAGAAAAGATTAAAAATTATTTTGAAGTAGGTAGATTGATAACTCAAGGTAGTTCAACTTCATATTGTGTTAAATCTTTAAATGATTTACAAGTTATTGTAAATCATTTTGATAACTATCCTTTGATTTCAAATAAATGATCTGACTATCAATTATTTAAACAAGTATTTGAATTAATGCAGCAAAAAGAGCATTTAAAATCTGAAGGTTTAAATAAGATAGTGTCTATTAAAGCTGTTTCTAATAAAGGTTGATCAGATAAATTAAGAGCACTCTTTCCTAATATAGTACCAAGTTTAAGACCCTCAGTTAAGAGTCAAATAATACCTGATCCTTACTGAGTGTCTGGGTTCGTTGAAGGAGAAGGTAGCTTTTATATAAAATTATCTAACAAAGATCTAGTAAGTTTTAGATTTTTGGTTACACAGCATGTTCGAGATGTAGAATTATTAAAAAATTTAATAATTTATTTAAATTGTGGTTATTATTTACCTAGATCTAATAGTGTTTATCATGGTGATTATTTTGTCACAAATTTAGAGGATATTAAAAATAAAATTCTTCCATTTTTTGAAAAATTTCCTCTTCAGGGTAATAAATTAAAAGACTTTTTGGATTTTAAAAAAGCCGTAGAACTTAAAAAAGGTAATCGTATTCGTTTAACAACTGAAAATTTAGCAAATATAAAGGAAATAAAATTAGGGATGAATCAAAATAGAATATCCGATGATAACGAAAAAAATCCATTAAACTCTAAACTTTTAACTCGACGCCCTTCAATAAAAAGCAACGGATCTATTAATAAAAGACATTATTCCTCTAGTGCAATTATTAGTAATGAGCAAGCCAAATGCGAGGAAATTAAATTTTTTGAGTGATTAGCTGGACTTATTGATGGAGATGGTCAATTTCATACTTCCAAAAAAGGCTTTTCTAGTTTAAAAATTATAATGGGTATAAATGATAAATATCCATTGTACGAAATAAAGCATAAATACGGAGGTAATATTAAGCATATTTCAGGATCTAATGCATTAAAATATAAATTGCTGAACCCTAAAGGCTTAATAAATTTAATTAAAGATGTTAATGGTTTAATTAGAAACCCTGCAAGAATGCTTCAGTTAAATAGGGTATGTGAAAATTATAATATAAATTTATTAGAACCTAAAGCTTTAACTCGTAATAATAGTTGATTTAGTGGTTTTATAGATAGCGATGGTTCTATTCACATAGATAAAAAATCTGGTCAATTAATAATTAGTGTTACACAAAAAAATAAATATTTACTAGAACCATTACAAATTTTATATGGAGGAAGAATTCAGATTCTTACATCTAAAGATGCGTTTATCTATTCTATTTATAGAAAAGAAGAAATATTAAATTTAGTAGATGGTTATTTTAAAAATTTTCCTTTAAAATCTAGTAAATCTTTAAAAATTAATATGATAAAAGAATTTTATCTTTTAAGTGAATATAGGAATTTAAATATTAATTATATCAATGAATTCAATCAATGAGTAACATTTAAAGATAAATGAGACAAAATTTAAAAAATAGTTTATTAATTCATTTAATAATGAGAAATTATTATTATCAGTGAGTAGGAATCTTAGAGGCCATACGTTCGTAACAACAATTACATATATTTATGTAAAAAACATTAACTATTTTATATTATAAAACTAGGTTTTTACTTTTTTTATGCTGAGGTCTTTGCAGGGAAATCAAAGAATTTTTACAATTCATATTACTAAGTACTCCCAATTTATGAAATAAAATTTCAATAGTAAAAATTTTAGTAATGTATGATAATCCGCAGATAACCAAAGCACGAAGTGAAAACCTCAAACTTGGAATAAAAGAATTTTCTAAGTTATGCATGTTAGTAGGAATTTCAGAGGCCATACGTTTGTTGCCAACGTTTTTAATAAATATAAAATATTTATTTTATTTATTTAAATACTCTTTACAAAAATTTAGATTTTTATATACAAAATCATTAAATGATATTAATGATAATGATAAAATATCTAATGTTAATGAAAATAATAAAGGATCAATTAATTCTGAAAATAATAATGAAGAAAATTTTTATGAATGATTAGCAGGAATTATTGATGGAGATGGGTGTTTTTTATTATCTAAAAAAGGATATGCTAGTTTAGAAATAGTTACACAACTTAGAGATAAAAAATGCTTATATTTAATAAAACAAAAATTTGGTGGATCTGTAAAACTTTATAGTGGTGATAACTATTTAAGATATAGACTACACCATAAAGAAGGTTTATTAAATTTAATTAATAAAATTAATGGTTTATTGCAGAATCCCGTAAGAATTCTTCAATTAGGTAAAATTTGTGAAATCTATAATATAGAATTAAAAGATCCTAAACCATTAACATATTATAATGGATGATTAGCTGGGTTTTTTGACACTGATGGTAGTATATATCTTAATGATGCTTCTGGTCAAATATTTATAACTGCTACTCAAAAAAATAGATTTATATTGGAAGCTTTAGTAAAATTATATGGAGGTACAATTTATCCTATGGTTAAACAAGAAGCATTTAAATGAACTTGTTTTAAAAAAAAGGAAGTTTTATCTTTAGTTAATGATTATTTTAAAGTTAATCCTTGTAGATCTGAAAAATTTATGAGAATTAATATGGTTAATAAATTTTATGAACTTAGAAAATTACATGCTCATAATGCCTCACCTAATTCAGATTTAGGTAAAGCTTGAAAACATTATAATATAAAGTGAAATAGTTTAGTATCTAAGTAAATAACCAATAAAGTATTTGTTGGCAAAGAGATGGTCCAAAACAAAATAGTTTAATAACTATTATTTGTTAGTATTTAGGAATGGTTTACGCTATGATGTCAATTGGAGTTCTAGGGTTCGTGGTGTGAAGTCATCACATGTATTCTGTTGGATTAGATGTCGATACAAGAGCATATTTCACTGCTGCAACGCTTATCATTGCCGTGCCTACTGGAATTAAAATCTTTAGCTGGTTAGCTACTTGTTACGGAGGTTCATTACACTTCCATACACCATTATTATTCTCACTTGGTTTTATCTTTATGTTCACTATTGGAGGATTAAGTGGGGTAGTTTTAGCGAACGCATCATTGGATATAGCATTCCATGATACTGTGATTATTCTTTTTTTTGCAATTAATATATTAATGGATAAAATAAAAAATGATAAAATTTTTTTTAATAATTCTAGTTCATCTTTGAATTTATTAAATTTAGATAATGATTACATTAAAAAATTTTGAGTAGGCCTTATGGATGGTGACGGTAGTATACAAGTTAATCATTGATTAAAAAAGTCTTTACAATATAGATTAGTTATTAAATTAAAATATGATATTCTTAATTTCGAGATGTTAAATTTAATAGCTAAAACTATAGGTGGTAATGTAAGAATAGTTAAACAAGATGTAATTTGAGTGGTTAATAAAAAAGAAGATATAGAAGAAATTATAAAAATATTTGAAGAATACCCTTTATTAACTTCTAAAAAAATATGTCAACTAAATTTTTTAAAAACTTGTTTAACTAAAAATAGTATGGATTATTACTTAAATAATAGAAATAATAAATACGATAATCAACCTGATATACTTAAAGCTCCATTTGTAATTCCTAGTTATTTTAAAGAATGATTATCTGGGTTTGTAGAAGCTGAAGGTTGTTTTTCATTAAGAAAATCTAATAATCATTCCTTTTCAATAGGACAAAATGATGATATATATCTAATTGAAGCTATTAAATTATATTTTGAGGCTAGTAATGCAGTAAGAAATTCTTATGGTAATTTTTATGCTTTAGAAATTTATAAAAAAGAAGTTTTAAAAAGAATAATAACACATTGTTTAAATTATCCATTATTAGGTGAAAAAAAAATATCATTTGAAAAATTTAGTGAAAAACTAAATAATTAAATAGTAAGTGTCTTGTGGTCATGTCACCGTGAAAAGAGTTATATACTTTTCGGTAATATATAATTATTTATATATTGCTAACGATGAAGTCTTATGTGTTATTTTAAATGCTAATAACGTAAAAAAAAATATAAGATAATATCGTGGAAACCAAGATGGGTGAAACCGTATTGGGCTCCGTAGAGACTAAACGTGACAGTCTAAAGTTTATTAAGTTAAATATTAGATAAGTTATAGTCCGAACCATTGTGTGAACGATGTTATATAAAAATTTTTGAGCGAACTAATCGACCTACTATGTGGTAGCTCAAATGGGCCAAAATAACTTATTTACATTTAATAATTATTTTGCAATTGACTATATGCTGGGAACTATATTATTTGTATATTGTTTACTATTTATTAATACGTTTTATCTTTATAAATTAGATGCCAGTAGGAATAATATTCTTTTAAATAGTCAAAATAACGATATTACAGTAGGTTCAGAACCTTTGAATACACAATCAGCAGAAAACTGCAAAGGATTCTCAGAGACTATACGTCAATTACCCGACTCTAAATTTTGAAATTGATTTGCTGGTGTAATAGATGGCGACGGGAATTTTGACATTAGAACTCTTAATAATAAAAGAGTTCTTAAACAAATTAGAATTAAACTACATAATAGAGATGTTAGAATATTAACACGGATACAAGATTATTTACACATGGGAAAAATTAGAGCAGATAAAAATAAACCATATTCAATGTATATAGTTTCTACCAAAGAAACTATGATGTATATTGTAAATAATATTAATGGTTTAATTAGATTAAAAGTACCTGGGTTTAAAGAAGCTTGTAATTTATATAATATAAATTATATTGAACCTAATTATAATATTGGTTTGTATGATCCTTATTTTGCAGGCTTAGTTGATACTGATGGTAGTATAGTCTTTAATTATGCTGGTAATAGAATAGAATGTAATTTAGAATTTCAATATAATGAATACTCATCAAAATTAAATTTTGATAACACTATATTAAATTGTAAACCAGCTGTTCTAATCCGTAAAAAATCTTCTAAATCAGGTAGTTCTAAAGATTTCTCATCTATTTCATTTAAATTTCAAAATGTAAATAATATGCTATTCATATATGATTATTTTATGCATAATAGATTATTTTGTGACATGTTAATACGGATACAATATTATTTACATATTCTTTGAGATTTCCTAGCTTCAGTATGTACTGATAATATTCTAAGCCAAGTACCCTTGAATATACAATCAGCAGGAAATGAACAGGTAAATACATTTACCTTAGTAGTATCCTCAGAGACTATACGTCAATCACCTAGAATAAAATACTCACAATTTTTAAATTTATTTGTTAAAAGAAGATTTTACGTTACTTATTGTGCTGAACGTAACAAATTACGTTCTTATTCTACTCTAAATAATAGCAGCAATAAAAAGGCTAAGACAAGCTCTCCGACTTATTTTAAATGGGTAAAATCTAAAGACCCTTATAGCCCTAACGGTATAGTAACGAACTTTCACATTAAATATAATTATCCGGAATTAGCTAATCCACATATTACGTACGAATTAATAAAAAGTATACTAGGGGGTACTTTAGATGGTTTCAATAAAGTAATGAATAAGAATATATTTAAACAGCTAAAGGAGTTAGCCGACAGCATCCCTATCGTTTTTAAGAATCTTCCTTTGCAAGATAAGGAACTTGTACGTTTTACGTTTAATGTAGGTCCTACATCTCAAATAACCTTAAATAACAGAATTTCAATCAGGAGTGGTGTATATATATGAAATCATGCTGGGACTGGTGATACGTATGTGGGGTCTACCGTAATGTTAGCTTATCGTATACGATCTCATTATATAGCAAAGGCTAAAAGTGAAATATTACAAGATAGACCAATAGATTTGGCGATTAAAAATTATGGGTTAGGACAATTCCGGTTAAAATTATATATCCTTACTCCCGAGATAATAGCTTTAATTTTTCCTGAGGAATTAGTGAGTGATATAATTTCTATTAAGGAATATAAGATTCGAATGGGTATAGTAGTTAAAGTTTTGGAACAAATATTTATTCTTCGTTATAATCCGAATTTAAATGAACTAAAAATTGCAGGATCAATAGTTGGAATTGATCGTTCAGAACGTAGAAAAACTACCTATCTATTTGATCAAAAAACTTTACAATTAATTTATATAGCTAATAGTCGTGTACATTTAAATGAAATTCTTCAGGTAGATAAAATTGTGTGAAGTCGAGGGCTATATTTTAGTCGGTTTTTGGTAAGAGACTCTGATGAACTTTTACAAGCTGGCTATACCAAAAATCTGATAAGCGAAGAGTCTCTAGTGAAACTCGTGCAAGAAGCTAAATTACTACAGTATACTGAAGGAAATCGTGGGGTGGCGGCACGTCCAGTAGAGGTAAAAATGGTAGGTACTGATAAATGAATAGAATTCCATTCTCAATCAGAAGCAGTAAGATATATCCAAGCTGAATATCCTAAAGTATCAGTATTTGCTTTAGCAAAAGCAATTAAATCAGGTAAACCGTACTTAGGAAAATATTACGTAATAAATAAAAGGTAATCCTATTTTTTGGTAACTTTGCTTATATTGATTTTTAATTAACTAATAAATTACTAAAATTAAATCTTTTATAGAAATTAGAAAATATAAAACATCACCTAGAAATAGTCTAGAGCATAAAATATATGCAGACTTTATGATAGATTGAATTAAATATGAAAATCCTTTATGATATAAAGTTCCTTTTGTTAATAAATATCTATTGTATAAAGGTGAATAGTAAATTATTAGAGGTAAAGATATAGTCCACAACTATATTATTAGTTGCATTACCATGCCCTCGCCTCCTGCATAGTGGCGGTTGGGCCGTTTTTAGATAATATATTTAAAAATAATTTTTTTAGTTTACTGTTTAAGGTAAATAAAGTTTATCCCTCGCGCTTCGTGTCCTGAAAAACTAGTTATAAACCTTTTTATAATATTTCTTCTAAAGCTTATTATTCTACTTCATCTAAATCTGATGTTGCTGTTTTCCCTTTAGATTCATCTGTAATATATGAAAATCCTTTAAAAAGTAGACACGATATTTGTTTTAATTATAGAAATTTAAGAGGGTGTTATTTATGAACTTCTAAAACAACAGGTAAACAATATATTGGAAGTTCTAGAAATTTAAGTTTTAGACTTACAGAATATTTTAGAGAAAGTTATTTAACTCTGCAAAGTAGAAGAGGTAGTATTATTTGTAGAGCTTTATTAAAATATGGTCATGAAGACTTTTCTTTATCTATTATTAGCTTAGGTTCGGAAGAAAATATTAAATATTCTTCTGATAATATACCTGATTTTGTGGAATTAGAACAAAATTATCTAGATAACTATTCTATGAAATATAACGTTAACAGAATAGCTAGCTCTAAATATGAACCTCTATACGTTTCTGTTAATAAAGGTGAAGCCAATCCTTCGTATAATTTAATAGGTGAAGAAGCTTTTGTATGAAACAGAAATCATTCTGAAGAATTAAAAGCTCATTGATCTAAGGCAAGAGGAAAAATTTCGTATTATATTTATTCTAGAGATAGTTTTGAACTAGACATTATTTTTCTTAGTTCAAATAAGCTAGCAGCTTTTTTAAAAATTAATCCCGCTGTTATAAAGCAAATAACAGAGTTGATAGAATCATCAAAACATTCTGCTATAAGATGTAATGATTTTATAATAACACTTAAGCCTGCTGATACTAAAAATCTATCTAATAATTTGGACGCTTTATTAATTTTCGATATTAATAAAAATAAAATTAGTGAATTAGAAAAAAAAAGGGGTAGAAAAAGTATTACTATTTATGGATTTAACCCTGAAACCAAGGAATATAAAATTTGACTTTCTAAGGGAGAATGTTTAGAAGAATTAACAGGATATTATTTTACAAATGTAAGAACTATTAATAAAAGAATAGATAAAGATTTGATATATAAAGGTTATTATTTACAAACTAAGCCTTTTAATAAAAATAATTAGGTATGTAATTAGGACTATGAATTTTAGGTGTAAGCTTATTAAAAATTATTTTTATTAATATTTCAATTCGTGTAGTGAAGTGCTTAATTAATTTTTAGTTTTCGCATTTCCACTATGTATTATCAATGGGTGCAGTATTTGCATTATTTGCAGCATGATATTTCTGAGTGCCAAAAATAATAGGATTAGTTTATGATTTTAAACTAGCCAAAATGCATTTCTGAGTGCTATTTATTGGGGTTAATTTTTTAAGAATGTGATTATTGAGTTCATCTTTTTTTTTATTATTAAAAATTAAGAAAAACTTTAATAAAGTAAATAGATTTATTCATACCGATAGTAAACCTAATGAATCATCGAATTCAGGAAAATTTCCAGACCCTAATAATTTTGTAATTTTTTTTAGTAATATTAAAGCCAGCAAAAGGAATATCTATAATAGCTTAAAGAATAAATCGGGAATATACCTGTTTATTAATAAAAATACTAATCACCTTTATGTTGGTAGTAGTGTTAATTTATCTAGAAGAATGGGTATACATTTTTATAACGCAAATAGTAATAAACAAACAAATATTATAATTACTCGGGCTATTAGAAAATACGGTTTAGAAAACTTTTCTTTAGCTATATTAGAATTTTGCAATAAAGATTTGACTACTTGCGTTAAATTAGAACAAAAATGAATAGAATATTACAATCCTGAATATAATGTTCTTAAGGTTGCAGCTAACTCATCAGGTTTTAAACATTCCGAAGAAACTATTATTAAATTAAAAAAAAATGTTTAGTAAGGAAAAGCAACCTAAATTTGGCTATATTACTTCTTCTGAAACCAAAAAAGCAATTAGTGATGGTAATAAAGAATTTTATCGAACATTCTCATCCTTCTAAAGGCTTAAAAGGAATATTATCTAAACAATATGGGATTGGAGGAAAGACAGTTTTTTGTTACAATAAAGCAAATCAATAACTAGTTTTTCCTTCTTTAAACGCAACTAGACAACATTTCAAAGTTAGGCATACTACGATCGTTAATAATGTTGACACAGGTAATTGAATTACTTTATTAGGTGAAGATTGAATACTTCAATCAACTCGACGTTAAGATAATTAACATTAGCCCCACCAATTTTTTCTAAATGCTGGGAAGTTTAAATATTAAGTACTTTTTAATAAAAAACAAATAACAATATTAAATTATCAGCAGGGTCACAGGTTTAATCATGATCCTTAGAGACTAAACGAAAAAACATTGCTTTATCAATGATGAGATAGTCCAATATAAAATAGCATTTTTATATTTCTATTTTATATATATGTAATGTGACCTTTTTCCCTTATATAATCTTACAAGAAGAATTATATTTTATTTACGATTATTTTAAATTTTAATATTTTTATCAATTTAAATTTACCTGTTAATTTTTACACTTTTATAACTTTACCTTTACAAAGTAAAATTTTACCTATTGAACCAAAAATAGAGAAAATAAAAGATTTAGATGGAAAAATTTGTACAGATGAATTACTTTCTAAAGCCATTAAAGTTTATACAGATCTTACGGAGCCTTTAACTTTAACAAAAATAAAGAAAGATCTGAAGTCAGTAAGTGGAGTTTATGCTTTAAAATCTGATTTGTCTAACAAGGTATATGTTGGAAGTTCTGTTAATTTAGCTGGTAGAGCTATGGATCATCTTAAGAATCAAAATTCAAATATTTATTTACAGAACGCTATTGCTAAATATGGTTTAAATAAATTTTCATTTTATGTATTAGAATTCTTACCTGATAATTGTTCTTCTTACGATGATTTATTAAATTTAGAACAAAAGTATCTTGATTTATTTAAAGATAAGTATAATTTTGAAAATTTTGCGAAGAAATCAAGAGCGGGTACTTACAGCACTGAAGAATCAAAAATGTTAATGAGTAAGAAAAAAATAGAATTCTATACTGAAGAACGTAAAAAAGTAATCTTAGAACAATTTAGTAAAGAATTGTTTTTATACGATGCTAAAACTTTAAATTTAATTAAAAAGTATAGCAAACATGAAGAAATGATTACAGAATTAAAAGTAAGCCCCAAAACTATTATTAAATATAAAGACACAGATCAGGTATTTAGAGGTAAATACATCATAACTTCTAAATTAATAGTTAACCCTGGAGAGTAATTTAAAAATAAAGGGTAATAATTTTACAATTTTTTATTTTTTTTTATTTTATTTAATAATTTTATTTTACCATAGATGAATTCAAGAATTAAATAAAAAAGGTAATTAAAAATTCTACTTCAATAATGATAAGCTGAAAGCATAGTAAAGCTCTACTGTAGGCAGTTAAGGTGAATTTATAAATGTTATTAAAATTAAAAAATATAAGTTTAAAAATATTTAAAAATTTTTATGTAAATAAAGTATTCTTCCCTCTTGTTAGTTTGGGGGTCTACATTAGTAATAATGTGGTATAATAGGAGACAATGTCTCTTTAAATTTGGCTATATGTTGGAATACCTATTAGAGTTTTACAAAGTAAATCTCAAAAAATCGGTTAATCAGCAGGAAAGTTATCAAAGCTTAAACTCCTCAACGATCACACGCCAGATATCCTTAAAGATTATCACACTAATAGTAAATGATTTAGTATTTTCGATAAGGATAATGATATGATCTATCTGCTTTATGCAACTAATAAGCAATGATTCTTTATCTAGACTAGGTTCATCTAAATCTTTTTTACCTAGCGCCTATAGCTTAAGTCACAAGATAAAAAAATTAGGCTCATTTAGCCGACCATACTCTACTTATTCTGTAAAATCCTATAATATAAATGAAATTGACAATAATAAATCAATTAAATTTGATTCTCTTGAGCTTAAATCTATTAATCTTATTTTTATTGAATGATTTAGAGGTTTTACCGATGCGGAATGAAGCTTTTCTATTAAACGTGATCATAATTCTTTTACTTTTATTTTTAGAATAAAACTTCATATTGACGATATTAATGTTCTACTATTTATAAAAAAACCTTAAAGATGGGTAATGTTAGAACTTTTGATTCGGCTGGTGTGTTTGAAATTTTTAAACAAGAGGAGGTCCAAAAATTAATTGATATTTTTACTAATTATCCTTTAAATACCACAAAACATTTGAATTTTGTCGCGTGAGCTAATGGGTTTATGCATTTACAAAATTATAAACTTACTAAAAATTCTAATTTATTAAATTTTATCCCTAATCTTAAAGTAGAAATGAATAATTCTAGATCTGATTTTAATATGCCTTCTGATCATTCTATTAATATTACTTCTCAATGGTTTATAGGATTCTTAGAAGGTGAAGGTAGTGTTTATGTTTTTAGAAAAGATTATACTCTAAGTATTTCTATCGGTCAAGCTCTTATTGATAAAAATACTATTTTCAAAGTCGCTGAATTCTTAAATCAATTACCTAGTGCTAATTTATTTAAATCTGAAGATAATGTAGTTAAAATTTATTATTCTAATAAAAGTATAAACCATCCTAGAGGTAAAATTGAATTAGTTATTTCTCAATTAAATTATATTAAATCAGTTGTTATTCCTTTCTTTAATTCTCAACAATGACATACAAAAAGCTCCGCTTTTTGATTTAATTTATTTTTATAACTATTTTAAGTTTAAAAGAAAAAGGTCATCATTATTCTAAAGAAGGTAAAGATTTAATAAATTTAATTTTATCTCAAATGAATAATAATAGATTATCTACATCTAATAAACCTATTGTAGATAGAAATGAATTGGATATTAAAGTTCAAACATTATTAAATATGTTTTCTAATTTTGAACTGCGTGAAGGTCGAGTATGAATTATATCGGAAAATAGATTTAAAAGTGAAGGAGGTAAATCAAAATCACTTGAACTTTGAGACGATCAAGGTAATTTAATTAAGATTTTTAGCTCTATTGCTGAATATGGTAGATACTTAAATATATCTTCTACTTCTGTTAATAAATTAATTAAAAAGGCTGACTTCTTTACACATGAAAATAAAAACGTTATTATTAAATACGTTAATACTTAATAATATTAACTATTGACATTTTGTATTTTTTTTTTATTTTCGTAGGCATCGTACTAGTAAAATAAAATAGGTGAAAATTTTCAATAAAATAAAGCAATCTTTATGTGTACTGCTGTTCTGTTCTTTTTTTTTGTAGATGATCAATTTATTAAGACTTATTAATGTAATTTGCTTGTATATAAAAATCGTAGCGTAGTTAATAAGGTTTATCTTTTTAAATTGTAAAAATTATAATTTATATTTTTATGATATAATTTGCCTAATTAATTAGTTATTTGGATTATGGTTAATATAAATTTTATTAAAATTTAATTTAAAGTTAAATAAAACAAGGATGTGAGGAAATTTAATTCAAATATATAGGAGTTTCAGGTGTTTATAAATTAACTAATAAAAATGACCCTGGACGATTCTATATAGGTAGTTCTGTTAACTTAGCTAGAAGAATGGAGGAATATAATAAATTAATTAAAGGGTTATGTAATCCTCATTCGTCAGCAGAATTAGAAATATCCAAGGCTTCAGCCTTGGAATGAAACTTAGAATTTTTGTATATTACTGCTCCTCAATTATCTTTAGTTTATGAACAATATGCAATAATTAAATTTAAACCAACTATTAATATTAACTTAAAAGTTATTCCTCGTGTAAACCCTCAGTGAGGGAATTTAGATAATGCTATTTATGTTATAGAGAAATTATTATCTTTATTTGTTGTTGATTCAGAAGGTTATAATAGATTATACGTATTTCTTCAAACATTTAAAAAAGCTAATAACTTAAAATATGAGCTTGAAGATATTGATAATAAATATTATTGTTTTTTAGTATAACATTAACTCACCAGACAAAAATCCTATTATTTATTCTTCTATCAATAGAGCTTTAAAAGGTTTACAGATTAGTTATAGTATTTTGTTAGATTATATTTGTAATAATTATCTTTATAAATCAAATTTTATTTTATCTTTTGAACCATTATTTGCAGATAGTTTTGAAAAATATAAAGAAAACCGAAAGGAGATAATCAATTACGAAAACATATTATAGTTTATAATCAAGATAATGAGGTAGTTACAGAATTTAAATCAGGTAGAGAGATGGGAAGATCTTTCCAAATTGATGGAAAAGTAGTAAGAGCCGCTATTGCCAAAGGTGAATATCTTTATAAAAATCTGAGATTAGTTGAAATAAAGTTTTTTAAGCAACTATTAAACTTATTAGTTAGTACGCAATTAATAATTGATTATTTTGATTCAAGATTAAATATAATTTTAAATTTTTTAAAATCAATTAATTATGAAAGTCATAATTTAATTTTTAACAGTTATATAGGGTTTATAGGTTTATTTACCTTAATCGCTGGTATAATAACAGCTCATTTTTAAATATTTTACTATAGTTAATTTAATTATAACAAATTTCTTGTCAAAGAATATTTTAAAAAGCCTTAAATCTTCATTAAAACACAAGGTAAAATATTCTACGTCAACCCCTAATAAAAAAGTAAAATTAGATCCGGCGGCGCGCGCGCGCCGACGGATCAGTCGCCGCCGGAGGCGGCGCCCGATCCTAATTTTGTAACAGGATTTTCAGATGCAGAGGCTTCGTTTATGATTTCTATACTTAAAGATTTAGAAAGGCGAATTGGCTGGAGTGTAGCAGCAAGATTTGAAATTACTTTACATTTAAAGGACGAGGATTTATTAAATCAAATTAAGGTTTATTTTAAAAATGTGGGTAAAATTTATAAATATGGTAAAGATAAAATATCATACCGAGTTAATAATTTAGAACAAATAATTACCATTATAATCCCACATTTTGAAAAATATCCTTTAAATACAAACAAGAGGGGAGACTTTGAATTATTTAAAAGTGTTGTGATGATGATGCAGCAAAAAGAGCATTTAACTAAAGAAGGTTTAGATAAAAGAGTAGCAATTCGAGCATCAATGAATTTGAGCTTATCAGAAGTATTAAAGGCTGCTTTTATAAACACTATACCTGTCTCGAGATCTCAATTCGTTATAAGCAATAATTATCACCCTCAACGGGTAGCTGGTTTTACAAGCGGATAAGGTTACTTTGGAATAAAAATACTTACTAGTTCTACACACAAAATAGGAGTTCAAGTAAAATTAATATTTCAATTGACCCAGCACGCTCGATATGAGTTATTAATGAAAAGTTTTGAAGATTACTTTGAATGTGGTAAATACTATCCATCCAAAAGAGGAGAGTATGGAGATTATCAAGTGGGAAAATTGTCGCATATATTAGAAATTATTATACCTTTTTTCAAAATAATAAAATATTGGGTAATAAATCGAAAGATTTTGATGATTGGTGTAAAGTGGCTGATCTAATGAAAGACAATCAACATTTGAATGAAAAAGGATTAGAGCAGATAAAAATAATAAAAAATGGTATGAATAAAAGTAGATCTTAAATTAACTTTTATACTCAAATTTATTGAATACAAATTATATCAGGATTTTTTACTTATAACTAGAGAAGTATCCAATCGAAAAACCATTTATGTGTTTGATAGTAATACACATGAATTAATAGAAAAATTAAGCTTTTTTATCTCTATTATTTGGCAAAATTTTAATTTATTTAACAGCTGTATAGATCTTAAATATTTGTTGATTTTAATAAATCAATTAAAGTTTATAATTATAAGAAATAATATTAAAAATTAAATTATTTTTTTAAGAATAAATAAATTTTTATATTAGTATTTACGAAGCATATTTTAAAGTTTGCCCTAAACTATAATTCAAGAAATTCAAAATTAAATTTTATTAGAAATTTGACTACAAAAAAAAAATAAAAAAAATAAAAAAAAAAATGAAAAAAACATTAAAAATTAAATTTCTGCTTTTCTTTGTTATAATAGCTTTAATGGTGATATACGGCACATTTTCTTCCTTTTATTTATTTTCTGTAATTCCTGTTACAACATATCTTAATGCTGATACTCAAAAGGTTCAAATTATTCAAGAAAATAAAAATAAATCAGGTATATATTGTTGAGTAAACAATAATACCGGTAAGCGATACATTGGAAGTTCTATCAATCTTGGAAAAAGGCTTATGCTGTATTATAATTTAAATCATTTAATGAAAATTCATATGTTGATTTACAAAGCAATTTTAAAATACGGTCATTCAAAATTCATAATTGAAATTATCGAATATTGTACTACTGCGGATTGTCTTAAAAGAGAACAGTATTATTTGGACTATCTAAAGCCAGAGTATAATTTAGCAAAAGATGCACAAGCACCAATGTTAGGTAGAAATCATTCAGCAGAAACAAAAGAAAAAATGTCTGGTGCTAAAACGGGAAAAAATCATCCAATGTATGGAAAAGCAAAAGCTGAAGGATCAGGAAGTCCATATCAAAAAATATCCGTGTTTGATAATAAAAATAATATAACAACTTATTATAATTCAATGTCTGAAGCAGCTAAAGCTCTAAATATAAAACATTATATAATTTCAAAATGTCTTAGTAGAAATCAAACAACACCCTACAAAGGTCGATACATATTCAAAATGTTGAAGGATTAACTAAACCGTAAAAATCGTCGAGATTAAAAAGTATTTGATATTCGCTTAATTATTATGAAAGAAAAAATTTATTTTAATTTTCTTACAGCCCGGGGCACAAGCAGTGTGTCAAGAGCCTTGAGATATGCTAAAGTTAATTTTTATACATTAAAAAGTTTAATCGAAAATGGAAATTCTCATGAAGGTAAAATATACAGCTATAAAGATAAATTATAATTTTTACAGTGCGTACGTTACTGTAAAGTTAGAGCAACATTTTTTAGGTCGTATCTAGTAGTAGGCCCGTTTAATAGTAATATTATTTTGAATATATCTATATGCTGGAACTTCTTTAACCAAAGAAGAGCTTAGCTCTATTTGATTGAACAATCAGCAGGAAACTATAAAATTTCTAAAATTGAAGGATCCCCAGAGACTATACGATATTATCCTTAATGGGTAAAAAAATAGTCCAAGTTGATATTATTATATAATTATCGAGAAGTTACTAGCAGATACAGCAAAAAAATAATATTAAATTTAAAAATAATTTAAAATTTTATCATAGCGACAACGGATCTTCTAATGAAGACCCTGATAAAGATCCAGAAGAAGATGACTCTCCTTCGAAAAATATTGCAGATAATAACAATTTAATTATTATTAAGCCAAACGATAATATGGTAAATTCAAATAAATTGGATGCAAATAAATTAAAATATAAACCTTTATACATCTATAATAGTCTTTCAAAAGATAAAGAATATATATTAAAAAATCATAGATTCGTTAGTGGTATTTATCGTTAATGGAAAAGAATATGTGGGTAGTGCCCATGATTTAAGTAAAAGATTAGCTAATTATTATTTTCCTTCTCGATTAATAGATAATAGACATATTTCTAACTCCATTTTAAAGTATGGTTATGATTGTTTTTCTCTTGTAATTCTAGATGTTTTAGGTAAAACTGGATTACATTCTAAATCAGATATTTTAACTAAAGAAGAATATTCTTTTGAATTATATAAACCTGATTTAAATATAAATACCAAAGCTACTTCAAGTTTAGGATTTAAACAATCTGAAGCATCTAAAAAATTAATAGCTGAATTTAGAAAGGGTAAACCATTATCCGAAAAAACTAAAAAAAAGCTTAGTGAATTATTTTCTGGTGAATTAAATCCATTTTGAGCTAATAAACATAGTCCTGCTTCTTTAGATAAAATGAGAAAAGCTAAATTAGGAAAGCTAAATCCTATGTATAACAAACCAAAATCTAAGGAGTTTATAGAACAAATGTATAAAGATAAAACAGGGGGGGGGGTTAATAATCATATGAGTAAAAAAATTTATGTTTACGATGGTAACACAAAAGAGTTTATTAAGTGTTATGATAGTCGTGTTTCTGCCGTTAAAGACTTACAAATTTCTAAAGTTACTATTAATAAATACATAGACACAAATATTGTTTTTAAATCAAAATTATTTTTTTCTAAGCAACAATAACCTTATTTTTAATATTATCAGTTTGATAAATAAAAAACTTTTTGTTCTTAGATGTATCTTTTATTATTTATTAATTTATTTAGTGATCTGTAAGGTCCAAATTATTTAATAATATATCTTTATTTATAATTTATTATAAATAATTTATTAAGGTTATGCTATTTTTAATATTTGGTTATAATGAACTTTATATTAGCTACATTGCCTATTTTGTTAAAGTAAATTTAAAAATTACTTTTTACCATCCTCCAATAAATATAATTTATTGTGGTTTATTTGAATAAAATAAAAATAGCATAGTTTAATTTTTTTATATAATATAATATATATCAATAAGCTACCAGGAACAGAATATTGGCATTTTCTATTAGCAATAAAACCTGTTATCACACTAAAAAACCTAGGTTTTTTCAATTTTTTCTAGTTATTTAAATAAATCTGATAAGGATCCTGAAAATAACAAAAAAGATTTTGAAAATATAACCTCTCCCGATAACATCATTAAAAATTCTTATTTTTCCTCATACTCCTATGAAAATATATGAAAATTCATTAGTATCAAAATTTGATATAATAAATGATTAAAAAAAAAAACTATTATTTACATGTGATTTAATAAAATATCAAATAAAGTTTACATAGGAAGAGCGGTCGATGGTTATTCTCGTTTAAGAACTTATTATCAAAATTCTATAAAAAAAAAAAGAGTTTAATATATCAAAGTATTTTGAAACATGGCCATGAAAATTTTTATTTAATTGTATTAGAAGAATGTGGTGAAACCGGTAGTGTGCCCAAACTTGAATACTTAAACCGATAACAATTTTATATAGATTGAGCTTTAAAAACTTATGGTTTAAATGTTCTAAATATACTTAAATTATCATCTTCTAGTCTAGGTTCTAGACATTCAACTGAGATTTTAAAAAAATTGAGTGAATCTAGAAAAGGGAAAAATAATCCTATGTACGGTAAAGTTAGATCTGCTTTTTTAGCTCAACAAAAAAAAAGATATTAGTGGGGTTAATAATCCGCAATATGGGGTAAAAAAAACAGAACAAACTTTGGCTAAATTAAAGAAAATGGTTTATGTATATGATATAACTAAAAAGAATGAATTAATAGGAGTATACCCTACTGTAGAGTGTACAAAATTATTTCATATCGGGAGTAATACTTTGAAAAGTAGAATTGAACAAAATAAAATTCATAAAAATAAATATCCTTTTACTAGGAAACCTTTATAGTTTTTATATGATTAATTTTATTTACAAATTTAATTTTTTAGTTTAACTTAATAAATTTATTTTTATTAATAATATACAACAGTAAGCTCCAGGGAATGCCACGGCGGATTTCAGACTATGCAGATGCTTATGCAGGATGAAATTATATATCTAGTTACGGATCTTTAATTTCAGTTGCAGCTACAGGGATATTCTTATACGCTTTATATACTCAATTAGTATACGGAGAATCTGCAAATAGAAATATTTGATATTATCCAGAATTTAATACTGATTATCTTAGAGCATTATTATCTAGAGCTCAAATGTCTATAGAGTGAAATCTGCATAGTCCTCCTATACCTCATACATATAGTTCTTTACCCCAACAAAGTTAATTTATTTGAAAATTAATGAAATTTTTTTATTCGGCCATAGTTGTTGTTCCCATTTTCAAAAATAATAAACTTTTCAATTAAAATTTGTTCACCTAATTCTATTTATTTGATTACACATTTTATTAATTATTTATTGATAATAATATAAGAGAATATAATATTTATCTAGTGTATTATATTCGTTTAGATTATATTTTAGATTAAAATATATTTTTTAACTAGTATATTATAAATCATTTCTATTTTATGGAAAAATTAAATTTTAAAATTTGTGCTCCACCAGTATAAATTACGTAGTTTATACGAATCATAATTCAACCTTTGTTGTTGCTTTTTTTTTAATAAATAACTTATTAAATTAAGTTTTGACCGTCTCAGTTTAACATAACTGAGGCGGTTTTTTTTTACAATTTATATTATATTACTATAAATGTACTAGGCTGTATCTCCTGCTACTCTTATATTCTGAATGAAAAAAACTCTTATAGCTAAGATCTAAATATAAGTGTTTAAACCAAAATAACGTAACGCATGGAAACAGCCAACACAATCGAATAGTGGCGCAGACATTAATATGCATATTTGGTTATTTTTAAAGACGATAATATAATCGATTAATATTTGTAAAATGAAAAATTATAAATTTTATACTATATTAAAATATGAGGTTGGTATTATTATTTAAGCAATAAATATATTGTATTTTTTAAAGTTCGGAAAATCTCGAAGATAATTTTTTTTACTTTAATAACGGAGGGGATAATATCTATGTGCGCGTACGTCTCTTTACTGATGTTAAATATGAGAAAGTTAACTGTATTAATGAAATAAAAAAATGATAATAATTTACATAATTTTAATAATATTTTGAATAATATTAATTATCAAAATATTATCTTTTTCAGAAGGGAAAATCGAATTATCATTTCAGACTAGTAGTCCCTTCCCCCCGTTATAGAGAGAACAACGCCATATCTAGTAGGGTTCCAAATGATCTTTAGGGGGGGGGGGTTAGGAAGACATAGCCCGTTAACCTGATATTTGTATATTTTGATTATAGCTATTATTTTAGTTATTCTGTTTAAGATACATTTCATTTTTATAATAAAAATAATTTTTTAACACATGTTAGCTCAACATAGGTAGAGTCCTAAAAAGTGAAAGTTCAACAAGGGTATTGCAGAAAAAACGACGTGCGTATTTTCATTTTTATTTTCTATGCGATGTATATTACTAGGGAGTAAGAAAGTTTGAATCTTAATTAATTTATAGTTATAAGGATTTACTTGATTTCAGCTGTAAATAATAATATAATTAAATCTAAATAATAATCAGTCAATAATAATCACTTTTTGCTCATTATTCTAGATAAAAATTTTGTATCTTCGATTATTAAAATTTGATTAAGGAGTTAGGCACAGTACGCGCTAAAGCGCTATGTGATAATATTTAATTTAAAATTTTTAAGAAGTATTTTATTAACATATTTATATATAAATTTTGAACTAAAAATAATTTTTAATAATTAGAATTAAAAGTGTAAATTTATTTTTTATATAAGGAAATAATTATAAATTCTTAGATATTTTTATAGAGGAAAGTCAGTTATATTGTAAAAATATGTTAAAATGTAAAACGTGTAATATTCTTTTTGATTAATTTTGTTTAAAGTAAAAAAAATCTTAATTATAATTTTCCTATTATTTGGGTTTTTGTAATTTTTTATTATTTTTTAGTTATATATGGTAAAATTCCACATTATAATTTATGATTATATTATCTTCTTGTTATCTTTTATTAATAAATGCTGTTACATCTAGACGAGATAAAACTTTGTCCCATAATAGGATAACCACTTTAATATTACTATATTCAACTTTTTTAGCTTTAAACAGTTTACATATGACATGCTTAGAAACAGGTATTGGAGTATATGGCGTATTATTACTCGCTCTATGTTTTATAACACTTTATTTGTTGTTTATTATTTTTAATATTTTTTATTTATATAATTACAATACTTTAGTTTTATATTATTTTTTTAAATTAAGTAAAATGTCTATATTTTATTTTTTTATTTTTGATTCTTGGTATAAATTGTACTTTGGGGTAAACATAAATTATGTTTTTTCTCTCTTTTCTTATGCAGGTTCTTCCCCCATTACAAAGAATACTCTGCGAGGGGTTATAGCTTTAACCTCAACTCCACTCAAAATGGTTCTTTATTCTTCTAATTCCTTGAGTAAGATTATTATGCTATTGCATCAATTGTTCCATTGTAAATTTATTATTCCAGTTTCACTTATTTTTAGTGCTGGTTTATTTATATTTATATTTGATTATTTCACTAGTTTAAGTGAAAATTTTTTATCTTTGCATATGCTTAATTTTATAAATTATGACATTTACGACCGTCAATCTATTACTTTTCTTTTTCTTATAAAAAACGTTAATAACATTAAATTTCAGAATATACATAAGTATCATGCAAGATTCTTCTCCAGTACTGCAGCTTTAAACTATATAGTAGCCGCGGCTAAAGTATATACTAATGCTCATATTCAAAAGATTCAAATAATATCTGATAATAAAGGAAAGTCGGGGGATTTATCGATGAATTAACAAAGAGACAGGAAAATATTATGTGGGTTCTGCAACGAACTTAAGTAAAAGATTTCGCTTTTATTATTCTCTGCTTAGTATCGAAAATTTTTTAAATAAATCTAAAAGCCATGTATTAAGAGCTAATTTAAAATATGGTCATAGCAAATTTTCATTAGAAATTTTAGAATACTGTGAGGCACAAAAATGTGTTGTGCGAGAACAGTATTATTTAGAATTATTAAAGCCTGAATATAATATAGCAAAAAAATGCGTAAGCTCCAATGTACGGGAGAAATCATTCAGCAAAAACAAAAAAATTATTGTCAGAAGCTAATAAAGGAAAAACTCATTCAGCAGAAACGAAAAAAATATTGTCAGAAGCTAAAAAAAGAAAAATTGTTTCTGCTGAAACACGAGCTAAAATGTCTATAGTTAAAATCGGAAAAGCAAGACCCGTAGGTAGCGGAAGTCCTGCTCAAAAAATTTCCGTCTTTGATAATAAAAATAATATAACAACTATTTATGTTTCTATTAGCGCAGCTGCTGAAGCCTTAGAAATAAAAAAAATCTACCATATCTAATTTTTTTCGTAAAAATCAGCAAACGCCATATAAAGGGCGTTATTAAAAAAAAAAATATAATTTTTTTTAATTTAGTTATTATATTATTAAATAATAATTTATTTAATCAAATATTAACAATATATTTCTAATATTATTATCAATTTTATTCGGCCATGATTGTTGTTTCCATTTTCAATATTTTCAAAAAAGTTCAAATTTAAATAATAATTAATGTAATTTTTTTATTCGACCATAGTTGTTGTTATTCCTATATTATTAGAAATAATTATTAATTTTATCACAGATGATGAAGTACTCTATTTTAAATCACATTTAGCTCAAAGGTAGAGCCGTCTTATTAAGAATGAGATGGTTATTTGTTCAAATCAAATAATGTGATAAAATTAATAATTTAAAGGTAAGATTTTAGGTGATGTTTTAAACAATTAAAAAGGAAGCCCTCTATTCAAAATACCCTAAGGGTTGGTGTTAATGGCGAAGAGCTGACTAAATTATAATGTTTAATTATTATATTTAACAATTAAGGGTATAAACTATAATAAAACCTTATTATTTAAAAAGATTCAGCTGAACTGAAGCTTATTTTCATTGGCTTTACGCGCAAACTGAAAAGTATGAAAGGTATTTTAAATTATTAGGTAAAAATTTTAATCTGAAGTTATTTATAAAGACCGAGGTTCGTTAAATATGCAATAGTCAGTCATCCTAGATTCTTACCCCTTTTAAATCACGTTTAGCTCAAAGGTAGAGCGTCTTATTACGAATGAGATGGTTATTTGTTCAAATCAAATAATGTGATAAAATATTATATAATATGTATAAAGCTTAATATAACTTAATATGATTTTTAATATTGAATTTAATATATTTTCACCTGCTTCAAAAATTTTATAGGTTATTGTTACAAGGAGGCTAACAAATAAATTATACTTTTTATTTTATTCACCCTTTAAATTTATAAGTAAAATGTTTAATAGTAATAATATTATAATAAATTTTGAATTATAATAGTTAACTAAAGCAAATATAATTAAAGCGAAGCATATTTAAAGTTTGTTTAATGAACTAAGGAATTCCATATTAAGTATATTGGAGATGGGACTAAAAAAAGATCAAAAACAAATGATAAAATCATTTAAATTTAAGCTGCTCTTGCTGCTGCTGGTGGTGCTGCTGCTGGGTTGCTGGATGTTGGCTTTCTTTGCTTCTATGGATATATTTGGCTCTAATTTTTCGGGGTTTTGTTTATTATTTTTTATTCCTGTAGCAGTATATGACAATGCTGATACTGAAAAAATAAAAATAATTACTGAAAATAAAGGCAAATCAGGTGTTTACCGAAGAGTGAATAAAGAAAACGGAAATTCTTATCTCGGATCAGGGGAAGATTTAGCAAGAAGATTTTACACTTATTATTCTCTGCGTGGTATGATAAATTATTTAAAGAAATTTAAAAACCATATATTTAGAGCAATTTTAAAGTATGGTCATTCAAAATTTTAACTAGAAATATTAGAATATTGTGAAGCTGATGAATGTATAAAGAAAGAGCAGTTTTATTTAGATTCCTTAAAGCCAGAGTACAACATATAAAAAACTGCAGGTTCTCCCGCGGGAAGAAAACACTGAAAAAACAAAAGAAAAAATTTCTGATGCTATGAACGGAGAAAATAACCCAAACTATGGTCGTACCGGTGAAAAACATCCAATGTTTGGAAAACCAAAAGCTGAAGGAGCAGGAAGTCCATATCAAAAAATATCCGTTTTTGATAATAAAAATAATATTACAACTATTTATGATTCAATGTCTGAAGCAGTAGAAGCTTTAGAAATAAAACACTCTACAATTTTTTTATATTTTAGTAGAAATCAAAAAAACCATATAAAGTAAGATACAATTAAAAAAAATATAAAAATTAGTTTCCTTCGTTTTAAATAAGTGTTACAATTTCAATTATTTAATAAACATTCAATGTATTAATTAAATATTACTTTATTTAATTATTTAATTATGTATGAAATATTCAAATATATTGTATAACAATAATACTAATGATATATAAAACGGTATTATGTAAATTAATTATAAAACGATACTAAAATTTTACAATAATAAAAAAAATAGTATTTAAAATTTTGACTCCTGTACTTAAATTATGCTATTTCTGATTGTAACACAAATTATTTATATTAAAATCTTATAGATGAATAAATGTATATTATAATAAATGAAATAATACAATATATGAAGGATTTATATCAAAAAGAATTCATATTTTATAAATTTGCCTAAGATCCGATGTACGTTGTATCGTCGGCCTGCTTTAATTAAAGTTTTATTTTCATAAGAACTAAATTCCCGAAGATCCTATAAATTTTGCAATGTTAGCTTATGCGTGCTTAAATTTAAATTAAATTTTAACCTTTAATATTTGTAAGTATTAAAAAATATAGAATATAAAATTTATTATTGGGGGGGGGGGATTCTTGAACATGCTTAGTAGAAATAAATATTACAAATAGATCAATAAAATTTAAGGTAGTTAAGATTTATAATATATAGTATAAAAATTAATAATTTAAGCACGCGGTCGTTACACACATTACCGCGAAGGTATAAAAATAATTTTTTTTATTTTTGAAGCCTAATAGGTTATGTAATAAAAAAAATAAGTTACGTGAAGCCTAAATTTTATAATAAATATATTTCTGGATTTATATTTTTGGTTATATATAAAAAAATTTTTTTTTTTGTATATATTGGAAAGTCTGATGCTAATTTACCATAAAATACTCAAAAAGCTGAATTTTTAGTTTCACAGAGTAATTTAGGATGAGAATTTTGGTATTTAAAATAAATTATTTGTCATATAATGTAAATAGTTAATAAATTATAACAATAAATATGATAGTGCAATTGTGAATAAGCCTATTGGTTAGCTTTTTTTAGTTAGCTTCAAATTAAAACAAAAATCAGCTTATTTAAATCAGAATATAATTTAATCATGTTTAGGCTTAAAGGTAGAGCATATTAATATAAGAAGCTAATATAATTGTTGGTTCAAATCCAGACAAACATGTATTTAAAATTTTAATATATTTATTAAATTTATAATTTCAATATACTTTAAGTTGAACTTAAGAAAGTCTTTAGATTAATTCGGCCTAGTTTTCGGCTGAATTAATCACCGCACATTGAGCGAAGCTAATGCGCGGCGATTAATTTTTAATAAAGAATTACTAAAGCAATTTATTTTAATTAAGGAATGATTATAATAAATTCCTTTGTTAAAAGTTTGAATAATAAACTAAAATTTAGGACTGCAGTCTTATCTTTAAGTAATTTCAAATTTCAAAATACATTAAACCAAAAATTTTTTTCAAATTCTTTAAAATATAATTCGAATAGTAGAATTTTTGAAATTTATTCTAATAAAAATATTAAATTGCCTAAAAATAATAAAATATTGGATGAAAAATCATTATTACCTAAACATTCCCCAGCTTCCGTTCGTGAATGAAATCAATCTGCTTATTCTTACGATAGAAATGAGGCAAGAAATTATTGAAGTTTAGATTTCATCTTAAGTAAATGAATAAGAATTTATTTTTATGCTATCCCGGCGTTTGTAAAAAAAAAAATGTATAAACTAAAAAAACGTCTAATTATTAATAAAGTTTATATTAGTAAACCTAATTTTTTACATACTAGTAAAAGTATATTAATTACATTGTATTTTTTTGCAGAACAAAGAAATAAAATAAATAATTATATTAAGCAAAACAAGAAAAAAAAATTAAAATATTTTAATGTGGATTATTTACTTAATTATATAGATAAAAATACTACTAAACCAATAATAGATCATATGAGGGAAGTTCAATATTTATTATTTAAAACAAAAATTAACAGTTATTGACTAGATGGTATTTTAGAAAAAGATAAATTACAATTTTTTAAAGCAAATTTTAATAATTTAAAAGTAGATTGATTCAAAAAAAGTTTAATATATTATAATGATATAATATATTCAATATCTAATATTTTAAAAATTATTATGTTAGGATATAAATTAAAATTAATACGATTAGATATAAATAAATTAATATTAAAGAATATAATAAGAAAATGGATTAATGTTATAATAAAAAATTATCCTGTTACAACCATAAATAATAGAATAATATTTATATTTATGATAATAAGATTAATAAGTTGATTGATAAAAAATAAAATAAAAAATTCTTTTGAATTAAATAAAAAAGAAGAAAAATTGACTAAAATTATTAATAGAATAAAAAATAATTTAGATTATATTAAAAAAAGTGATGTAAAAATGACTAATATACTTACTAGAATAATAAAAAAAATTAATTATCAAAAAAAAAATATTAGTATAACATTGGTTATAGCTAAAAGAATTCTTAAAAGAATAG